AGCTTACTTGATGATTTGAAATCAAGTAGGTTATAATTGTTACTAAAGATCTTTGCCTTCGTGGTGGAATGGTAGACACGCAGCCTTGAGGTGGCTGTGTCCTTACGGATGTGGGGGTTCGACTCCCCCCGAAGGCATACATGAATATGTATGAATACAAGACCTTGCTAATACATGTTTCAACAAGGTACTTGAACCCCAACAGCAGATCGTGTACCTTACATCGATAAGTGAATCATACCGAATCTCATCAATAACATGTTTTTGATCGATTCAAGAATTTTGTTATTTGACTCTCTTTTATCCTTGGATCAGGACATCTAGACACAGTATGGCAAAAAAAAGTATGATTGAGCGTGAAAGCAAGCGCGCAGCCCTAGTTGCTAAATATGCTACTCGTCGGCAAGCGTTGAAAGCTGCCATCCAAAAAACAAAATCATTTGATGAGAGACTCGTTCTGCAACACCAGCTTCAAGACTTACCTGTGAACAGTGTACCTTGTCGACTTCATAATCGATGCACAATAACAGGTCGTCCGAAAGGATATTATCGAGATTTTGGATTATCGCGCCATGAGTTACGTGCTATGGCACATGGTTGCCTCCTTCCAGGTGTCACTAAGGCAAGTTGGTAACATTTTAAATAGTGAAATTATTCAAGATCTTGGCGCTTTAGCTGATTTCCACGAGCTTGAAGCTCCAAGTCTGAATCAATAAATCAGCTCGTAGATTTTCCATGGAACAAAATCTTTTGATGACAATATTGCCTCCATGGTGGAATGGTATACACGGTTGATTTAAAATCAACTCTTCTAACTCGGAGATGCCGGTTCGAGTCCGGCTGGAGGCATAAACGAGTAGTATGATCAAACGATTCGGAAAATCTACTCGTTTTCAAAATAAAAAATAAAAAAGATAAGAGTGCCTTGACATAAAGATAGGATGTTCTGATACCATAAACACTATGTGAATTAGTAAGCACTTGGGGTGTCGCCAAGTGGTAAGGCAGCAGGTTTTGGCCCTGCTATTCGGAGGTTCGAGTCCTTCCACCCCAGAATCCACAAGTACTCGATCAATCATGATCAAAATCTTGATATCTTTTGGCCCTATGGTGGAATTGGTAGACACGTCGGTCTTAGAAACCGATGCTTTATGCTTGAGAGTTCGAGTCTCTCTGGGGGCATCATAAATCGGAATCAAATATGACAAAAACTTAGAGTCTAGGATAGATTCATCAAGATAGAATATTGTGATTCTACTTTTCAATGATTGAAGCATATAAAAAAGCGTAGGAAAAAATGGTGTTTGATTGAGGACAAGATACTGAGGTGCGTGAGGAAAGCCCCACTAGGGGGCTGCAGTGATTAGTTTTGTTGGCTTGCTGTTTTCACATAAAGAATCAACAAGAAGGAGGTAGGGATGATGATAAATAGTGCAGTTGCGATCAAACCAAGAATATTGACTTCCATGCTTGTAGAGGCTCCTTGCTCATGAAAACGGGTAGAAAAGATTTCTTTTTCCATTATTATAACCTGTCATCTATGAGCGGAACAGATACCTTTTTCTAACGGTAGATCTTGCGTTTTTGACTCTCGATAAGTTATGATAAATCTCAGACGCCTGCTTAGCTCAGTTGGTTAGAGCGTCCGTTTCATACGCGGATTGTCACTAGTTCAAATCTAGTAGCAGGCACTCTACGAAGAGTCTATTTGAAGTTCATCAAATACAGAGAAATGATATATAATTACCCCATGAAATATCGACGTCAATTCCGACGTCTGCCTAAGCATTTGCAAGGTATCTATTATGCATTTCTATCAATCTCCACGATGATCAAAATTGCTTTGGATCCTTACAGCAAAAGACCTATGAAATGGATGCATTCTGGGACTCCATTTCAATACGAAAATGAACGTATGGTTATGATCAAACTATCTTTAGCAACAGTAGGACTCTTGTTTGCCACGCGTTTATCAGGACTCCAATTCAACAAGTATACAGAGCTAAAATCTGTAGCTGAACGTCAGCAAATTGGTCAGGTCAACGATCCACAGCAACGTAAAATAATCCTAGATCATCACGGTGATATAGTGGCAATTGATTTACCTGCCTATGATCTATATGTCCATCCACGTATGTGTTCTATCTCCTTAGAACGCATCGCTGAACTACTCTCACCCATTCTCGACTTATCTAGTCAATACTTATACAACCGTTTGGATGAAGGAGATAGCGGGATATGCTTGATGCACCAAATTGATACGAACACATCGGCGCAAATTCGGCGTCTTGGAGTCGATGGGATTGAGTTGGTCCATCATCCCCAAAGGGTATACCCAAAGAGAGGTTCTTTTGAAAGTATATTAGGATATGTTGATACAGAAGGTTATGGACAAGCAGGCCTAGAATCATCATTAGATGATTGGATGAAATCGACTTATCAAGATGTGCCGTGTTGGATGGATGGACATGGCAATTTTCTTGGGATTCGATTTCCGAAACAAATTCTGTTCCATCAAGAGTCAGCACTTCAACTGACTATTGACTGTGGCTTGCAAGAAAAAGTCAGCCAATTAATTACAAATGCTATGAATCGTTTTGGAGCAAAACGCATTGCTGCCATTATTATGGAGGCTCATAGCGGCGCCATTCGTTGCTTAGCTACATCTCCCAGTTATGATCCAAACTGTTACGGATGGTTTCCCATGGAAAGATTTCGATGTTGGCCCATTACAGACCTTTTCGAACCAGGAAGTACATTTAAACCAGTCAATTTAGCTATTGCACTAGAAAATGGGATTTTTCAACCAACTGACAGAATTCTAGACACGGGAAAGATACGTATAGGGGATAGTTGGATTGGAAACGTAGGAGGAGGTTTCATTTGGGATCGTAGCCTTGATCATTTAACTGGCACACAAATTCTTCAACGTTCTAGTAATGTGGGTATGGTACGTGTCATGCAATCCCTTGACCCTGCAATATATCATCGAAATTTAATACGCTTGGGACTTGGCAGCCATCGAAATGACAATCAAACTTCGTTCAAAATGTCATCTCATGACCACAATGAGAGTGGATGGAATCTGAAGGATTTGACTTCAGATTATGCAATTAGTGTTGTCAAAGATCAAGATGAATTTGTTGATCATGAAATTGAAGCAGCAACTGCATCATTTGGACAAGGCCTTGCCATGACACCCCTGAAACTTTTACAGTTAATTGCTACAATTGCTAACGGAGGTATGGCTGTCACACCTCATCTGATCTCGAAAATAGTAACACTTGATCATTTTCATCATCTTCAGTCTATGAATGAATTTAGCCTACAAGGATGGGTTGGTCAATCTGTACTTTCACGGAGTCAATATCATGCAAAGCAACCTCGGCCATATACTCATGATCTCTATTTGGGTCATGTACCAGTTCCCAGTCTGGAACTAGGCTGGTTTGATGTCAAGAGTATTCCACCTCATACACGTGAAAGACGCCGTCTTTTTTCACGACAAACTTGCAATGTTTTATTAGGAATGCTTGAACAAGTGGTGTTAGATGCGCAAGCAACTGGAAGTCGTGGTTTTCTTCCGGGATATGCCATGGCGGGCAAAACAGGCACGGCCCAAAAGGCAAGTGCCTTAGGAGGATATTCAACTGATTCTGTAGTCACCAGCTTTGTTGGAATTTACCCAGCAGTCAAACCCAAATTTGTTACATTGGTCATTATTGATGAACCAGAAGATCCATTTCGATTTGGTTTCAATACAGCAGTCGATGTCACACAAACGCTGATTTCCGAAATGATTGTGCAAGAACAAGATCCACCTTCATATCCTACTGTTTCTTTATTTGAGCGAAATATGTAATAGAGTTATATACAGATTGAATAGATGATTGGCAGCGTAGCGTCTAGGTTCTATGGAAATCATAGGTTATAATATTTAGTAACAAGCCCAAAAAAGCTTGGGAGATCACTTACAAAATCAATAAATTCACCTACTATGACTGCTATTCTAGAAAGACGCGAAAGCACTAGCGTTTGGGCTCGTTTTTGTGACTGGGTAACTAGCACTGAAAATCGTCTATATATCGGATGGTTTGGTGTTCTTATGATCCCTCTCCTTCTTACTGCAACTTCCGTATTTATCATTGGATTCATTGCAGCTCCTCCAGTAGATATTGACGGTATCCGTGAGCCAGTTTCTGGATCTCTTCTATTCGGAAACAACATCATCTCCGGCGCTATCATCCCTAGCTCCGCAGCAATTGGTATTCACTTCTACCCAATTTGGGAAGCAGCTTCCATTGATGAATGGCTTTACAACGGTGGTTGCTACGAGCTAATCGTTCTTCACTTCCTTCTTGGTGTAGCTTGCTACATGGGTCGTGAATGGGAACTTAGCTTCCGCCTAGGAATGCGTCCATGGATCGCTGTTGCGTACTCTGCTCCAGTTGCTGCTGCCACTGCAGTTTTCTTGATCTACCCAATTGGGCAAGGAAGCTTCTCTGACGGTATGCCTCTCGGAATCTCTGGTACTTTCAACTTCATGATCGTATTCCAAGCTGAGCACAACATTTTGATGCACCCATTCCATATGCTTGGTGTAGCTGGTGTTTTCGGTGGATCTCTATTTAGCGCAATGCACGGTTCCTTGGTAACTTCCAGCTTGATCCGTGAAACAACTGAGAACGAATCTGCAAACGCAGGTTACAAGTTTGGACAGGAAGAAGAAACTTACAACATCGTTGCAGCTCACGGCTACTTCGGTCGTTTGATTTTCCAATACGCTTCCTTTAACAACTCCCGTTCTCTTCACTTCTTCTTGGCTGCATGGCCAGTAGTGTGCATTTGGTTCACTGCTCTTGGTGTTTCCACTATGGCATTCAACCTGAACGGATTCAACTTCAACCAATCCGTTGTAGACAGCCAAGGACGTGTAATCAACACTTGGGCTGATATTATCAACCGTGCTAACCTTGGTATGGAAGTTATGCACGAGCGTAACGCTCACAACTTCCCACTTGACTTGGCATCCGTTGACGCTCCAGCAGTTCAAGGATAGTCCTAGTAGTTAATTCATCTAGATTCCCTTCTTCTTGAGGGGAATCTAGCCGAAAGCTAACCATCAAACTCTTGCTGACTTCACTTAGTCGCTTCATTATTTATAATTTAAATTATAAATAATGAAGCGACTCGACTCGAACAGTTTCATGTTATACTAAATCAAGAATCTCAAATTCGTAAGACAACATGGTCTAGCTAGAAATAGTTTCACGACTTAACTAGGAATGATTGATAGACTCGCATGAAAATCTCCGCGAAATTATTTGCACAAATTTCTCACTAGACACTTATTCCTAGATCCATCATCAAGGTCCAACCATATAGATTCGCTAGTGATGAATCATCTTGGCTCAAGAGTCAGAACGAAGAAGTGGTAGAGTAACTGAGTCCTTAGTTTCTATATGAAATAGAATTCGTCTAAGAGTGCATGAGCCAAGCTGGAGTCAAAACGAAACAGGCTGGGAAAATTGTTCAAATTGTTGGTCCTGTTATGGACGTGGCATTCCAGCCAGGAAGTATGCCAAATATTTACAATGCTTTAATCGTCAAAGGACGCAATGGTGCAGGTCAAGAGGTTAGTGTCGTTTGTGAAGTACAACAACTACTTGGAGATGGACTTGTACGCGCTGTTTCGATGAGCGCAACTGATGGTCTGATGCGTGGAATGGAAGTAACTGATACTGGGCGTGCACTGAGCGTTCCTGTAGGCCCAACTACATTAGGCCGTATCTTTAATGTACTAGGTGAACCTGTCGATAATATGGGACCTGTAGGGAACGAAAAAACCCTCCCAATTCACCGTGAGGCGCCTGCATTCGTAGATCTTGATACCAAACTATCTATTTTTGAAACAGGGATTAAAGTAGTTGATCTTCTTGCACCATATCGCCGTGGTGGAAAAATTGGTCTCTTTGGAGGCGCTGGAGTTGGCAAAACAGTTTTGATCATGGAACTGATCAATAATATTGCTAAAGCACATGGAGGCGTATCTGTATTCGGTGGTGTAGGTGAACGTACTCGTGAGGGGAATGACCTCTACATGGAAATGTGTGAATCGAAAGTAATTAATAAAGCTGATGTCAAATCTTCCAAGGTTGCTCTAGTATACGGTCAAATGAATGAACCGCCAGGGGCACGCATGCGCGTAGGATTAACAGCCTTGACAATGGCGGAATATTTCCGTGATGTTAATAACCAAGACGTCCTACTATTTATTGATAACATTTTCCGATTTGTACAAGCTGGGTCAGAAGTATCCGCGTTATTAGGACGTATGCCGTCTGCTGTAGGATACCAACCAACTCTTGCCACAGAAATGGGTGGACTTCAAGAACGTATTACATCTACAAAAGATGGATCGATTACTTCGATCCAAGCTGTATATGTACCAGCAGATGACTTAACTGACCCTGCTCCAGCAACTACATTTGCTCACCTAGATGCAACGACTGTATTGTCTCGTAACTTAGCTGCTAAAGGAATTTATCCAGCGGTAGATCCACTTGACTCTACTTCGACTATGTTACAACCATGGATTCTAGGAGATGATCACTACGGGACTGCACAACGTGTGAAACAAACCCTTCAACGTTATAAAGAGTTACAAGATATCATCGCCATCCTTGGATTAGATGAATTATCGGAAGAGGACCGTATGATCGTAGCACGTGCACGTAAAATTGAACGTTTCCTTTCTCAACCTTTCTTTGTTGCAGAAGTATTTACTGGAGCTCCTGGAAAATATGTACCTCTGGCTGAATCGATTCAAGGCTTCAAACTGATTTTGTCCGGTGAATTAGATAGCTTACCAGAGTCTGCATTCTATCTTGTCGGAAACATTGAAGAAGCGATTGCGAAAGCCGCTAGTATTCAAGCCGCAGCAGCAGCTGCTGCCGCAGCTTAAGGGAGATCAATCATGAGTTTACAAGTCCGAATTTTAACACCGGAACAGGTTTTTTTGAATGTGTCGGCAGATGAAATTATTTTGCCTACCAATACAGGTCAAATGGGTGTATTAACAAACCATACCCCTTTAATTACTGCAATTGATATTGGACCTATGCTTGTGCGTTCTGAGAGTACTTGGCAAAGCATGGCTCTCTTGGGAGGTTTGGCACTCGTCAAAGATAATCAAGTGATAATTTTAGTCAATGAAGCTGAATTAGGTTCTGATATTAATGCGGAGGAAGCAGAAACAACTTTCCTAGCTGCAAAAGAAGCACTTGCAAATTCAAAAACACGCAAAGACCAGATTGAAAACAACCTAGCGTTTAAAAGGGCTCGAGTACGTTATCAAGTAGCTACGTTAGTGAAATAAAATATCCCCCTCTTGGGGGATATCTTACAATTTCATAAGTACAATTTCTTGAGAATCATATTTGAACGAAACAATCGAACATTTCTTTCTGTAAAAAATAAACAGCCAATCGAAGAAATTCATGATTTTCAAACGATTTCTATGAATCATGTTGAAAAAGATCAATACACAAATAAATTCATCAAGAATGCAGTCAATTCGAATGCATTATCCGCTAAGTATGAACTTAGCGGATAATGCATTTTAGAATAATCCAAGTGTCAAAGAAATGTCAATGGGTAGGGTCGCACCAATTCCAAGCCAAATAGCTACGACAGTACCGATTAAGAATACTGTAGTTGCCACTGGACGACGAAATGGGTTTTGAAACTTATTAATACTTTCAATAAATGGGACAGTCAATAAGCCTGCAGGGACAGCGGCCATCAAAAGAACACCGAGCAGTTTGTTCGGAACAGTACGCAATAATTGGAAAACTGGGAAGAAATACCACTCTGGCAAAATCTCAAGAGGAGTAGCAAATGGATTAGCAGGTTCTCCAATCGCTGCAGGATCAAGAACAGCAAGACCAGTAATACAAGAAAGAGTTCCAAGAATTACGACAGGGAACATATAAAGCAAATCATTCGGCCAAGCAGGTTCGCCATAGTAATTATGCCCCATTCCTTTTGCCAATTTGGCCCGAAGGACTGGATCAGTTAAGTCAGGTTTCTTTGTTACGCTCATGAAGGAAATTCTCCTGAAAGAATAGTGTTATAGAGGACCGGAAATACCTTGTTTACGAATCATTAAGAAGTGCATTAGCATAAACACTGCGGTCAGCAATGGAAGCACAAAAGTATGCAAACTGTAGAAACGTGTCAAGGTGGATTGTCCAACACTTACGCTTCCACGAAGCAACTCGACAAGAGGAGCACCAATCACAGGAATTGCATCAGGAACACCTGTAACAATTTTCACTGCCCAGTAACCAACTTGGTCCCATGGAAGAGAATATCCGGTCACTCCAAAAGATACAGTAATGACTGCAAGGATCACACCAGTGACCCAAGTAAGTTCACGAGGTTTTTTGAAGCCCCCAGTCAAGTAAACGCGGAACACGTGCAAAATTAACATCATAACCATCATACTTGCTGACCAGCGGTGGATCGAACGAATGAGCCAACCAAAGTTGACATTGGTCATGATGTACTCTACCGAAGCAAAAGCTTCTGTCACTGTTGGGCGGTAGTAGAAGGTCATGGCAAAACCGGTCGCTACCTGAATTAAGAAACAAGTTAATGTAATCCCGCCAAAACAGTAAAATATATTTACATGAGGTGGAACATACTTACTAGTAATATCATCTGCAATTGCCTGAATTTCTAAGCGTTCTTCGAACCAGTCATAGATTTTACTCATCCCTAGGGTCCTACATTTTCATAACCGAACAGTTGATCGTCCTCTAGGCGATCACGAGATACTTCAGAGACTTTTCATGAGATGAGTGTTGACTCTATCATGTAGTATAACACGAGATCCCATCGAATAGTTGCTAGGAAAAGCTAGTTATCTATTCGAAAGAATACTTTTAATGACTGAAACTAAGTCTAAAGAGAGCTCAAGTCATGAGACTTGAGCTCGAAATTCCGCAAGGAAAGTAGGTAGGAGAGAAAACGCAAGCAACTTATTTCACTGTGACAGTTGCACCAGCCTCTTCGAGCTGTTGTTTAATTTGTTGAGCTTCGTCTTTCCCAATTCCTTCTTTAATTGCTTTTGGTACAGACTCAATCATATCTTTGGCTTCTTTCAACCCTAATCCTGTTAAAGCACGTACAACTTTAATAACAGCAATTCGTTTCGCACTTGGCACATCATTAATCATGACAGTAAATTCAGTTTGCTCTTCGACAACTGGCGCAGACGGCGCAGCGGCAGCGACCATCACCGCTCCAGCTGCGGGTGCAGAAGCATCAACTCCAAATGTCTCTTCAATTTGAGACACAAGTTCAGCCGCTTCCAAAAGCGTCATCGATTTTAGTTGTTCAATAATTTGATTTGTAATAGTAGACATATGAAAGATATTAACGCTTAGAGAATTGAGGTGCCTTCCGAGCCTTTTTCAAACCATATTTTTTGCGTTCTTTGCGGAGAGGATTACGAGTTAAATATCCCTGTGGCTTGAGAGCTTTTCGATGTTTAATATGCAAACTACATAACGCACGAGCTAACCCTAATTTAATAGCTTCTGCTTGGCCTGTTAAACCGCCTCCCTTCGTTTTGACAATCGTATCATACCGATTCGTCAACTCAGTGACGTCTAAAGCTCCTTGAGCCGCTAATAGGTAAGCAGGATTGTATTGCAAATAAGGTACACCAGGTCTTTGATTAATTGTTAATTGACCTGTACCTTCGATAATCCTTACTTGAGCAACAGCACACTTACGGCGTCCTGTTTTACGTAATCCAACGGAAGATGTATGATCCAAGGGAAACCTCCTTTAGAAAAATGAAGAATAGTTAATATATCAATCTTTAGAGCTAGATCTAAGAATCACTTCCAGAAGAAGTTGACATCATCTCATACCTGCCAATAGATAAGATGTCAAGAGCCAATCAACATTGATTTGTTCCAAGAAATCAAGTTTCCTCGGGATTTTGACTTGAAGATAGCTCAGATTTTCTACGCAGTTTTGGTACTTGAAGTGATTCTTCCGCTTGTTGGAGATTTGCAGATTTGGATGGTTTAGGTAGTGTTTCAGACTTCGGAGCTTTCACTTTCGTTTTGGAGGATTTACGAAGCATTTTCTCCGGAACCTCTGAAGCAGTAGATTTCACAGGATTTCTAGAGCGTCTAGTTTCTTTCGAATCGATTGGACGACTCGCTCTGTTCACTTTCTTTCTCGCACCTTTTTTGGTAGCAATTTGGGAACTTGGTTGATTCACAACTTGCTCTTGATCTGTCACTTCTTCGCCCTTTAAAGCTAATTTGAAACGACTGTTCAAAACATCAACAACTTCACTCGCTGATTTTGTGCCAAAATTCTTTAACTGCAATAATTCTTGCCGAGTATAAGCAATTAATTTACCTACATTCGTAATATTGGCACGTTTCAAACAGTTAAATGATCGAACGGAAAGATCTAACGATTCAATAGGAGTTAAAGCAATTTCCTTTGCAATCGTTTTCGTCGTAGGTTTCTTCTCCGGTTCGATTAAGAGAGGCGGAGGAGCTTGAAGAGATGCAAGCATTCGAATGAGAATCACTGCCGCTTGATCTAAAGCCTTACGAGGAGATAAACTACCATTTGTCCAAATATCAATCACCAATTCTTCACGTCGACGTCCATTAATCACTTCTTCTTCGACTCGATAGTTCACACGAGTAACTGGGAAAAAGACCGCATCAATATGTAAAGTCATATGGTCGTCCCGCATCGAAGGAATATGCGGTGCTTCTTTTTCTGTCTCTGTCGAATTGGAATCTGTATCTATTATCTGAGCATTTACGTCTGTATCTGCTAGCTGCACATCTGAAGTCGAGGTATTCTTTGACTTTCCTTTCGACTTCGACTTCGTCTCAGATTTCGAATCATTCTCAGGTTCTAACGGATCACGAGGTGGCGGTAAAGTAAATCCAGGAGGAACTAAGCTAGTTCTTCGGAGACGGTACCCACTTCCCTGAGATAATTGAATTTCGAACTCTAAACTAGCCCCAGACGCTAAGGTCGCAATGTATTGTGAAGGATCGACTACTTTCATCCAGCTAGGTAGTACTAAATCCTTCGCAGTCACTGTGGCAGGTCCAGTCAGATTCAAGCTAGCACGCATGGCGAAACGATTCGTATCTTTAGGACGTGAGCTAATTTGTTTGAAAACAAGTTGTTTGATATTTAGTAAGATTTCTAAAACAGATTCTCGAATTCCTGGAAGTGTGTCAAACTCATGTGAAGCTCCAGCTAGATTCGCAGATGTCGCTGCGAATCCTACTAAATCACCAAGTAAAATTCGGCGTAGTGCATTCCCCAAGGTAATTCCTTGACCTGCTGGAAGAGGTAGCACACAGAACCGTCCATAATATGTTCGTGCGCTAATGCGCTTGGTCTCTATGTGTTTGATATATGGCATATAGGTTTAAATACGTCGTTGTTTTGGAGGTCTGCAACCGTTATGTGGTACAGAAGTAATATCACGAATCAAAGAAACACCGACACCCGCAAGTTGTAATGCACGAATTGCTGTTTCACGACCATTCCCTGGCCCTTGAACAATAATATCAGCTTGTCGCATCCCCTGATCAATGCATTGACGAATAGCAGTTTCTGCAGCGGTTTGAGCAGCAAAAGGAGTTCCTTTTTTCGCTCCTCGAAAGCCGCAAGCTCCTGCAGAAGACCAAGCAAGTACGCCACCTGAGGAATCTGTAATGGTGACAATTGTATTATTAAAACTGGCTTGAATATGCACAACTCCTTTTGAAACCTTGCGTTTAAGTCGGCGTGGTGCAAGTCGTTTCGACTGTCTTGCCATTTCGAAGTATCTCCTAGAATGAAATAATCAGATCGAGAATCAAAGAATGACGAAGCTTCTTCGTAGGAAGCCAACGAATACATAATTCTTCAGGATCAAGTCCTTGTATATGACGTCCGCTCAAACCAAGCGTGACTTTGTCACTCAGCATGAGGGGCGAAGCCCTAACGTGCGTCGAAAAGTGCCAACCCCTAGCCACATGGCAAATTATCCTTGACGTTGTTTATGTTTGGGATTGGAACAAATCACTAAAAGCTTTCGATGTCTACGAATCAGACAACATTTATCACAGATTTTACGAACAGAAGGACGAACTTTCATAAGCAAAGAAAAAAACAGTAAGACAGTAATAGAAATATAGATGACATCGTCACTGGGGCACCAACGAAACTAGCCCGAGACACTAGGGGGTCCTAACCATGACAGATGCCATCATGACGGGCGAAGCCCTAACGTGCGTCGGAGAGATTAAGGGCGAGGAGTACTTCTTTGACGATAAACGATGCGTCCTTTCGTTAAATCGTAAGGTGTCAATTCACAAAGTACTCGATCCCCTACAATAATTCGAATGTAATTGCGTCGAATTTTGCCTGAGATATGAGCAAGGATCACAAATCCATTTTGCAGGCGTACCCGAAACATAGCATTAGGAAGAGACTCTATGACAAGCCCTTCCATTTGAAAGAGGCCTTGTTTATTCACAGAAAATAAGTTGAGAATGAAAAATAGTTACCTACCAGATCAGACAGATGACTTCGCCACCTAATCGATGATTACGTGCCTCACGATCTGTCATAATCCCTTTCGAGGTGGAAATAATCGCAGTCCCCATACCACCTAATACTTTTGGGACTTCTTTGGCACTGACATAGACTCGACAACCTGAGCGACTTACCCGCCGAAGTCCTGTCAGAATAGGCTGTTGTTTAGCCCCTCGATATTTTAAACGTAATATCAAAGAATTGACAGAAGCTTCTTTCCAGGAATCAATCCACCCTTCTGTTTCCAGAATCACAGCAATCTCCCGAGCGACAGAAGTCATCGGCATACAAACTGTGTAAATTCGCATCGCATTGGCATTACGAATGCGAGTTAACATATCAGCAATGGTATCTTGAATCATAAGATAGGAGAAGAATTAATCAATAGTTGCTGTACGGAATGGCATACCAAGTGCTTGAAGGAGTGCAAATCCTTCTCGATCCTCAGTCGCAGATGTAATAATTGAGATATCCATACCTCGCATCTGGTCAATGGCATCGTAATTAATTTCAGGAAACATTAGTTGTTCATTTAATCCTAAACTATAATTCCCTTGTCCATCAAAACTCTTGGTTGACATCCCTTGGAAATCTCGGATTCTTGGGAGAGCAAGATTGATCAGACGATCTAAGAACGCATACATACGTTCCCCCCGTAAGGTGACGGAGATACCGACTGGCATATCTTGGCGAATTTTAAATGCCGCAATGGCTTGTTTCGAACGTGTAATGACGCCTCGTTGCCCTGCAATCGTTGTTAATTCTTGCAGACTTCCATCTAATAATTTCGCATTCTGAGATGCGTCTCCTAACCCACGATTAATCACAATTTTTTTGATCGAAGGGACCTCATGGATATTGCGATGATGAAATTGTTGTCGTAGTTTTGGAACTACGGAATTCAAATAGAAAGTTTTAAGTCGTTGTGCCATAAGTTCAACTGCAATTGGAAAGGCGCCTAAGATTAAAGCACTTCAGGTGCTAGAGAAATAATTTTCATAAACTGACGATCACGGAGTTCACGTGCGACAGGTCCGAAGACACGCGTGCCACGTGGGTTACCTTCTTGGTTGACAATGACAGCTGCATTATCATCAAAACGAATCAACATACCTGTATCTCGGCGAACCGGCTTCGAAGTACGAACAACAACTGCACGTACTACATCAGATTTTTTGACAGGCATATTAGGAATCGCATCTTTCACAACGGCAATAATAACGTCACCAATGCTGGCATAGCGTTTTCTTCCACCAAGTACACGAATGCACATGAGTTGGCGAGCTCCACTATTGTCCGCCACTTGTAGGATGGTTTGAGGTTGAATCATGACTCTTGGTTAGAACTAAGAACGATGGACACTAGCATGATGAATTCCGCTCTGAGAGTCTAGGTCGCACATTAGAGCTTCGCCCGTCATGCTTACGCACGGTAGGGCACAGCCCGTCACCCTAGCCGACAGAGCCCGAACACAAGGGACATGACCCTGCCCCTGATCGTTTGACTCGAAGCATGTAGTGTGTAGGTAAGCTTGAAGACACACGACGGGCGTACCAGGAGTTCGCCCGTTGTCCTAGTGTGTATCGAAATCCTAGACAAAATACACAATCAGACCTGTATCTAACGTTGCAGTATTCTTGTTTTCATGGGCATTTTAAAACAAGCAATCCGCATAGATGCACGTGCAATAGTTTCAGGGACACCTTTCATTTCAAATAGAATTTTTTGGGCTTTGACAACTGCTACCCAGTATTCTGGAGATCCCTTCCCAGATCCCATCCGAGTTTCCGCAGGTCGCATGGTAATGGCTTTATCGGGAAAAATACGAATCCAAATTTTTCCCCCGCGTCGTGCATAACGTGTCATGGCACGTCGTGCAGCTTCAATTTGTCTTGATGTTACCCATGAGGATTCTAATGCTTGGATCGCAAAATCACCAAAAGCAATCGTATTTCCTCGAAGTGCACGACCTCTCCGATGGCCACGGTGAGGACGACGAAATTTTGTTCTCTTTGGACTTAACATATATGTACCTCTCAAGGTGTTAGAACTTGAAGCGTGTCTAGATATTTCTTATCAGGTTGATTTCAGATGGGAATTCTTCTCAATTCTCGGTGCCACAAGAGGCACTACGTCGAACAGAGTTCTTAGTGCGTCAGCACGTCGAACGGACTAGGGTTTCGCCCGTTGTCTGAGTGCTTATGCACGTTAGGGCTTCGCCCGTCGACTTACGCACGTCGAAGTACGCAATCGCCTATTCCCCTGTCTCCCTTTCTCATGCCATACTAGGTGCCAGGAGCCAGAACTTGACGCACTGGTCGAATTTCACCTCGGAAAATCCACACTTTAATACCAAGTACGCCATAAATTGTTTGGGCCGTACAATCACAATAATCTACATCTGCGCGAAGAGTATGAAGAGGTACACGGCCTTCACGCACCCACTCACTCCGAGCGATTTCTGCACCATTTAAGCGACCGGACACTTCAATTTTGATGCCTTCGACTCCAGGAGCACGCATAGCACGTTGCACAGCTTGGCGGACAGCGCGTCGAAATGGGATACGTTCTTCAAGTTGTTTGGCAATAATGCCACCAATGAGTACAGCTTGTGCATCAGGGTTAGCAATTTCAACTACATGAACGATCACACGACGTACCTTTGGAAGACGTTTTTGAATATCCTCGCGTAGAATTTCAAGACCTTGTCCAGTTCGTCCAACAATAGCCCCAGGACAGGCTGTATGAATCTCAACTTCAATTCGATCAGATTGACGTGTCAGCTGCACATTAGCAACTCCTGCATCTGCTAAACGAGTTTTCAGATAGTCACGTAACTGACGTTCTTCGTGAATCCAAGATACATAAAGTTTTCGAGGCGCAAACCAGGTAGATCGGTGTTGTTGTGTAATACCAAGACGAAACCCAAGTGGGTGAATTTTCTGTCCCATAAATTCTATGGTTGTTAACGACGTGCCTTTTTATCAGTTTTCCCGTGACCACGGTAATTGCGAGTCAATACAAACTCACCAAGTTTATGACCAATCATACGGTCGTTAATAAATATAGGTAAATGGCTTTTCCCATTGTGGATAGCAATGGTATGACCAATCATAATTGGTATAATAGTGGAAGCACGAGACCAAGTCGTAATTACATGCTTTTCACCTTTTCCATTCATTTTTTCAATTTTGCGAAGCAAATGATTGGCAACAAAAGGACCTTTCTTTAAGGAACGTGGCATAGCTCAAGTCTCCTTTATTTACGACGACGCACTAAGAGTGCATCGCTATACTTTTTACGTGCTCTAGTTCGTTGGCCTAGGGCAGGTTTTCCCCATGGCGTCAAAGGTCCAGGATGCCCAATAGGACAACGACCTTCACCACCTCCATGTGGGTGATCGCATGCATTCATCACAGATCCTCGTACACGTGGTCGACGGTCTAACCAACGACTACGGCCAGCTTTGCCTAAGGTCAAATTAATACTTTCCACATGGCCAACTTGACCCACTGTAGCCCAGCAATCTTTGGCGACAAGACGAACTTCGCCCGAAGGCATCCGCAGTGTGCCAAACCCACCCTCTTTCGCCACTAATTGGGCCACAGCACCTGCCGCACGGACTAATTGCCCTCCATTATAAGGACGTAATTCAATATTATGCACTTCAGTTCCTAGAGGCATATTGACAAGTGGAAGTGCATTACCAATACTAATAGGCGCTTCTGGACTTGACATGACTTCGGCACCAATGGCTAATCCTTGAGGATGTAAAATATATCGCTTACTTCCATCTTGATAATGCAAAAGGGCAATGCGTGCACTACGATTTGGATCATATTCAACAGTAGCTACACGAGCAAGCACTCCCACTTTATCACGTCGAAAATCTATTTGACGATACAATCGTTTGTGCCCACCTCCTCGCCAACGTGTGGTGATAGAACCAGAATGGTTTCGACCGCGCGCGCGATGATTCGCATGCGTCAGTGATTTCGTAGGAGTACTAGTGGTTATTTCATGAAAATCAGATACGGAACGGTTACGTGTTCCAGGAGTATGTGCTCGATAGAAACGAATACCCATAAGCAGGGAGAGAGGTAAACAATAGGATATGAAAAATCTAGCAAGGAACTTTCGCCACTCGTGGGGTGATCCGACAGCAACAGGGAAAGCCCTAGAAATTGTGTGTAGGTTGACCTAGCATCTGCTTCTCTATGACATTCTAAAAAGGTGTCAAAGGAATCATAAAACCCCGCTTTAAGGTAATAATCGCTCGCTTATACCGAGGAAGATATCCTTGAGTGGTTCCTAAACGTCGTTTACGACGTGGTGGACGGTGTGTATTAACAGAAACTACTTCCACCTTAAATGCTTTTTCAATCAATGCTTTGATTTTCGGTTTCGTGAGGCTAAGCTCTACGTCAAAGGTATACTGATTTTTTTCCAAAATCCTGGTGGCCTTTTCAGTAATGACTGGGCGTTTGACAAGATCGATTATCATAGGTCAGGTAGGTTCAATGAATGGCAATTGTAATTAGTTGTAGCATGGGACGTGCCTACAATATACCGTGTCCCATGGATGGAGTTTAAAGCATCGGAAGAGAGTCGTATAGTACTCCTAATACAATCAAAAGTCATCGAATATTTTATATATATTATCTCGCCAAGACAACCAAGTAGGAGCCATGGTGAAAAGAGGCGATAGATTGAATAGCAAGCGTAGTGTGGTTTGAAAGCGCATCAGCGATTTGCATTGAACGTAGTTTGCAATCACTCGGGGCGACGGGTGGCATCGAACTAGGAACCACCCGTCACTTGGAATCACTTTGTCATGACGCGCGTTAGACTAACAGTGTGTCAATTCTATTTGAAAGACGCTTTCGTTTCAGCAATCGCTTCTTTCACAAGAGATTCAGCTTCTGGAGTAAATACATTCGCGGCCATAATTTGAGCATACTTTGGCTTAGAAGTAGCTAAATAGGAACGAAGAGCTGATAAGAATGCACGTACTTGTGTAGGCGCAAGATCATCCAAATAGCCATTAGTACCTGTGTAAATAGTTGCTACTTGATCTGCGACAGATAATGGTTCACTCTGTGCTTGCTTCAAAAGTTCACGAAGACGGACACCGCGCGCTAATTGAGCTTGAGTCGCCGCATCCAAATCAGATGAGAATTGTGCAAATGCTTCTAACTCAGAGAATTGAGCTAGTTCAAGTTTCAATTTCGACGCAACTTGTTTCATTGCTTTCACTTGAGCTGCAGATCCTACACGGGAGACAGAAATACCTACGTTAATTGCTGGACGAATACCTGCGTTGAAAATATCTGCTGACAAGAAAATTTGTCCATCGGTAATCGAAATTACGTTAGTTGGAATGTACGCCGATACATCCCCACCTTGAGTTTCAATGACTGGCAGAGCAGTCATGCTTCCTTCTCCCAATGCGTCGCTTAGTTTCGCAGCACGTTCAAGAAGACGAGAGTGTAGGTAGAATACGTCACCAGGATAAGCTTCACGTCCAGGTGGTCGACGTAGTAACAAAGACATTTCACGATATGCCTGTGCTTGCTTCGACAAATCATCATAAATTACTAGCGTATGACGACCACTATACATAAAGTATTCAGCAAGTGCTGCTCCAGTATATGGAGCAAGATATTGGAGGGTGGCAGGAGAATCTGCTGTTTCAGATACAATAATTGTGTAGCGCATTGCATCTTTTTCTTGCAAAGTTGTGACAATTTGCGCGACAGAGGATGCTTTTTGACCAATTGCTACATACACACAAATAACTCCGCTTCCTTTTTGGTTGACAATCGCATCAGTGGCAATGGCCGTTTTCCCAGTTTGACGGTCTCCAATAATTAGCTCACGCTGCCCACGACCAATTGGAATCATGGCATCAATGGCAATGAGACCGGTTTGCATTGGTTCATAGACGGAACGTCGCTCAATAATCCCTGGCGCAGGACCTTCAAGCAAACGGCTTTCTTTACTTGCAATATCACCTTTGCCGTCAATTGGGCGTGCCAGTGCATTGACTACACGACCTAGGAATGCTTCTCCAACAGGAACTTGAGCAATTTTCCCAGTCGCTTTCACGGCACTTCCTTCCTGGATGCTCAAGCCAGATCCCATTAATACAGCACCTACGTTATCAGCTTCTAAGTTTAATGCAATCCCTACGGTACCATCCTCAAATTCTAGCAATTCACCAGCCATGACTTTTTCAAGACCATAGATACGTGCGATTCCATCACCTACTTGGAGGACAGTTCCCACACTAACTACTTTCACTTCTTGACTATACTGTTCAATTTGCTGGCGAATAATATTGCTAATTTCGTCTGGACGAATCTTGACCATGAAAAACACGAGGAGTTCGAAGGGAATAAAGAATGGTCGGCAGTGGCTCCAAGAGTCCAACTCGTCTAATTTGTTTCTTCCGTACTTCAGACGATCAAATCTGTTAATAGACTTCTCGTAAAAGATTTAAGTACATATCCATAACGCGCCGGTGCATAGCCTCATCCATACTTGAAATAATTTTCTTTTCCGCACGGACTAAAGCCATACTAATTACTTTTGTGCATACCTCCGCTACCGCTTTTTCTTCTTCTAATTTAATAATTGTCTCTTTTGCCTCTTCTAAACGAGCCATTTCTTCTTGAGTTAATAATTCGAGACGTTGGCGTATTGCTTCTGCGTTAATTTCACTTTGACGACGAATTTCAGCTGCATTCGTCCGTGCCGTTTCCAATTCCTGTAAGGCTTGTTTTAATTGGTTCACTGCATCTTGATATCGCTCATCTGCATCACGAAGACTTTTCAAAATACTCTCTTTACGAGTCTTGAGCAATGAGCTCACAAAATCAGTTCCTACGTATGCAAGTAAAGCAAAAACAGCAGCAAGGTTAAGAATATTTGTTTCAAGAATATTCGTATTCAATCCAAATCCTTCGGAATGAGCTAAAGGAGTTAAGGCAAGAAAATGAAACATACAAAAAGAATGTGAAATAGTTATTCGAACCAAAAGGGAAGTCAAGCAAAGTTGTTCATGGAGATTTCATCAGTCAGCATGATGCTCTCGAACGAAAGTACTATACATCGAGATAGCGTGTGTTTGAACGATCTCATGAAGAAACTAGAAATTGATTCATGAGAATCAGGGATGAGCGCCTAGTCTACAAATCACATGACGCGCACACTAGCACAAGGCTCGTTGACTAGTGTGCGTGAACCTCATAGTAACTTCGTTTGATCTCAAATGTTCGTCAAGAGAAACTAGGATACAAATGGGTTTGCGAACAAGAGAGCAAGAGCTACAACAAGTCCGTAAATAGTTAGAGCTTCCATAAACGCAAGACTCAAAAGAAGAGTTCCGCGGATTTTTCCTTCTGCTTCAGGTTGACGTGCAATACCTCCTACAGCTTGACCAGCAGCGGTTCCTTGACCGATCCCTGGACCAATGGATGCTAGACCTACAGCAAGACCAGCAGCAACAACAGACGCAGCAGCAATTAATGGACTCATGAGTAGTTTCCTCCAATTCAATGAATCATTCTTAGCGTAGCAGTGAAAAGCTAGAAATCACAAGTCAAATTAGTGTCCTTCTAATGCTTCACCAATGTAGGCACCAGCCAATGTCGCAAAGATCAACGATTGAATCGCACCAGCAAATAGACCAAGTAACATCATTGGAATAGGAACGACCAATGGTACCAAGGAAATTAATACGGCTACTACTAATTCATCTGCCAACACATTTCCAAAAAGTCGGAAACTTAAGGACAGAGGTTTCGTAAAATCTTCCAAAATATTAATTGGTAACAAAATAGGTGTTGGTTTCAGATACTTGGAAAAATAGCCAAATCCCTTTTTGGTCAGACCTGCATAGAAATAAGCAGTTGATGTCATCAAGGCAAGGGCGACAGTTGTATTAATATCAGCTGTTGGAGCTCCTAACTCACCATTTGGAAGTTCAATTAAGCGCCAAGGCACTAAAGCACCAGACCAGTTCGAGACAAAGATAAAGAGGAACAATGTACCGAGATACGGAACCCATTTACGAGATTCATGCCCAATTTGAGTTTTCGCCAGATCACGAATAAACTCTAGTACGTACTCAAGAAAGTTTTGTCCTCCTTCTGGAATCTCTTGGAGATTGCGAGACGCCACAAAGCATCCAATCAACAAAAAGCCAATGACAAACCAGGATGTGATTAAGACTTGTGCATGAACCTGATATCCAGCAATTAGCCAGTAATAGTGCTGTCCTACTTCGACAGCGCACATGTCATACAATGGATTCATTGCGTACATACGATTTTCCTTTTCAACTATAATTGGAGGCACTCAAATCTACCCCTCGGAAACGGAGCAAACGCCCCGTATTTCTATGGTACCCAAGGCAAGGAATCACTTGCAATAAATCACTTGGAAATTCCTGCCATTTTTCTGATCAATCATATTCAATGCTCACCCAATCACTCCGCTCAACTTGCCAAGACGTAAGTATTTTTATTTAAAATTACCAAGATTCTGAAATAGAGAAGATAGAATCGTGAAAAATTTGATTCAAAATGTCAGTCTGGTTGAGATCCGTCGAATTTAGGAATTCAAGCTAGGTAGGGATAGAGTAGATGATGGCACTCAGGTTGATGAACACCAAAGAACAAAACCCTAGCACATTCTATCTGGCTGATGTATTTGAGCATTGGAGCTTGGACGAGTCTAATTTCATAGAACAGTCCTGAGTAAAGGCTATCCTGAGGACTGTTCTATGAAATTAGACTCGAAAACTTAGACAAGCCTAGCTGGCAAAACGACTCAAGGAGACTGGCACTCTCACCTCTTCAATAATACTTCTGACAAGGCATAAGTACTACATTGGTGAAATAGAGCTTTCTTAAGCAATTTCATCTTTCTCGATGTAGAGAAAGAGAGAGGCCATTGCAACTGCTGGAAATACAAGACCTACAAGTGGAACAAATAAGGAAGGTAGGAAAGAAGTTACCATGGAGAAAAGAGTCTTTATGCGCACGTTTCTTCGATGTAAATTCATTATAAGAGATCTTCCTAGGCAATAGGGGAACAAGTGAGAATTTCTATGATTTGGCTCGAGAATTATGGACCGAGGTGTGATTCGCATATACAAATACGTACTCTAGAAATTAAGTCGCGGTAGACCATTTGCGTCGAGAACCGTAGGTAGAGTATGATGAAGAAAAAATCGTTTGAAAAATAAGTAGGAGGACTCCTATGTCAGTTCTTGCATGGATTGAAGAACAGCGTCAGCTCAAATTAAAACAAAGCAATGTGCCACTTGCATTAAGTGAACAGGGGCGAGGACTTTGGACCCGTTGTGATTGTTGTGGAGTCATTCTTTACATTAAACTATTGAAGCGAGACCTTTATGTATGTTCTGGGTGTGGACACCATATCTTAATGCCTTGCGTAGAAAGAATTCATAGTTTAATTGACTCAGGAACATGGAATGCAACATATGATTTACTCTCACCATGCGATCCACTTGTTTTCGAAGATGAACGCGTCTATCAAGAACGCTTAGCAGATACACAAGAGAAAATGAGTTTACAAGATGCCGTGTTAACAGGGACAGGTATGCTAAATAAAATTCCTATTGCATTAGGTGTCATGGAATTTCAATTTATGGGTGGAAGTATGGGCTCTGTTGTGGGTGAAAAATTGACTCGTTTAATTGAGTCGGCAACTATTTCAGGGATTGCCATTGTCATTGTTTGTGCATCCGGTGGCGCGCGTATGCAAGAAGGAATTTTCAGTCTCATGCAAATGGCGAAGGTTTCTGCAGCTTTATATGTGCACCAAGTCTATGCCAAATTATTCTATGTGGCAGTTGTCACAGCACCCACCACTGGAGGTGTTACAGCTAGTTTTGCTATGTTAGGAGATGTGGTCATGGCTGAACCGGAGGCACTGATTGGATTCGCTGGCCGTCGAGTGATTCAAGAAACGTTGATGGAAGAATTACCAGAGGAATTTCAAACTTCTGAATATTTACTCTATCACGGTATGCTCGATCTTGTCGTACCAAGATATTGGATCCGTCAAGCTCTGTACGAGTTGTTGCTACTTCATAAAGGTGGACCGTTACGAGAAAGGGGATATATTCCATATGGAGTTCAAGCAGGATTAACACCTATGGAAGAAGAGGACTTACGAGAGGAATGGAAATCTCATAGTTGGAGTCAAGTGACTGAAGAGATATTTGATCAACTTAGCGAAGAACTGCGTAGTAATTTATTGGCACAAGTCAATTCACCAGCCTATCAAAGTGACGAATTAGGTCTTGACTCCTCGAGCAAGGGATCTGCCCCAGAAGAAGCGCTCGAATGGGCCTTTGACGCGACAAAAGAAGTCGAAAGTTTTTGGATGGAAGAACAATTAGACTATGATGTGTATGGATGGTTAGGTTATCGTCAACCACTAACACCAACTCCACAAGATGCGCCCGATAATCCTGCCGAAGAAGAAGCGATTTTAAATGAACAATTCTTATCACTCGAACAAAACATGAAAGATTTAGAAGGCACCATCAAGAAACTTATGGGTGCGGAAAATGAAGAAGAAGTAGATACCACTGAAATGGAAACAATTAGTCACGAAATTCTCGAAGTAGAACAACTACGTATTGCTGCAGAATATGCACATCATATGGAGGATTACTTACCAAGAGCAAAACGAGATATGTGTTATAGACAGTTAGAACAGTTTAAATATGAAATTGGTGAACGAGGCGGAGAATATATGTATACATACAGAACTCCTAAAGAAGAAAAATTAGAATCAGAAAAAATTATCCAAGAGATGAAACAAGTCCTTGAAAGTTCTTCTGAAGAAAAAGAGGCTTTGTTTACTTTATGGCGAGAAGAAGCGAAGGCACGTCAACAACTTGCTGCAGAACAAGCGGAAGCTGAAAAACAAGCTCAAGCGGAAGCGAATTTAGCCAAAGCTAACTTACCTCTTTCACCTGCAGCTAAGTTAGTAGCCGAACGAATTGCTCTATTAGTTTCAGAACCTGCGACAAATCCTATTGCAAGATCTCTGAAAGAACTCGAAGAAATTGCACGGAATGAAAAAGAAAAATCCGAGCTCAGTGAATAAACCGTTCCATGTGATAGCTGATCACGGAGAATCTATGTTAGTTGTAGGGAATAGGATCGTAGACGTTTCTAGACATACATCGATTGGCACGATTGTCATTGCCACAGTAGACAAGCTTGCCCCTGGTCTAGGTATTGCGTTTGTATCTTGGACTCATGGGCAAGGGAAAGGTGGCCTACCCAGCACTAAGAAACATTATGGTATTCTTCCTCTCCGTAGCTGGAGGGGAAGAGGCCCTCTAGATTTTGCTACGACACACGAGTTAACAGGTGAGAATCTAATTCTACAACATGGAGATTTCGTACTTGTACAAATTGTGCAAGACGGCAATCATGCAAAAGTTCATCTTGTCTCTGGCCATATTGCTTTAACAACATCACGTCTTGTTGTGTGGCCAGGTTTGTCTAGCAAAGATTGGATATTCTCACATCAAATAGGACAAAAGATCAATAATTATTTACATGTTCGGAAGCTTGTTAGCTATATGCGACGTGATCAGATTCTTTGTACAGGTCCACAAAGATGGATGAAAGAACAATATGCTCTGGAACATCAATGGGAAAATTTTGTCCTAGAATTCATTGAGCAACCAACTGGAATTTCATACTTAACTAGCATGACTGAAAAGTTTGTCAGTCCAGTATGTGCAGAATGGTTTCAACACCCTCTATCTGTTTGGATCATTGGATGCAATCTACAGATTCGAGAATCTATGACTAAATGGATGATTACACATGTTCCTCATAAAAGTCGACATATTGAAATCACGACATTAGATGCTTGGAAAAATTGGTACAATCTTCATCGAGCAGCGATCGTACAACCTCAGATTCCTTTGCGTTCTGGAGGGACAATGATTATCGAATTCACAGAAATTGGTTGGAGTTTCGATATTAATTCAGGCATAGGATTAGAAATTGGTTCAAAAACATGTGCGAATGAAGAAGCAATTTATGCGATTGCTCAGCAAATACTTCTTCGCTCTATGCATGGGTTCATTCTGATTGATTTCATAGGTGACATTGATCTAGAAAAATTACGAGTGAATTTAATCCAATTTACTTCTTTACTAGAGCAAGACTCATATCATATAAGAATCATCTCAATAAGTGCCGATGGATTAGTATGTGTAATCCGTCATCGGCGCTCGAAACTAATTTAGAATCATTGACTAAATACGACCCGTAACTTTTGTGGGGAACCTAGATATACTCAACTCTATTCCAGCAAACGCCGAACTATAGCCCACTATGCTCACGAAGGTGACATTCTGATTGCTAGCAAGCTTGAGCTTGCTAGCAAGTAATCAAGTTACTTAATTTTCTTTAGGAAAACATAGAAAATCCTGTATACTCCTCCTTGACAGCAGGAAGAGCAACTGCATCAATTAACCCATAGCTTCTCGCTTGTCTTGGAGACATAAACAAATCACGATTCAAATCAATAATAATCGTCTCACGCGATTGATGAGTTCGTTCCACATAACAATCCACAACAATATCACGTAATCTTTCTACCTCACTACTTTCATACATTACATCACTTGCTTGACCACGACTTCCACCTTCAGGTTGGTGAATCATCATACGAGCATGGGGAAGCGCGAGACGTTGTCCTGTACTGCCACCTGATAACACGAGGGAAGCCATAGATGCTGCAATACCTACGCAAATCGTCGTCACATCTTGCATCATAACAGTGGCGATATCAAATACACCCAGACCAGATGTGACAGATCCCCCAGGAGAATTAATATACATAAATAAAGGTATTGAAGGATCTTCAGCAAAAAGATAGATCATAATTCCACAAAGTTGATTGGATAATTCATCACCAAGCTCCTGCCCCATAAACAATAAACGTTGTCTATATAGACGATTATAGAGATCCACCCATTGAGGGGCACTTTCACCTGGTAATCTGTAAGGGACTTTCGGGACTCCAACTGGCATAGAAAGACTTTCATATGGAACTCAACGACTCTACGCATTAATCAACACGATTTTACTAAATTGGTAGATATATATCTACCAAGCTTAGCTTCTAACAACTACAAAGATTCAAATTCACTATGTACAAACAATAAAATTAATTGATTAAACTTCAAATAGACTACGGCTCGGCCGTTTGAATTGTCTAGCCTTAGAGCATAACAATCTTATAGTCGAATCAACCCATTTTGTAAGAAATACCACTTTTTTATATAGTAATGATACTTATTACCTGATTGGATTCTTACAATCTTTTATGAGTTACAAACAGATAGTCTATCTAATCATTCTGCTAAGAATCAAATACTTAAAAATTTTGTACTATAAAATTTTTAAGTAGAATGAATTTACAAAAAATACAAAGTAGGAAATGAATAATGAGAAGGTTGAAATAGTATGCTAATTAGTTGATCGGAGGTGGATTTGTGGGAGTAAGTTACCAGTTTAGTTACTAAGATAGAAAACTTATCTGATTCTGTAGTGTTAAGCGTAGGAGAGTAAGAAGGTTCAGCATGAAACATCTCTAGTAGACGAAGTACCTATCTAGCGATCGCATTGACAATGCGAGTACTAACCACATTATTTTATAAATAAGGATATTACAGTCTAATTTCATTATCTAGTGTGCAGAAGAGTTGACAGACTTCGAGTAGTTTCTTATTGAAAGAAGGGTGAACGACGGGGCTTGAACCCGCGAATATTGGAGTCACAATCCAATGCCTTACCACTTGGCTACGCCCACCATTGGGTAGAATCAACTCCCTAGGGGTTATCGGATTCGAACCGATGGCCGACGGTTTGTAAGACCGCTACTCTACCACTGAGCTAAACCCCTACTAGTTTCATTATAGGATGTTTCTAGAGAGGAAGCAAGTTCTCATCAGGAGAGAAATTGCTGAATTATGGAGATGGAAATGGAGACTGTTTGACAGTTCGATGATTGTCTATGATCTAGGACACTTGGAAATAAGCTATCAAGTATTATGAACTAGGACGACGGGCCAATCTCTTCAAATGGGCCCATTTGAAGAGATTGGCCCGTCGTCCTAAGATCTATTTGCATGTATCTTATAACAGTACGATTTGGCCTGAAGTAGTAGTATGAATCAATTAAGAATCTATTGCATCTAGACATTGATACTTAGCCTACATTGATACTTAGCCTACTACTCAACTTTACAGAACGTGCAAAGATGAATTAAAGGGGATTAGTTCCAAATACTATGGAAAAAACTTCTTGCACCTTTTCACCCGAATCAATTGATTCTAAAGGATCTTTGCGAAGTCTATGACGCAAACATAGCGTAATAATCCGTCCAATATCCTCGACTGATACACTTGTACGACCTTCCAACGCAGCCAAAGCTTTGGCTGCACGATTAGTGACAATGTCACCGCGCAAACCATCTACATTCAATTCCGAACATACTTGAGAAATTTTGACACGAAGTGAATAATCAGTTTGAACTTGGCGTAAGCGGGCACGTGCTTCTGTTAATTGTGAGGTGAGACTGGCTTGAGAAGTCTCATAAGACTGACGAAATTCTTTTGGATTTTCATCAAAAGTCGCTCGCTGTTCGACAATTTTCACACGTAATTCTGGCTCTCTGACAGTTCCAATTTGTGCATGCATACCAAATCGGTCGAGTAACTGAGGACGCAATTCCCCTTCTTCTGGATTTCCAGACCCCACTAGAATGAAGCGGGCTGGATGGCAAATTGAAATTCCTTCACGTTCGACGGTATTCCATCCAGAAGCTGCTGAATCAAGTAAGACATCAACTAAATGGTCATCAAGTAAGTTCACCTCATCTACGTAAAGAATACCACGGTTAGCTTTGGCAAGAAGACCAGGCTCAAAAGCTTTCACACCCTCAGTTAATGCTTTTTCAATATCAATAGTGCCGCATACACGATCTTCTGTCGCTCCTAGTGGCAAATCAACCATAGGAATTTTGGTGGTTGTTGTACGAATACTTTCACCTCGATGCACTTTCTCTCGTACTTCATCACTCATTAACTCTGGATCATATGGATGAGAATTAAATGGGTCATTTTCTACGACCTCAATTTCTGGCAGTAAGTCAACAAGAGCCCGAACAGTTGTTGATTTTCCTGTGCCTCGATCTCCCATAATCATTACGCCACCAATTTTCGGATCAATCACATTGAGAAGGAGAGCTAATTTCATTTCTTCCTGACCTACAATGGCCGTGAATGGAAAGACAGGACGTGCCTGTTCAGATGTAGTGATAGTTGCATTCATAGAGTTTGATTTTCTAATTAGATGGGTGAATGTATCCCCATGATGGATCGTACATGACAAGCTAGAAAGCAGCAAGGACTCGATGAGTGAAAAATCGAATCTTGACAGAGCTGTGTGAAACATGTGATAATAAGACCAAGAAGTTAGATCAATCACAAAACCAGCCACGACTAGTAAGTGGGACATTCACCTAGTATATGCGTTGGAGCGAAGGCCCTATCTTCTTTCAGCTTTGCGGGTATCGTATATTGGTTATTACCTCAGTCTTCCAAACTGATGAGGCCGGTTCGATTCCGGCTACCCGCTTCCTACACTTGCCTGATACACTGGATTGTATATAGTCTTAATTAATCCCAATTATCAGGGAGGAACTTGGATGGAGTTATCTGATATTCTCGCATCATTCCACGCCAGCAATTTAATCCCAGAAGGGATTGTCGCGTGTACAATTTTACTCGTATTACTTCTGGACCTTGTATATAGCCGGACGTGTCATGCTTGGTTAGCATGGGTAGCCATGGCAGGATTGAGCTTAGCAAGTGTGTTGTTAGGTCAACAATGGTACCAATTAATGAATCTACCAACAGCTACGATGACTTTTGGAGGAAGCTTTCAAGCAGACTCTTTAAGCTTAGTATTCCGAGCTATTATTGCAATGTCATGTGTGTTATGTATTTTACTCTCTATTGACTATGTAGAAAGCACAGGAACAGCCCCAAGTGAGTTTTTAGTGTTGATAGCAACAGCCAGTTTGGGAGGGATGTTAGTAGCAGGTAGCAATGATCTTCTGATGATGTTTGTTTCACTCGAAACATTAGGACTCGCTTCATACCTGCTCACTGGCTATATGAAACGAGATGTACGTTCTAACGAAGCCTCTTTAAAATATTTATTAGTTGGCGCAGCAAGTTCAGGACTATTTCTGTATGGAATTTCGTGGATGTACGGAATTTCTGGTGGACATATGGAACTGAATAGTATCGCTCATGCAATTGTCAGTTTAGATGAAACCAAAACTACGACTTGTGCTTTGGCACTTGTATTGATGACTGTTGGAGTGGGATTTAAAGTAGCTGCAGCTCCTTTTCATCAGTGGACTCCTGATGTATATCAAGGATCTCCTACCCCAGTTGTGGCGTTCTTATCAGTAGGATCCAAAGCAGCAGGGTTCATCTTAGCTGTCCGTATGTGTACTACTTTATTTCCATCATTCAATACGGAGTGGCATCTGATTTTCACAATTCTTTCCATTCTTAGTATGATAGTTGGCAATTTCATCGCTGTGACTCAAACAAGTCTCAAACGTATGCTTGGATATTCTTCCGTCGGTCAAGCAGGAGTTATGATGATTGGTATGTTGACAGATAGTCCAGATGGATATGCAAGTTTAATCGTTTATCTCTTGATTTATCTATTTATGAATTTAGGTGCTTTTGCTTGTGTGATTTTGTTTGGACTACGTACTGGAACTGATCAAATTCAAGACTATTCCGGTCTTTTGGCACGCGATCCTTTCCTAGCACTTTGTTTAAGTTTATGTCTATTATCATTAGGGGGGATTCCACCTCTTGCGGGATTCTTTGGAAAAATGTATTTATTCCTAGCTGCTTGGGATGCAGGTCAATATAGTCTAGTATGGGTTGGCTTAATTACAAGTGTAGTTTCTATCTATTACTACTTATCTGTAGTGAAAATTATGCTTGTACCAGCCACTCAAGAAATGTCATTAGCTGTGCGTGAATATCCACGTCGTGCATGGAGTCTCGAGCCTATCCAACCATTAGAAGTTGGTATTTTTGTTTGTGTTCTAGGATCTATCCTTGTAGGTGTTGCAGGGAATTCGATGGTCAATCTCATGACTATCACGATGTCTCAAGCTCCTTCATTAGGAGTATAAACTTTCGAGTCAAGTTGATGGTAGCATGACAGACGCTAGCGCTTGCCCCGTCGACCTAGCGTGACGGGCAAAGCCCTAGTAGCTGCATAAGCATGACAGGTGAAGCCCTAACGTGCAGCGCGCTGAAATGTATTCAAGAGAGCAGACCAAAGATGTAGGCTAGAGCCACGGTATAGACCGAATGTGAATCAGACAAATTTTCCGAGATTACCCAGGTCAATCATGCTATAATAAATACAAGCCCATAGAGGAGGATCTTCAACGTTTTGAAGATGTGTCAGGACTGAAAAGAAGCAGCACGCAAAACGCTTCGAAGTCGCCCCCATTCTATGGGTGCCGTACCCGAATCATAATTGTTGTTGATGACTACTGTTTGATTGAATCAATACATTCTATCCACTGAGATTCAAATACATGATAAAGCAATAATCAGGCGGCACCCAGATTCGAACTGGGGGTAAAGGATTTGCAATCCTCTGCCTTACCACTTGGCTATGCCGCCCCGCTTATCTCCATTGTACCTGAAGCGTCAGCGACTTCCAATAGGCTATTTTCCCCTATGATTCAGAATCTCCAACGTAAAGACTCCCAATGGACACCATTTATTCTTCCAGATCTAATTTCGATTCAGCGAGATAGTTTTCTATTATTCCTCGAGCGCGGACTTGCGACGGAACTCAGTCATGTCACACCTTTGACTGGATCACATTTTCGAATTACTTTATGTTCACATGGTTATCGATTAAAGCGTCCCAAAGTAAGTATCCAAGAAGCAGTCTATCAAGCGACATCCTACAGTGCAGCCTTGTATGTCAACGTGGAAACGAATCAATCGAATCTGGGTACGCAAGAGACTCAAATTCAATCGGTATGGATGGGTGATATCCCTTTAATGACATCTCGTGGACATTTCATTATTAATGGCTCATCACGAGTTGTGGTGAACCAAATTGTCAGAAGCCCGGGTATTTATTTTAAGGAGATGATCGACCAAAAACACCGCCGCATGTTTCAAGCAAGTATCATCTCCAATCGAGGCTCCTGGGTCCGATTAGAAACAGATGTTGATGGAATGATTTGGGTGCGAATGGATAAAGCGAAAAAAATCTCAATTTTAATCGTTTTAGAGGCGATGGGACTTAGCAAAAAAACTATTTTCCGTTCTTTGAAATCACCCGAGTTTCTCTTCAAAGCTTTACAACAATTACTTGCCAAAAAACGATGGCAAGATAAAGTGTATGAGTTAATACCACAATCCACAACCGATGCGTTGTTCCACTTATATACGAAATTATCGCCAGATAAACCTGGGAATACTCTAACCGCACGACGCGTGCTGTACGAAAAATTAATGGATGCCAAACGATATGATGTAGGTCTTGTAGGAAGAGTGAAATTAAATAAAAAACTCAAACTCCCTGTGCCAGAACATGTTCATACGTTACGTCCAGTCGATTTCTTAGCTGCCACTGATTATTTAATTGGATTAGAATATGGCCGTGGGCAAGTCGATGATATTGATCACTTAAAAAATCGTCGAGTTCGATGTGCTGGCGAATTGATCCAAAGTCAATTACGCATTGGGTTGAATCGCTTAGAAAGAACTATGCAAGGACGTATCTCTCGTCCTGGTGAATTACCAGGAATGTCTAGCTTGATGAATCCGAAACCTGTGATGGCAGCCTTGCGTGAATTTTTTGGTTCGAATCCTCTATCTCAATTTATGGATCAAACCAATCCTTTAGCGGAACTTACCCATAAACGTAGACTGAGTTCCCTAGGTCCTGGTGGCCTAAGTCAAGATCGAGCAGGAATGGCAGTCCGTGAAATCCATCCAAGTCAGTATGGACGTATCTGTCCTATTGAAACTCCTGAGGGACCTAATGCAGGGCTCATCGGTTCCATGGCAACCTATGCACGTCTCAATCAATATGGTGGATTAGAATGTCCCTTTTATCAAGTGGTCGAAGGAAAAGTGTTGTACGAATTTGGGCCGATCTTTTTGACGGCGGAACAAGAAGATCAAGTCACCGTAGTAGCAGGCGACATCTTAGATCAACGAAAATTGATGGTCGCAGTCGCCGAAGGAAGAGATCCTTTAGACCCAGCTGTTCGTCCGACCTTACCAGATCGTCCCCTGATACTTCGCTCTCGTCAAGAATTTCACACAGGATCCTTCCGAGATGTCAACTATGTAGGAATTGCACCGACCCAAATGATTTCGGTAGCTACCTCATTAATTCCATTCTTGGAACATGATGATGCGAACCGTGCATTAATGGGATCGAACATGCAAAGACAAGCAGTTCCTTTACTGAAGACAGAAGCACCGATCATTGGGACTGGTCTCGAAGCCCAAGTCGCAGCTGATGCAGGTGGCGTTGTCCAATCTCCTTTCGAAGGAATCGTAGTCTATGTTGATGCCACACGAATTGTCGTTTCAACTTCTAAATCCAAACTTGCTCTCTCAAAGAAACGCAAGATTCATGAATCGAATGTGTTTTTGCAAGTTTATCAACGCTCGAATCAGGGGACTTGTATACACCAACGTCCAATCATTCCTTTACACACTCCAGTGATTCGAGGTGATTTACTTGCAGACGGATCATCTACTTCCGGCGGACAAATTGCACTTGGAAAAAATTTGCTTGTAGCTTACATGCCATGGGAAGGATATAACTTTGAAGACGCGATTCTAATTAGTGAGCGTCTAATCTATGATGACTTATACACTTCTCTTCATATTGAAAGATATGAGGTTGAAACACAACACACAAAGTTAGGGCCGGAAGAAATTACCAAATCGATTGTGCATGAAACGGACGATAAATTGCCATACAGATGGCTTGATGAACGAGGCATTGTCATGCGTGGCGCATGGGTTGAACCAGGGGATGTGCTCATTGGAAAAATCACACCAAAAGAAGAGAAAGAATTAACACCGGAATTACGCTTAGTCTATGCCATTTTTGGAAAACGGCCAAAAGGTTTCCGAGATACATCCTTACGGGTTCCACAAGGTGTGCGTGGGAGAGTCGTGGATGTTCGTATGATTCGTGATGAAGACACAAAAGTCGTTCATGTTTATGTATGTCAACAACGACAAATTCAAGTAGGTGATAAAATGGCAGGAAGGCACGGGAACAAAGGAATTGTTTCTCGAATTGTCCCTCGCCAAGATATGCCTTATCTGCAGGATGGAACACCAGTTGATATGGTACTCAATCCTTTAGGAGTTCCATCGCGTATGAACGTTGGGCAAGTCTTTGAATGTTTACTAGGCCTTGCCGGCCAAAGACTTGGACAACAATTAAAAGTGCGTGCATTTGATGAAATGTATGGAGCAGAGGCATCACGTCACTTAGTGTACAACAAACTCCATGAAGCTAGCGAAGTCACAGGACATCATTGGTTATTTGATCCGAATCATCCCGGAAAAAGTCGTTTAATTGATGGGCGCACAGGAGATATGTTTGATCAAGCAGTCACAATTGGACAAGCATATATGTTAAAGCTGATTCACCAAGTTGATGATAAAATCCATGCTCGTGCCACAGGACCTTACTCATTAATTACTCAACAACCTTTAGGAGGAAGATCCAAACGCGGTGGGCAAAGATTGGGTGAAATGGAGGTGTGGGCATTTGAAGGATTTGGAGCTGCCTATACTTTGCAAGAATTACTCACTGTCAAATCAGATGACATGCAAGGACGTAATGAAATTATGAGCGCTATGGTACAAGGTCGTCAACTTCCTGAAATGGGCACCCCAGAATCCTTTAAGGTGATGATCCGAGAACTGCAAGCCTTATGTTTAGATATCGGAATTTATCATCGCAGTAAGATGACATTCAAAACGGAAGAAATTGATTTAATGCAGATGCGCTAATTTCTTCAAGCCAATAGATGGCTGAAAAACAACGAAATCGAATTTGAATTTTGTTGAACTAACTTCCGACATTGACTCTCTTTCTGACAGGAACAAGATTTGTGCTTCTCCACCCTCGACCAGATTCTCAACTTGACAGGAATATTCCATAGACAAATACAGTAATTTCATGAAATATGAGTATCCACATAGCTAATGACACAAGAGTTCTGTAATGGCAACTTGCCACAGAACTATGCAATACATGATCAAAGTACACAGTAGTTGACCTATGGCCGAACTCTTCAAGCAGATCTCAGGCCTACAGCAGTTACACATTAACTTTTTTCCAACCAACTAACAGTAGATTTCTAGCCTATGGTTAAACGCGCTTCTAATAAATCGAAAATGTCCAGCGCAACAAATCCTGAAGCTACTTCTAAAGTAGCTAAAGAAAAACGCGCTGTTAGCTTGGCCAAAACTAAACAAGAAGTACGACCAAGCCAAACAACTCCTGAAACTGCTGCTCAAATCGCTACAAAAACAACCGCTACTAACAAATCGAGTCAACCAATTTCTCAGAGCCTTGACGAAGCAACTAGAAAGCGACGTCCTGTTCGCAGAGCACGATTTGCTCGCGTATCAGAAGCACCACCAAACGTGCCAGCCAGGGACACAATCCCTCACATGAGTGGGGAAGTCGCTCAAGATCAACCTCCCATTCGTAGCCCGCGATCTACTCGGAGGTCACAAGAGATAGTAAATAGTGCCATAACTGTTCAAAGTAGTGCCAAACTAGATACGGACAAAAGCGGTGCTCAAGCAGATAAAGTCTCGAGCAAGAAAAGTCGTACAACTAGTCCAGAACTACTTGAAGACCAAGTTGTATCTAATGAGTCGAAAACCTCCAAGAAAAAAGAGACAAAAGCTTCTCAACTCTTTAGCAAAAGGAAAGAAATATTTTCGACACGAGATCTCCGCTTTTTGAAACTTCGGATCGCTTCACCCACTCGAATTCGTTCTTGGGGAACTCACAAACTTCCTAATGGAAAGCAAGTAGGACGCATTACCAAAGCCGAAACAATTAATTACCGTACCTATAAACCTGAAATGGATGGTTTATTTTGCGAACGTGCATTTGGACCTGTGAAAGATTGGGAATGTCATTGTGGTCGTACAAAAGGACAAGAACGTAATAAAGATGGTATTCCTATTCCAAGAGTATGTACACATTGTGGTGTTGAATTAAGAGACTCCAAAATCCGACGGCACAGAATGGGCTATATTGAATTAGTGTATCCAGTGGTTCATATTTGGTATCTCAAGTCAATTCCTAGCTATTTGGGTGTGCTGCTTGATAAACCGAGACGTGAACTAGAAGCAATCACTTATTGTACAAATTACGCGTCATCTCAAGATAGTATGGCGTTTTCCGCTTCTCTTTTATTTCCAACGACTGGATCTTTTCGACAATCCAAAGACTCCATGAAATGGGAATACCTTAACTGGTTTCATATTGAAACATACCTTGGACTTAAAGAGGCAACAAATAGTGCATTAGTGCATTATGGCAAACGTATACAAGATTCACCCATCGAGGTAGGTCTTCCATTATCGGAAGATCCACGGCAATTTTCCATTGGAGCGCAAGCAATTGCTTGTCAATTACGTGCCTTAAATTTAAGGAGTGTCTCTCGACTGTTAAGTCGAGACTTATATATTATAGATGCTAGGGAGACAAGATTTGGTGCTCTTGAAGAAGAGGAAATGAAACGAAGAAGCAAATTAATTCGTCGATTACAACTCATTCACTATTTTATGCAGACAAAAGCTCAACCTGAATGGATGGTGATTAAAGCTCTTCCTGTCTTACCACCTGATCTTCGACCAATTGTGCAACTCGAGGGAGGGCGTTTTGCTACGACAGATCTGAATGATCTCTATCGTCGTGTGCTGAATCGAAATAATCGTTTTATGAAATTACATAAGATGGTAGCCCCTGAGACTCTAATTCGAAGTGAAAAAAGATTATTACAAGAAGCAGTTGATGGCCTCTTTGATAATGGCAAACGTGGAAAACCAGTATTAAATAGTAGCAATCGTCCTTTGAAATCTCTCGCCGATGCTTTAAAAGGAAAACAAGGTCGATTTCGTCAAAATTTGTTGGGAAAACGAGTCGATTATTCCGGACGATCTGTGATTGTTGTAGGACCCAAATTAAGATTACATCAATGTGGACTTCCTAAAGAAATGGCTTTGGAACTCTTTCAACCTTTAGTGATTCGCTTATTACTCAAACGTAAAGTAGCACCAAATATACGCTACGCGAAAAAATTAATGCACCATGCAGTCGCAAGAGGCCCTGAAAATCCGACGATAATTGATGCAGTTGTTTGGGACACGTTAGCTGCCGTCGTTGAAGGATATCCCATTCTCTTAAACCGTGCACCAACTCTCCACCGACTAGGTATTCAAGCATTTGAACCTGTCTTAATTAATGGACGAGCTATTCAGCTTCATCCATTAGTATGCACAGGTTTTAATGCAGATTTTGACGGAGATCAAATGGGTGTCCATATTCCACTCTCAGCAGAAGCACGCGCTGAAGCAAAACTTTTAATGTTAGCATCTCATAACCTTTTATCGCCTGCCACGGGGCAACCGATTGTAGTTCCTAGCCAAGATATGGTGCTTGGATGGTACTATTTAACCACAGAAAATCCATGGATTGAATCTACAGAAGGGTTATATTTTAGTGGATTGAGTGATGTCGAGCATGCTTATCATCAAGGCCAAATTCATCTACATTCAATTATTTGGGTTAGATGGGGAGGAGAAAGTGAAGGGTCTTTAGGAGATGAGTTTGAAGATAACCCATTGGAAATTCGGATCGATGCAAACGGCCACTCTTGGCATATTTATTCACAATATCAACTACGTTATGATGATGAAGGAGATTTAATTAGTCAATTCATTCGAACAACAACTGGTCGAGTAGTATTTAATCAATTAGTCCATCGTCATATTGAATGGAGTCTTCATGATCAAGTCATGGAAGAAATCGAAACTGAATTCCCGGAAAGCGTGTTACCTCCTGATGTCATGAGATGTCTTGTTCGATTATATTCCGCTCACGCAATTGGAGAAAGACCTGCTATGTTAGGACTCGCAAGTCCAGGTACTCCATCACCAGGACGTGCCTGTGCATATCCACCACGTGATGATTATGCCGATCCTAATCAGATCAAAGAATATTTGAATCGAATAGGACATTGGTAGCTTCCCCCTAATCATATATGCTCTACCATCTTGACTAGTAGAGCATATAGATTACATACGTACTGATAAATCTACAGTAGTCTAGATCGTTTGCAATGTTAGAGATACTATTGTAGTAACAACAAGCAATCACCTTTTATTTGTATTATTCACCATGAACACGCAAGAAAAGCATCAATTTGAACCTGTACTGCCCCAAGCCCATGACGATCCTACCTTATCAAAACCACCCATTTTTTTCAATCGAACTGCTGACAAGGGAATGATTAAAAGACTCATCGCTTGGTTTCTAGTTCACTACGGTTTAGCTGATACGGTGTCTATGATTGAAGATCTCAAACAAGTGGGATTTCAATATGCAACACGAGCTGGTATTTCACTGGGAATTGAAGATTTACGTATTCCACCCACCAAACCTCGGCTTCTACAAGAAGCACATCGAGAAATCAATAGGATGGAGTTTCGATACCAGCAAGGATATGTGTCACTTGTCGAAAGATTTCAAAAGGTTATTGACACATGGAATGGTACAAGCGAACTACTGAAAGATGACGTGGTAGAGAACTTCTTAGCGACAGATCCTTTAAATCCTGTCTATATGATGGCATTCTCAGGTGCTCGAGGAAATTTATCACAAGTTCGACAATTAGTTGGAATGAGAGGTCTCATGTCAAACCCTCAAGGGGAAATTATTGACTTACCAATCCGTAGTAACTTCCGAGAAGGTCTGACAGTGACTGAATATATTATTTCATGCTATGGGGCCCGAAAAGGGTTAGTAGATACTGCACTACGAACTGCCAACTCAGGTTACTTAACACGGAGGTTAGTAGACGTAGCGCAAGATATTGTTATCAGAATGACATCATGCAGTCCTTCAGCATACCCACTCATATCATTTACAAAATCTGGGAAGGAAGTTGTCTACCCACTGGAAGAAAGGTTATTAGGAAGAGTCCTCGCGATAGGCGCCTTCAATCAAGAAGGCGAACTCATATCTGGTCCAGATACTGCCATTTCGCAAGAAATTGCTGTTCAATTAATGGATTGTGACCCAAAAGAGATTCTCGTGCGTAGCGTGCTGCTATGTAAATCCAAGAGAGGACTCTGTCGTTTATGTTACGGCTGGAACTTAGGAACGGGGACCATCGTATCGATTGGAGAAGCAGTGGGCATTATTGCAGCGCAATCAATTGGAGAACCAGGTACTCAATTAACCATGCGTACTTTCCATACAGGAGGTGTATTTGCAGGCGGGGTAACTAATGAAATACGCGCTCCACATGCTGGTCTTGTTCATTATCCACGTCCTATTCATCCAAAATGGGTACGTACACGTCATGGACAATTCGGTATTTTAATAAGTGAAAAGATTGAAATAATTTTTGAACATGAAAGCAAAAAAACGATTCAGGTATTTGATGCAGGAACAGTTCTAACTATCCATGAAGGAGAAAAAGTTCATACAAATCAACTGATTGGTGAAATTCCTGCTCATGGAACTCTAGTCACAGGCTGGCGATCGTTGAAAAGTGGAGTAGATGGAGAAGTTCGATTTGATGAATTAGAGCTCTTGAAACAACGTCCTCGATCGGACCGAACAAGTCCAGTCAGGCTCGATCCAAGAGTGTGCAATAAAGCACATTTATGGATTTTGCAGGGACATGTCAATACATTTGAAATGCCCATTCAATTGGTAGCGAATATTGGAGATAAAGTAGAAAAAGACAGTATTGTCAGTACTACAAAGCAAGTAGTGTCTGAAGAGGGTCGTATAATATATAGATATGATGAAAAGAGAGGCAAAGAGCAAACAATTATCACACATGCATTTGGTTCTGTCCAATTTGATGGAGTAGATGCTTGGCTGCCAACAAAAAGTCAAGGTATCAAACAATCGATTCGCACAACAGGAGGGAAACTATCTATCAGCAGTCAAGGTATGACCCTGTCGGCGACGAAAATCAAGCAAGAAGGAATAGGCAGTTTCGATTGGCCTGCCTTGGCTGAACCATCGATTGAAGAGGATGAAGAACTTGAAGAAGCATATAAGAAAACAAAAGACCCGATCATTCAACCGACTCCCTACCCGCTGCAATATTGTGTACTCCCCGAGCAGAAATACGTGATTCAAGCGCAAGAAGGATGGATCATTTCTGTTCTGGGAGGTCAATCAGTCGGAGCAAGTCAGTCTCTAGCAACTTATGTCGACAGCCAATGGGAAGTAGAACAAGGTCAACTATCGATTCGATCCATAGAATATCGTGTGCATGATCAATCATGGATTCAGGTCATCACTCCTTCTTTAGTTGAGATCGAGTCAGGAAGAGGAAGTTATCACTTAATGGCGAAAGCAGGTTGGATTATCCCTATATCGACCAAAATTCGTTGCAAAGATTATCGATTAATCTCAGGAAGTATTCTACTTGGAAAATGGAGTCTACCAATCAGTCGTTTTGCCGTAGAACAAGCAGCAAGTTACCCAGCCATCTTAATTCGTCCGATCCATACATATCCTGTGTACCCAACAACTATCTGGGACGAAACAATCAATTGGCAAAGAGGTATAGCATCAATTGGTAGCAATGATTGGCACCCAAGATGCATAGCACCAACATATCAAGCGCCTTCTTATGTCGAGAGCTTCAAAGGAAGACAGACTTTTACCGGAGAAGAAAAACAAGAAGGAAACAAACCAGTCGAAATCACGTCAAAGAATCGTAGAAAATCGGCCGCCAATTCTAGCCATGAAACGCGGATGACGCAGAATAGGACTTGGCCAATCGTGCTAGCAGACACCCGCATACAAAAAGGTGCATCTCCTATTCAAATCGAATGGACATGGCCTCATGCGAAAAATCCATGGATCTCTCCAAACCATGGAGCTATTGCTGGTCATATTCGGTTTGTGAACATGACAATACTTGATTCATCTTCAATCTCAACCAAGCAGGAACTAGATCACCGAGAAGCCCAGGTCATCCCTACTACTCAAACCGTCTCAGGAGTTCATAGGTTGACACCTTTATTGGAAAAAACGGTATTCAGTCAAGATGATGGGGAAATTCAAAGAATGTTACCTTTCTCTCGTGCTCTCGTCAAACCTGTTCGAACAAATCGATCAAAAACTCGTCGAAACGCTTCAGGCAAGACACAAGTCAAGGCTCAAGCACGATCTCAGGCAAAAGCGCGCTCCGTTCGACTCAAACTCAAAGAAACAGTGAAGACTCGATCGCAAGAAAAATTCACAAACGAGATGAAAAAGCAACTGGCCAAGTCTTCAGAAGGTAATAAAGGCTTTCAAATACGTCAGGCATTATTTCCAAAGAAATTGATCAGACTTATGGTAGTTCTGCGTCCAGTAGATATTATGACTTTTGCTACCTATGGAGCTCGTGTATGTATACCTCTCGGAGCGATGATTTATCAGGGCGAAGAGCTTTTCGAAGGGGCGAGTACTCCTATTTCTGGACAATTGATTGAAATCCGTCGAGATCGTGTGACATTACGTATAGGTCAACCGTATCGAGTGGGATGGCAATCACGTCTCATGGTAACTCGTGACCAAATTGTGAAAGCGGAAAAAGTATTGGCACATCTGTTGTATTTCAAAACCAAAACAGGAGACATTGTCCAAGGTCTTCCGAAAATTGAAGAGATATTAGAAGCGCGTCGAAAAAAAGGGAATGAAATCATTCGATCAAATCTCCAAGATTTCGTACAACAATTCTATCAAGACAATTTAGACGAGGGTTTTTCGAGGAAATACGCTAGCACTAGAACGATGAGAGCCATGCAAGTTCTCATACTCAGACGAGTTCAATTAGTTTATCGATCACAAGGTGTTCAAATTTCGGATAAACATCTGGAGATTATTTCACTTCGCATGACTTCACGTGTCTTGGTGGAAAAAGCATATGGGACTGGAATTCTTCCAGGCGAAATTATCGAAAAACGTCGTGCTGATATGCTAAATCAAGGAAGAACAAGAATACGATATTGTCCTATTGTGCTTGGCATTACAAAAGCATCATTAACGACAAAAGGGTTTATTTCAAGCGCAAGTTTTCAAGAAACTACACGTGTACTTACTCAAGCTGTTCTGCAAGGGAAGTCAGATTGGTTACTAGGACTGAAGGAAAACGTGATCTTAGGGCGTCTCATTCCAGCAGGAGTAGGAATCTACGGTCATTGGGTTGGACCTCACGAATTCAATATTAAGCAAATGCTGAAGCTTTGGGTATTACCGCCGATTATTACAGGTCAATCTACCATGAGAGCTATGTTTCATAGTACAACTCGATACTGGCAAGATTTGGAAGCAGTGATGGAAAGCCCGAATAAACTGTATCCAGTCACACCATATAAATGCTACCCTGACACGCAGCATCTTGCTGGCTTGTCAATCTGGATGCCTGAATTTGAATTTCGTCGTTTCGAGACCTTCACGGAAGAAGAAATGGTAGCAGCTGAATCTTTATTCACAGCGCACCCAAACTGCCACGCAAGAAGAATAAATAACAAGCAGCTAAATTCGTTGATTTAGATCGTATGAATGATTCTACTAAGTTGACTGAATGATATCTTATGAAATGCGTCCAAAGTAGTCTATGGCAACACTCGAACAAATGCTAGATGTAGGTGTTCATTTTGGACATCAAGCTAGAAAATGGAATCCCAAGATGGCTCCGTATATTTTTGGAGAGCGAAAAGGAATTCACATTCTGGATATATTACAAACAGCCATTCTTTTAGATAAGGCAAGAGTGTATGCCAGACGACAAGCTGCGTCGAATGGAAGCTTCTTATTTGTGGGCACAAAAAATCAAGCAGCAAGTATTGTGAGATTTGCTGCGGAGCGATGCCAGAAAAATGATCGATCCCAAGCGCACTATGTGAATCACCGTTGGCTTGGTGGCATGTTAACGAACTGGCCTACCATGCAATTATGCATCAAACGTTTACTTGAACTTGAGTCCAACCATGAACGAGGAGGATTTCAACAATTTCCGAAAAAAGAAGCTGCTGTAGCTCGCAAACAACTTGCTCGTCTCGAAAAACATTTAGGCGGAGTCAAAAATATGACTGGGCTCCCTACAACTGTTGTCATTGTTGGTCAACCTCAAGAAATGAATGCTGTGCGAGAATGTGAAAAATTAGGAATTCCTATGATTACTATGTTAGATAGTGATTGTAATCCATTACTCACAGATATTGGGATTCCAAGCAATGATGATTCCATTGCTTCCATTGAACTTGTCATGCGTGAAATTACAAAAGGAATTGAAGAAGGTCAATGGATTCAGAAAGAAGGTCGAGAAGAGGCGACGATCGAAATTGAATGGTTTGTTGTGGAACCAACTCCTGTAGAGAAACCTCTTGTGATTATAGAACCGCCTCCGGTAGAAAAACCTGTTTTGTCGAAATAATACTTAAAGTTTTGGTACTGATTCAGTACAATTCCAAAGAAAAATTTCTAGTCATCTTCTCGACGCCCACTAGGTCCAATGAAGACTTACGAGTCGCCTGACCTAGTGGGCGTCGACCATCTAAGTCACCTTGTCAATGTTCATGAGAGATCTCGCTCCATTTGACTCATCTTGACCCTAGGTGAAAAAACATATAGAATCTTTTTCAACCAATGCGGGGTAGAGCAGTCTGGTAGCTCGCAGGGCTCATAACCCTGAAGTCGTGGGTTCAAATCCTACCTCCGCACATGACGAATCGTCCTTCGAATCCATAGAATCAGATGTCTCTTCTTTTATAAGAGCCTCCCATCTGAGACCGTCCATGCTGTTGCTGAAAAAATTTTTATTGGTTTTTCGTGATTAGGTAGACTCGAAGAAATGACTCAGTGAGTGTACGCATTAGGCGACTAGGACTTTGTGTTGGGTCTCAACTGAGTGTGTCAGTCGCCTAACGTGCTTCTGGTAATTAAGTAAGCTTGAACAACTGAAGGTTTTCTAGGCCAACATTAGATGGCTTCTTCAAGCCGATTGGTGATTTTGAGCCAATTTTGCGCCTCAATATAATTAGTTGGTGCTAACCGAATCGCTTCTTTCCAATAATCGGCTGCTTTGTCAAATAACAAATTGGAAATACGAGAATTTCCACTTTCAATTGCTTGCTCACCTCGATAATGATAAATGACAGCGATATTATTTAATGCTTGTGGTAAGTAAGGATTTCTCTCTAATGCTTGATAGTAATATTCTAACGCTTTCGCGTGTTCGCCATTACTAGTATGAATTAATCCAATATTATAGAGAATATAACTACGATCGTAGGCATCTACTTCGAGTCGCATCGCTTCGTAGTAATTTTGAAGTGCTTCTGCATATTCTCCTTCTGCTTGGGCAGACATACCATCTCGATAATATGTAAAAGCTTCTTTCTCGCGTCTTGTTGTGGGTAAGACTTTTAATAATATATCTGCGACAACTGTAAATGTTTTATCAATAAAGTTATCATTTCGTTGTGATCTAGGCATAGAAACGTAATCTCCTGAAAGTAAGAAAATTTGTGATCCAAGATGGTGGAGATAGCAAGAGAGACTGGTCGTGGAACACGTAATCCTTGGGGGGTGCATCTCCAATAAGTAGACCTATCAAACCTAGATGGACGGATATACGTTAGGTTTGTTTCATGACATGTTGGAGTCGTTGAAACCTCTCTCCTCTACCCAAAGAGTTCTGTCAATAAGCTGAATGATTTAGAAGTCAAGGGGCGAGTTGTTCATAGATCCACGAGCCATGCTATACTCCAAATATGGACTAGTGTAACATCAAGAGGTAGACAAAATGGCAGATATTGTAAGTGCAGGTTGGGCATTCTTAATGGTAAGTTTTACATTTTCCCTATCTTTAGTTGTTTGGGGCCGGAGTGGACTTTAACTACGTTTTGACTAGCGAAAGATCGAGACTCTCAGTGAATTTCTAAGAACTTAGGGAATCACCAAGCTAGTAACCAAAGTTTGGTGTACGCTAGGAAGACAAGCTCACGCCTAGCGTACGTCATGCTGAGAATTGGATAATCTGCTCTAGATGAAGATAATAAAGACTTTATCTTCATCTAAAGTTTTTATTATATAAAAATTATATATGACCTGGAACCTATGATGACGCATCAAATCCGGAGCAGGTCACTTTGTCGTCTTGATTTCCGAATTACTACACGTTGAATTTGAATTATCGATCTAAAATTGTCTAGAATATGCACAGCAAAAATCTGAAGCAGTCAGAAACAGATTATGTGATCTTTGGTCATATTTGGTCATATTTTTTCTTTGATCAACTTAAGTGCAACAAGGGATAGGGTAACCTATACTAGGAAATACAGGTAAGAAAAAAGAAGTCTTATATACATAGTAGACTTAGATCAGTTCTGTTTTTTTGGAGATTGACGCTGTGACTATAGCGATTGGAACCCCTGAAGAAAAGCGCGGGTTGTTTGACGACATGGATGACTGGCTTCGCCGTGACCGTTTTGTCTTCGTTGGTTGGTCTGGATTGTTGCTATTGCCTTGTGCATATTTTGCAGTTGGTGGATGGTTAACTGGAACAACTTTCGTCACTTCTTGGTATACTCACGGTCTTGCTAGCTCGTACCTTGAAGGATGTAACGTACTAACTGCTGCTGTATCCACACCAGCGAATAGTATGGCACACTCTTTGTTGTTGCTCTGGGGTCCAGAAGCTCAAGGTGACTTTACTCGTTGGTGTCAACTGGGAGGTCTTTGGACTTTCATCGCACTTCATGGATCCTTTGGTTTGATTGGATTTATGCTGCGTCAATTTGAAATTGCACGTGCTATTGGACTACGTCCTTATAATGCGATTGCGTTCTCTGGTCCAATTTCTGTATTCGTGTCTGTATTCCTAATTTATCCTTTAGGACAATCCGGATGGTTCTTTGCACCTAGCTTTGGTGTCGCAGCAATTTTCCGATTCATTTTGTTCTTCCAGGGCTTTCACAACTGGACATTGAATCCATTCCATATGATGGGTGTAGCAGGTGTACTTGGAGCAGCACTTTTGTGTGCAATTCACGGGGCAACTGTGGAAAATACATTGTTTGAAGACGGTGATGGTGCCAATACATTCCGTGCATTTAACCCAACTCAAGCTGAAGAGACCTATTCCATGGTGACAGCAAACCGTTTCTGGTCTCAAATCTTTGGAATTGCATTCTCCAACAAGCGTTGGTTACACTTCTTTATGTTATTTGTCCCAGTGACTGGACTATGGATGAGCGCGATTGGTGTTGTAGGTCTTGCTTTGAACCTTCGTGCATATGACTTTGTGTCTCAAGAACTTCGAGCAGCAGAAGACCCTGAGTTTGAAACATTCTATACGAAGAATCTTCTTTTGAATGAAGGAATTCGTGCGTGGATGGCGGCACAAGATCAGCCTCATGAAAAACTTGTATTCCCTGAGGAGGTTCTACCACGTGGAAACGCTCTTTAATGGAACGCTAATTGTTGGTGGTCGTGATCAAGAGTCTACTGGATTTGCTTGGTGGGCAGGAAACGCACGACTAATTAACTTGTCCGGAAAACTTCTTGGCGCTCACGTAGCACATGCTGGCTTAATTGTATTTTGGGCAGGTGCTATGAACTTGTTTGAAGTAGCACACTTTGTGCCAGAGAAACCGATGTATGAGCAAGGACTCATTTTGTTGCCACACCTTGCAACTCTAGGTTATGGTGTAGGTCCTGGCGGGGAAGTTATTGATACATTCCCATACTTTGTTTCAGGTGTTCTTCACTTGATCTCTTCTGCTGTTCTTGGTTTTGGTGGTGTATACCACTCTTTGATTGGTCCTGAAACTTTGGAAGAATCTTTCCCATTCTTCGGATATGTATGGAAAGATAAGAACAAAATGACTACCATTTTAGGAATTCACCTTGTGCTTCTTGGACTTGGTGCTTTGCTGTTGGTTCTCAAAGCTCGTTACTTGGGTGGCGTTTATGACACATGGGCACCAGGCGGCGGTGATGTTCGCGTGATTACTAATCCAACAACCAGTCCAGCTGTCATTTTTGGCTACATTTTGAAATCGCCATTTGGTGGTGAAGGATGGATTGTTAGTGTAGATAACATGGAAGATGTTATTGGTGGACACCTTTGGATCGGCCTGCTCTGTGTCTTTGGAGGCATTTGGCATATTTTGACCAAACCATTCGGATGGGCACGTCGTGCCTTTGTATGGTCTGGTGAAGCTTATCTTTCTTACAGCTTAGGTGCCATTTCCGTTATGGGCTTTATTGCATGTTGCTTTGTATGGTTTAACAACACTGTATACCCAAGCGAATTCTATGGTCCAACTGGTCCTGAAGCTTCCCAAGCACAAGCATTTACTTTCTTGGTACGTGACCAACGACTTGGCGCAAACGTAGGTTCTGCTCAAGGACCAACCGGTCTTGGAAAATACTTAATGCGTTCTCCGACTGGAGAAATCATTTTTGGTGGTGAAACTATGCGTTTCTGGGATACACGTGCACCTTGGATTGAACCACTTCGTGGTCCAAATGGCTTAGATCTTAGCAAGCTCAAAAATGATATTCAACCTTGGCAAGAACGTCGTTCTGCAGAGTACATGACACATGCGCCACTTGGTTCTTTGAACTCGGTGGGTGGAGTAGCGACTGAAATCAACGCGGTGAACTTTGTCTCTCCTCGTAGCTGGCTGTCCACTTCTCACTTTGTACTTGGTTTCTTCTTCTTTGTAGCTCACTTGTGGCATGCAGGTCGTGCACGTGCAGCCGCTGCTGGATTCGAAAAAGGAATTGACCGAGATACAGAACCGACTTTGTTCATGCGTCCTTTGGACTAATATCTTCTTGATTATTGCAAGAGGGGGGATTCCCCCCTCTTACAATTGATTCGTTTTGAATTATTTTTTTATATGAATGGGCGTGTGTCGTCAAATTCTCTTACGTAGTACACGCCCTGTAGGACTCGAACCTACGACATCAGGTTTTGGAGACCTGCGTTCTACCAACTGAACTAAGGACGCTTCTAGCCAGATCTTTTTTGAAGAAAAAAGAAAGTCTGGCCAATTTGATCGGGATGACAGGATTCGAACCTGCGGCATCTGCAGCCCAAATACAGCACTCTACCAAGCTGAGTTACATCCCGGACCACTTAGAAATAAGGTTATCATGAACAGAAGAAGTAGTGCAAGTGGAGTTTCGTTGAAAAATCTCATGATTCACCGTATGATAGGAAAGAGAGTTGCACAAGAAGCTTTGGCGAGCTCACCAGTGCGAATTGTTTCTGTGATCTTTCTCAGAGAGCGAGGAACTGATAGCGCTCTTCGATCACTGAGCTGTTCGATCAACTAGGTGCTGACAGCTAAGCCTCCAACTTGACGCAACCAACTCATGATAAGCATCTACCTCCCAAATAGGAGACACACATGAAAGACTTTACTACTTACCTCTCCACTGCGCCAGTTTTGGCAGCTGTTTGGTTTGGTTTTTTGGCTGGGCTTTTAATTGAAATTAATCGTTTCTTCCCAGATGCTCTTAGTTTCTCGTTTGTGTAATCACTGTATCCTTGCTATGATCTTTCTGAGTTGATCCTAAAGATCTACCATCTCCAAGTCTGGGTCGATGGCAACAGCTGACTAGTACTTGTTGCGTCGACCTAGCCCTAGACTTCCAAACTATTGACCTCGCTTAGGCCTGGAATTCTCATGAGGGGGCTTAGATCCCCCTATTTGATTGGTGCTTAGTTTATGAAACTTCCTGCTTGGTATGCCAACAATCCAGCAACTAGTTCGCGCCCAAAGGAAGCGAATTGTGAAGAAAACAAAATCTCCAGCTCTTTGTGCGTGTCCTCAACGTAGAGGTGTATGCACTCGTGTCTATACAACAACTCCCAAAAAACCAAATTCTGCCCTTCGAAAAGTGGCGCGGGTGCGTTTAAGCTCAGGGTTTGAAGTGACAGCTTATATTCCTGGCATTGGACATAACCTACAAGAACACTCCGTTGTATTAATCCGTGGAGGTCGTGTGAAGGACTTACCAGGAGTCCGTTACCATATTGTACGAGGAACTCTTGATACAGCTGGAGTCAAAGAACGGAAACAAAGCCGTTCCAAGTATGGTGTCAAGCGTGTGACAAAAAAGTAATGGACTCACACTCATATCTCTTGACGTAGGCTTTGGCCAGATCTCGTCTCTAGTGAAGGTACCTTTTGTTCTTGGAGGATTTTATGTCTCGTCGCAATACTGCTGTAAAACGTTCTATATCATCTGATCCTGTTTATAATAGTCAGTTGATTCACATGATGATTAGTCATATTTTGAAAGAAGGCAAGAAAGCCCTTGCATATCGTCTGATGTACGATGCAATGAAACGAATTGAAAAAACAACCCAACAAGATCCTATACTAGTCGTCGAAAGAGCAGTCCGTAATGCAACCCCTACTATTGAAGTCAAAGCTCGTCGTATGGGAGGGTCTATTTATCAGGTACCTCTTGAAGTGAAACCAGAGCGTGGTACTGCATTAGCACTTCGTTGGATTTTACTTGCTGCCCGGAATCGTACGGGAAGAGATATGGTAGCAAAGCTTTCGAACGAATTAATGGATGCCTCGAATCGAATTGGTAACGCAGTTCGTAAGCGAGATGAAATGCATCGTATGGCAGAAGCCAATAAAGCATTTGCACATATCCGAGTTTAGTGATCTAATAGATCTAGCTACCAAAATGGAACGTTTGTTAATAGATCAATCAATGGTTCGAAATATTGAAGTTGGCGCGGAGTAGTACAAAATCAAGAACTCTAGCCTTCCAAAGTAATTGGAAGTACTCTGTGTATTGAGTCCTGGCCGCTGGTGGCTTAAGATCGTACGTAGCGATTTCATGAGTCACTCGATCTTTCGTGCTCTTTCAACCTCTCTTTCATTATTGGACCATTCTTTGGCATACATCATTGAAAATATGGCACGCGAAAAATTTGAACGTACAAAACCACACGTAAATATTGGTACGATCGGTCACGTTGACCACGGGAAAACTACATTAACAGCTGCTATTACTATGGTTATGGCATGTAATACAGCAGGTAGCAAAGGGAAAAAATATGAAGATATTGATTCCGCTCCAGAAGAAAAGGCACGTGGGATTACGATTAATACAGCCCATGTCGAGTATGAGACTGCAACTCGTCACTATGCTCACGTCGATTGTCCAGGTCACGCTGACTATGTGAAAAACATGATTACTGGGGCTGCTCAAATGGATGGTGCTATTTTAGTTGTGTCTGGGGCAGATGGTCCTATGCCACAAACGAAAGAACACATTTTGCTTGCAAAACAAGTAGGTGTTCCAAATATTGTTGTCTTCTTAAATAAGCAAGATCAGGTTGACGATGAAGAACTTCTCGAGCTTGTTGAACTGGAGGTTCGTGAAACTTTGTCCAACTATGAATTCCCAGGAGATGAAGTGCCTGTAGTCCCAGGGTCTGCCCTGTTAGCGCTTGAAGCGATGACAGAAAATCCAAGCTTGAAACGTGGTGAAAATGAATGGGTAGATAAGATTTTCGCCTTGATGGATGCTGTCGACCAATATATTCCTACACCAAAACGTGATACTGATAAGAGTTTCTTAATGGCAGTGGAGGATGTATTCTCTATTACAGGCCGTGGAACTGTTGCGACTGGACGTGTAGAACGTGGAAGTGTCAAACTCGGTGATACGATTGAAATCGTAGGACTCAAACCAACCCGAGAGACGACTGTCACCGGTTTGGAAATGTTCCAGAAAACGCTTGACCAAAGTGTGGCTGGTGATAACGTGGGAATTCTTCTTCGTGGAATCCAAAAAGAAGATATTCAACGTGGTATGGTACTCGCTGCCCCACGTACTATTACTCCTCATACAAAATTTGAATCTCAAGTTTATGTATTAACGAAGGAAGAAGGGGGCCGTCATACACCGTTTTTCCCAGGCTATCGTCCACAGTTCTATGTTCGTACTACTGATGTAACTGGAAAGATTGATTCTTTCCGTGCTGATGATGGTGGTGAAGCAACTATGGTTATGCCAGGTGATCGCGTGAAAATGGTTGTAGAACTTATTCAGCCAATTGCTATTGAGAAAGGAATGAGATTCGCTATTCGTGAAGGTGGGCGTACTGTAGGTGCAGGCGTCGTGTCTAATATTATTGCATAACCAGTCTTATGAATACATTGGTTGAGGAACTGGAGTATGAACATCTCCAATCGATCTTAACAACGAAGCGTGAAAAGACCCACGAGGCAAGGAGACAGAAAGACGAGGCGAAAAGAAAGAAAGAACAGCCCGCAAAGTCACAGGTGACCAAAGAGGACAAAGAAAAGAAGGAAAAGATTGAATATAGACCTTTGCCAGCCATTGCTGTAGGTGATTTAGTGAAGGTTGGACTTCTCATTCTCGAAGGAGATAAAGAGCGTGTCCAAACCTATGAAGGAACTGTTATCTCCAAGCATAGAGCAGGACTCAATTCGACAATCACAGTTCGCAAAACGTTTCAAGGCGTTGGGATTGAACGTGTGTTTTGCTTGTATTCACCTAGGATGGTATTTGTCGAGTTCATACGCCATTCCAAAGCTCGTCGAGCGAAGCTATATTACTTACGCAACCGCGTAGGAAAGCAATCTCGCCTAGAAGAACGATTTGATCTAGTCACTAACACGATACTGTTGGATCTGCTTGCCAGCGAAAGTGATCCAAGTAATTCCAGGACTTAGATTCAATGGTGCTAGGAGAGTCTAGGCCTTCAACTCTTCCAAGCTCGAGTTCTGTCAACTCACACGACGGGCGACTATCACTTGATAGTCGCCCCTAGCGCCTGTCGTGACCAAGTCACTCAGCATAACGGGCGAAGCCCTAGTGTGTGCTCACTCAGCATGACGGGCCAAACCCTAGTGTGTGTTCACTCAGCATGACGGGCCAAACCCTACCGTCAGTTGGGATCAAGTGACTCAGACCTTTTCTCCTCGAAAGTAAGTCCATACAAATACATAATGTCTTCGCGTTTGCCTCGAAGACATCGATCGAGTTCTTATCGTACTAGCGCATAGATCTCTCAAGATAAGTAGCTTTCAAGTAGGAGACACAAATGGATACAACAAATCTTGTTCGCCGAGATATTGTCATCGGTTCCCGCCGAGTAAGTAATTATTGGTGGGCATCCGTTTTATTGTTAGGTGGTAGTAGTTTTTTGGTGGTTGGATTATCTAGTCGACTTGGATTTGATCTTGTTCCTTTTCTCCCTGCTGGCGATATTATATTTATTCCGCAGGGACTTGTCATGTGTTTCTATGGTCTAGTAGGTCTTGTGGTCAGCACATACCTTTGGTTAACCATACTATGGAGTGTGGGTGGAGGTTATAACGAGTTTAATAAACAAGAAGGTGTGATGCGTATCTTTCGTTGGGGCTTTCCGGGCCGTGATCGTCGGATTCAGCTGACGTGTCCTTTACAAGATATTGAAGCAATTCGTGTGGAGTTGCAGGAAGGAATGAATCCACGGCGTACTATCTATGTGCGTCTCAAAGGAAAAAGAGAAGTGCCTTTAACTCGTATTGGTCAACCTTTAACCCTAGCTGAAATTGAAAAGCAAGCGGCTGAACTTGCTGGGTTTCTGCAAGTCTCTCTTGAAGGTTTCTAGGAGGTCGATATGCTCGCTCAATCGATACGTGATTGCATTCTATGGATAAGAAAGACACCTGATCGAGCGCTTCGTGCTGCGAAAGAAGCGGCTGACTTGTATCAAAATATTCAGCAAGAATCTCGAATCTATCAGAACTTGCGAGGGGCGAACGATGCAACTGTGATCTTGTATTTGGACAAAGAATTAAGTCAGTATGAAAGAACTGTCAAGCTTCGCCTGCAAGAATTTCGTGTCAGTTCTGCCTTACTACGCGGGTTTGAAGCGTCCCAGACAGAGTCAGCGGAAACAAAAAAGATGGTAGAAGAAATTGAAATGGCCATCTCGCGTTCGCAATTCCTACGCTCTATCCTATCTGCTTCTTCTGTCAAAACCCACAAGCCTTTGGCATTTGAAAAAACAGGAATTATTCCTCGTTCGATTCCTAGAACCTTTGATCGTTTACGCCGCGAACTTCTAGCAAGCTCAGAAGATCTTGTCGTACAAGAATTTCGAATATCTCGCTATCAAACCTTAACATCTCTGAAATTTTTGGCGAGTCTCATTTGGATCCCATGGATTGTCTCTTGGTTTCTGCGCGTATGGTGGCTCGAACCAACTATTACTATGTTCTGGAATCAGGACCAAACTCAACTATTTTTGCATCGCTCTCAAGAGGAAAGAGCTTTAAGTGATATGCGCGCTTTTCAAGAGAAAGTGTACTTTGAAGTGTTAGTCGGAGAAGCTCCTGATCCAACTCCTGAAGTATTACAAAGGCGTATCCAAGCAAAAGCAAGAGACTTAGCAGAAGCGTCGAATCAAAATTCAATTGAGTCATTAGCTAATTTAGGAAGCGATATTCTCGCATGTCTTATACTTCTAGCCATGCTATCATTAGAAAAAACCAAAATAGCAGTCCTCAAATCCTTTTTGGATGAGCTGATTTACAGTTTAAATGATGCCACGAAAGCGTTTTTTCTGATTTTGGTTACAGATGTATTTGTAGGATTTCATTCGACGCATGGCTGGGAAGTGATCTTAGAACTCCTCTTTGCTCATTTTGGATTTCCTGAAAGCAAAAAATTTATTTTTATGTTTGTGGCCACATTCCCTGTTCTTTTAGATACAGTGTTTAAATACTGGATTTTTCGCTATTTAAATCATATTTCTCCATCCACTGTGGCTGTCTATCACAATATGAATGAGTAGGCTAGCCAACGCCTAGATAGTCGGTTACTATACGAAACAGAAGAAAATTTCCGTCTTATTTATGCTTTGTGCACCATGCGAAACTGGTCCTTTTCAAAGGCAGCATTGACTGTTTCTCTCTTGGCACTTTCTTGGAGTCCTTTTGGCCCTGCTGAAGTACAAGCTTATCCAATTTATGCGCAGGAAAACTACGCATATCCACGTGAAGCAACAGGCCGTATTGTATGTGCAAACTGCCACTTGGCTCAAAAGCCAGTTGACATTGAAGTACCTCAAGCAGTATTGCCAGATACTGTATTTGAAGCCACGGTGAAAATTCCTTATGACACTGAAGCTAAGCAAGTTTTAGGGACTGGAAAAAAAGGACCTTTAAATGTTGGGGCTGTTTTGATTCTTCCAGAAGGATTCCAAATTGCACCAACTGACCGGATTCCAGAAGAAATGCAAACGAAAGTTGGCAAACTCTACTTCCAGCAGTACAGCCCAGAACATCCGAATGTGATTGTTGTAGGCCCTCTACCGGGGAAAAAGTATAATGAAATGGTGTTCCCAATTTTGGCTCCCAATCCAGCCACTAATAAAGATGTTCATTTCTTGAAATACCCTATTTATCTTGGAGGAAATAGAGGACGTGGACAAGTGTATCCAGATGGAAGTAAGAGCAATAACAACATTTTCCAGGCTCCTGTTGCAGGAACGATTACAAGCATCACTCCTGGGGAGAAATTGACACGAGTTACTTTGAAAACAGTTGCCGGGACTGAGGTGGTTGAAAGCATTCCGGCAGGTCCAGACATTATTGTGAGTGTCGGACAAACTGTCAAGGCAGACCAGCCATTAACCAATAACCCGAACGTGGGTGGATTTGGCCAGGCTGAAACTGAAGTGGTCCTTCAAAACCCAGCACGCGTCCAAGGACTTATTATTTTCTTCGCATTTGTACTTATTGCCCAAGTCTTCTTAGTCCTCAAGAAAAAACAGTTTGAAAAAGTACAACTTTCTGAAATGAACTTCTAAACTAGAAGATTTGAAGTATTTGGTTCTATTTTCTTGTTGTTCCTAAGCATTCATTCCCGTGATGCCATGGGCAGATCTTCTGGTGGCTTGGCGGCAAGTTGCCTTATATGAGCATGATTATCTTTATCCGATTTGTGCTGAAATCGCAAAGCGTGCTGGTTTGTACCCTTTATCTCGTTTCTTTGAGAAATGTGCCTTATGTGCTGATACACAAATCGATGTCATTGATTATTTGCTTCTACATGCATTTCCTCGTCAGGATTTTCTCCTGAAGCATGACGGGCGAAGCCCTAATGGATCAAGTCCTAATGTGCGTCATCCGACGGGCGAAGCCCTAGTAGGTGCGTAAGCATGACGGGCGAAGCCCTAACGTGCATGAATCTAGTACGTTCAGGACTTGAGTCATCAAATCCCTCTTTTGCATTTGCACTTCATGTGAGTTATCTTGGAAACAGCCTGAGTTATAAGATGGACTATGAAATGAACATGTCTATGATTTGATACAGGTTCTTATTTCCTAGTAGCGAAAACAACGGGTACTTTTTCGTACCTCATTCTAGCCCCCCTATACGCGCATGTTTACAGTCATTAGCTATTTTGGATTCCTTCTGGTTGCCTTAGCCTTTACCTTGGTGACATACCTTGGGTTGAGAGCGATCCAATTGATTTAGTCTTTATTCATTCTATAAACGAAGTACACATGGTTGAAGCTCTTCTCTCTGGTATTGTTCTTGGCCTAATTCCTGTCACCTTAGCAGGTCTCTTTGTCACTGCTTACCTCCAATATCGTCGTGGTGATCAGTTGAATCTTTAATTTTCCAGATCAGGGGGGATTCATCCCCCCGCTATGAGTTACTTGCATGTTACACTTTTCTACAAAGTGACATATCTCAAAAGGGTCCATAGCACAATGGTAGAGCACTCGGCTTTTAACCGATAGGTTGTGGGTTCGAGTCCCACTGGACCCAAACACTATTCATCAGCAACCTCCTATCTTGGAATTCTTTTAATAAAAATATATCTTCCTTCCAACTTCCTGACGAACCCCTGTATCATGGTGTACACTATAGTCAGATATGTTCTTGCGGAACTTTCACCTAGGTACAAAATGAAGCCTGGTGGAATCCGGAATGAGGAATTGTATCTTGCTTCAATCTTGTCGGAGGATTTGATATGTCCACATTGCCTATCCTACTAGCTACCTTGCCAGAGGCTTATTTACCATTTCGCCCACTTGTGGACGTCTTGCCGTCCATTCCAGTACTCTTTTTGTTACTTGCATTTGTGTGGCAAGCAGCAGTAAGTTTTCGATAACTCCATAATTGCTACACAATAATTCACAAGCACGCTGTTTTCGTAGCAGCGTGCTTGGAGAATGAGGGCCCAGTTCGCGCCTAACAAAGCGATTGGAAGCTTCGCACCCATCCTACATTGTTTCAAAAATCTTCTTATGCTCGAAGAGGATTCAAGCTTTTCCAAAGCCACAAAATCTAGGGCGCACGAAGTGTCTCAGAACAGGCTCCTGATCGAAGGAGAGATGGCAGAGTGGACGATTGCGGCGGTCTCGAAAACCGTTTTAGTACCAACTAACGGGGGTTCGAATCCCCCTCTCTCCGAGAAGTCACGTGATCATTTTAGCCCTACTTTCCTAGGGAAAGTACCTGCACAGGCTAGGTTGCTCATGTACAATAGAGAACAATCATATATTCCAACCTTCCTGAGTTTCTTATGGATCTAACCCTTGTTGGTCAATTGATTTCCCTTTTTGCTGTTGTAGCAGCAGGTCCTTTAGTGATTGTCTTCTTGTCCGCTCGCCGAGGTGCACTCTAAGCTCATTCTATGGCCAAGTGATCCGGAACCCCTAGAGGCCCCGGATCATTGGCATTTGACTACTTATAAGTTGGTGACGGACAATAGAAATTCAATCAAGACACAACCTACAATAGATCCCCAAGTCAAAATTCGCAAAAACTTTTTCGTTTGACGAAATGACGAAAAGACATTTGTATCATGTAATCTTTGTAACAATCCTTCTCCTCGAGGACCTTGTGCAGTTACGACAAAGATTGATACGCCAATAAATACATAACGGAGCGGTTTAATGATCTTAACAATAGGTAAAACAATCGTTAATAAGTCAGGTAGCATACAAATCTCCTTACTAGTTCCAGAATCATTGTACATCAGATTTTTCCCATATATAGATTATAGATATGGACCTTGTTCTTACCTCTTTGTTGCGAGGTTCCTGATGTATTTGCTATGGTAGCATATATAAGAGCATTTACCTAGGCCGGGATAGCTCAGTTGGTAGAGCAGAGGATTGAAAATCCTCGTGTCACCAGTTCAAATCTGGTTCCTGGCATCCTAGATATGCATATGTTGTATGAAGAACACATGTCATTCATGCGGTATTGGTATAACGGCTATTACGGAACCTTGCCAAGGTTCAAACACGAGTTCGACTCTCGTATACCGCTGATAAGAAACGCCCCCAACCCCAATAGACTCTTGAGATCTTGATATATGTATACTTCAAAGCATCTCGCTTGAAGCGTGGCATGATGTTCACTTGAAGTTCTCTACCTGTATTGTGTGGCAATTAGTTGATTGATCCGATTCATTCGATCAGTGCAAAGTATATAAATGTATATGATTGGCAAGTCATGAAAAAGATATCATAACTTGACTAGATGGGCGTCTCAAACTAGACGCCCACACATTGTATGACATACTATAAAGACTAGCGAATACGCAGGTTCTATAGAACGTGTGGAAGCTGGAAGATTGACGTAGGAAGTGCTGAGTTGATAGCACTTAGATGTTCAGTCGAACGAAGTTCTTAGTGCGTAAGCACGTCGAACGTACTAGGGCTTCGCCCGTCGTCTTAGTGACAAAGTCCTGTCGATAAGCAGATACGCTGGAAGGTCAAGTCTACTTACGTTTGCTGGGTAGATTCTTCCCTACGCTTTCTACTTGATGCACGAAGTGGTTAGGGATGAATTTCCAGGAATCTGTCTCGAACTGAATAGCTAAGCGTGCATAACTGCCTTGACAGTCCTTCCTCTAGAGAGAGGATCCAAGTCCTGTGTAGCTTCCATAAAAGAAAATGCCTAGAAGGCCTAGAGCTGCTAGGCCGACGATCATTCCCACAAACCAAAGTGGGACGCGTCCCGTTGTTCCAGTATTGGACATCTTGTTGCCTCTCGAATGAATTACTACAAGGAGTATCTAATTGTTGAGCTTCTGTGTGCACATAATCCTGAAGCAGGAAGAGCATAGGGCAACACAGTTTCGTTCAGTGAATGAAATGCTTAGGGATGACATCCTTATGGGCCAAAACTCGACTCACGAAGTGCTCAGGTCAGCGCATCGAGGTTCAGGTGAGCTCTCCCTACCTTCGTTCGACGTGACAAAGTCACTCAGAACTATGTTCGACGGTTGTAGCCCTAAGAGTGTCACTTAACACACGTTAGGGCGTCGCCCGCCCGTCATGCTTAGGGACCTTCGTCCCAGCAACCTGTCGCCAAAGGCTTAGGCTTTTAGTAACTTCGTCACGATTCACAAGGTGTTTCGTTCCATAATCCCCATGCATGCAGCTCACTGCGAAAGTATCTATGTTTGAAAGTGCATCTAATTAAAGATGTAGCTTGAGAACAAAATTGCAAGAACAAAAATGAGCAAAAGTCCCCAGTACAAGCTTGTACGGTTTAGCTCGACAGTTTGTTTATTCGGATTCGGTTTTGTCATGGTACACACCTAGCGCTGGATAAACTGCATAGCAGAGATGGATCCAAGGAAGAATACCGTAGGTACGGCAAGTGCATGAACAGCGAGCCAACGTACGGTGAAAATAGGGTAGATGTATTGAGTATTCGTGGTCATGAGTTACAGTCCTTCGGTCAGAATGTCCATTTGTTGCAGAGCATTGAAGCGGTCCGTAATTAGTGGAGTAGTCTGCCGCTCTTCGGTAAAGTACTCGTTTGGACGAGGGCTACCAAATACGTCATATGCAAGGCCTGTGCTTACAAAAAGCCAGCCTGCTACGAATAGAGACGGGATCGTAATACTATGAATCACCCAGTAACGAATACTGGTGAGAATATCAGAAAATGGGCGTTCTCCAGTCGAACCAGACATTTCCAAACTCCTTCTGTGTAACCAACGATTGGGGCGTCCTACGTTGCCGCTGGTATTAATAGTTATCATTTCACTCGTGTTCAACAGAAGATAATGAAAATCTTGCAGTGTGAGGCCTACCAAGCTTTGATGAGAAATCTATAAATCTATAGACTTGATTTCTCAAGAGCTATGCTTTGGCTGGATTCCAAATTTTGCATGATCTTCCCTAGCAAAACGCATCGTAGCCCCTCGAATGTAGGTCGAAGCATACCGGTGCATCCGTGCATCGTGCTAGCATTAGGATATCAACTGATGTATCACGCTGGAAACCAGCTTCTATGGCAAGGCCGAACCAGTTGGTTCACCGCCTCATCGATCTTAGTATATCTTTGGGACGAACACGGAGCAACTACTCAAGAAATAAGCCGGGTTCGGTACAAATCTCGAGAGGCTCAAACTGGTTTCTAGCTTGGTCCTGAGAGGTGTGGAGATTATCTGATTGGAGAGTTCTGTATGAACCCTCTCGAGCAATGGAATAGATTAGTCTATGGTCTATTCTCTATAAACTAACCTCATCTTGCTCCCGACTGGGGTATACCAGACGCTTAACTCACGTCAAGAATACATTTGCACCCAATCCAAGATCTCCTAGAGCTTGTGAGCCATTCGATGGAGATTTGATTGGTTTCTTTCTGTGGCACTTTCCTCGTGATTATATCACACTGGAAATTATCCAGCAGCTGGAATAGTTAGGGAGCCCGGACTTTCCTCAGAGCATCTTCTAGTTGCTCTGCAATCGCTTTGCTTGAGATAGGTTATCTAGGGCTTTGCCCGTCGTCATCGAACTGCAGTAATATCATACATGGATGGGGTGATCGATTGGGATCATCGAGTCGTTGGCATCTAGAATATCATCCAATGAATAATTCTAATTCTATGAAATGTCCAAAGAGGATGCAATATGATGGCCTTGTGAGTCGTTCTAGGGCTTCACCCGTCCTCTTCCTTGCTTTCTAGGGCTTCGCGCGTCGTCATTTAGAAACGTTCTATGTAGTTTGCTTCAAGACTCCGTGGCACAAGAGTGTCCAGACCAGTGGCTAGCTCACGTGGTGGTGCTTGTCTTGTTTCGGCTTGTAAATATTGACCTGTTAATATAGGAGAGACTGGCTGTAACCTATGTGACAGGGTGAAGTAACGGTGAATTTGTTCGATTCCACGTCGTTCAGCAGTTTGTTCTTGAGCAACTTTTTTCCTAAGTTTAATCACAGCATCAATAATTGCTTCGGGTTTTGGTGGGCAGCCTGGTAAATAGACATCGACAGGAATTAATTTATCAACTCCACGAACTGTCGAGTATGAATCTGTACTAAACATTCCTCCTGTAATTGTACATGCGCCCATAGCAATGACATATTTTGGATCAGGCATTTGCTCATACAATCGCACCAGGGAGGGGGCCATTTTCATGGTCACTGTCCCTGCTGTAATAATTAAGTCTGCTTGTCTTGGACTTGATCGAGGGACAAGTCCAAATCGGTCAAAGTCAAAGCGTGATCCAATTAAACAAGCAAATTCAATAAAGCAACAGCTTGTGCCATATAATAATGGCCAGAGACTTGATAACCGGGCCCAATTATAGAGGTCATTTAAAGTCGTTAAAATTAAATTATTAGCAAGCTCTTGAGTGATCGGTGAGCTGGATACAGGTGCATTCAAAGGTTGACTATTTGAGAGAGAACTTATGACCATTCTAATGCTCCCTTGCGCCAAGCATATACTAATCCAATTAATAAGACAATAATGAAGATAAGTACTTCAAAAAAGGCAGAGAGTCCTAGACGTTGAAACGTGACTGCCCAAGGATATAGAAACAAAGTTTCGACATCAAATACAACAAATACTAGTGCAAACATATAGTATCGAATGTTGAATTGAATCCATGCTTCACCCATGGGTTCAATCCCAGACTCATAAGTTGTACGACGTTCTGGTCCTCCACCGCGAGGACGTAGAAGTTTCGAAGCACTTAATGCTATGACGGGAATTAAGCTTGCAATCACGAAAAAGGCGAGGACTGAGCCATACCCTTCAAGAATCATCATAAATTGCCTTCGTGGTACTGAAGACATGGAAGCTAAGAATTCAGCGCACGGAGAGGGGGGGATTCGAACCCCCGGAAGGCTTACACCTTCACGAACGTTCCAGGTTCGCACGATCAACCACTCTGTCACCTCTCCTTTCTATTTAATCTAACATAGATCAGTCACGATTCGCAACTTATCCACTGGAGAGAAACCTGAATTTGCCAGTTGGACCCATAGACTTCTATAGGCCCCGTTCTGGCTTCAATCACGACGTGCGTAAGTCGACGGGCGAAGCCCTAGTCCGTTCGACGTGCTGACGCACTAAGAACTTCGTTCGACTCGTCAACCATGACATACCTACCTATGAATAAATTCCAGTAATGCCATAATTCGAGCTTGTTTAATCGCTCGTGTCATACCTCTTTGTTGTTTGGCAGTCAACCCTGTGACACGTCGAGGCAAAATTTTCCCTTCTTCTGTCAAAAATTGCCGTAATAAATCAACATTTTTGTAATCAATACGATCATCTATTTGCGCATTCGCGAGCTTCGCGAGACGACGTCGAGAGAATTTTATCATAGTTAGAAATTGGCGATAGATTGATAAGCTGTCAGTTCTAGTTTGTTGGTGACACACTGGATACATGAAGACTTAGCTGCTTCTAGGAAGCGTAAGTATATGCGACGGGCGAAGCCCTAGCGTACTACGTTAGTGCACATCTGGAGTTCTACCCTACTCGTAGAAGTCATCCATGAAAATTGATGACTAATGTTTTGAGTGCTTTAATCACTTGAAACGAGATTAGCAAACATCACAAAGCCTGTCACAGAATAAAGAACATGAGCTACTTGCACTCGAACTGTTTGTCCAATATATGGTGCAGCTTGCGTCACAAAAACTAAACTCCCATCTTCAAGATGACTTTGTCCTTGATATGGTAATTTGCCAGATCTTAGAATTCGAAGTTCTAACAAGTCTCCAGGTTGATAAGCAGATTGCAGAGCTTGTTTCCAGGCAGGAAGTAATAGCATCGATGTGACGTAGTCACGGAGAACTAGGTTCGACTCGGAAGCAAGATAGAACTGAGTTGAACGACGTTTGCCAAGGAAATGAATTTGACGTGCTTTCGATGAGATAGCAAGCTGTTTGATCTGGGTGACTAGGGCTTCGCCCGTTGGCTTCTGAACTGTGACTTGCATGATGGAATCATTTGTCAGTAGTAATCTTGTAGAAACCCGTAATGATTCTCCAAGAATGGTTCGAATCGGTCCCCATTCTGCCGGATAATTTCGTAAACTGACAAAAAGTTTGTCACCGTAGGAATTTTGGAAGCAATTGAGACTCGCCAGAGTCCTTTGAGAACGGTACTGAATTCTGGCGGATGGATGGAAACTCCAAACTCGTAATTGATCGACAATTTGTCTGGGGACAATCCATGTACCTTCTAAGAAACTGTATATGCTAAAGCCATCATTTGATGTCTGATCACAAAACGGACATCAAGAATTCGTCTTGTGGCAGGTGTTAAGACTTCTTGGACTATCTGCATGATTTCATAGAACCTAGGTGACCATTTCCGTATGACTTGATCTTGGTCTTTCGCGAGTCCAATTAGTAAGCATAGAAGAATCACTCCATGACTGCATCCCCAAATTGTTGAAGAATTCGAGGCAAATGCCTCGAACAAGCCTCTCATGCTTGGTTCATCGGTATTTATTTGTTTGGACAAGGATTGGTGCAGACTATACAGTCCGAAAATCACATGAGTCAGTGATGTAGGAATCATAAGACCGATCCATGCATTGACAAGAAAATCGGCAGAAATTGTGGGTTTCCATTCCGAGTAAAGTTGATACAGAAAACAACCAATTGGAAGGGCTACAATGGCTCCTGTCGATGCTAAGACACAGAGTATTCCTATGGGGTTGGCATGGACTAAGATGTCGGGAAAATAGATTGAGATGGCTGCGACAAATAGCAGAGCTCCCAACCATATAGAGCCTCCTACGGTTAGAAAAAGCGCTGGAGAAGTTTGCATCGTTTACACTTTGGGTGAATAATATTCGACAACTAGTAATTCGTTAATTGGCAGTCCGACCCATTGACGATCAATGATTTCTTGAATGTTGCCTTCAAGTTTCTCTTTTTTCAATTCGAGATGGGGTGGCGTGACGATCGAGCCCATGGTAGACATGTAACCTTCAATCAATTTACGAGATCGTGAATTCGAGCGAATCGAAATTTTTTCCTTGGGACTACATTGATAACTTGGAATGTTGACGCGTTGTTCGCTCACTAAAATATGTCCATGAGTAATTAGTTGTCTGGCAGACAACATAGTAGGCGCCATCCCAAGTCGAAAGATGGTAGTATCTAATCTCATTTCGAGCAATTGTAAAAGGTTTTCGCCACTGGAACCTTTGGCACGACGAGCTCGTTGCATATAACGCAGTAATTGTTTTTCTGTCACGCCGTAGTTATAGCGCAGTTTTTGTTTTTCTTCGAGTCGAATTCTATATTGAGATGGTTTTTTGCTGGCTGCACCATGTTGTCCTGGTGGAGATTTTCGTTTGGCCATTTTACGAGTGAGACCAGGCAGTTCACCAAGGCGTCGAACAATTTTCAAACGTGGGCCTCTGTATCGAGACATAGAAAGAAAGTGAAATAACAAACAAAGTGTACCGGATTGGATCGGATCATTAGTCCAACTAGGTATTACTATACCATATTTACTACGATTCAACGCCGTAGGTAGGATTCGAACCCACGTAAATTGACTTAGAAGGTCAATGCCCATCCTCTAGGCGACTACGGCATAGATTCTAATCTGTCATAACCTACCACTTCAATTTTATGATCCTAACTGATATTATAACATCAAGAATCAAGTTTGCAAAGAGTGATGCACTATGAATGAGTTGGTTTCATCTCGAAATACCTTGATTGGTGAGTCCGTTGGGAAGTCAGACGAGACACATGAGGCGCGAAACTCTCATCCTTAGGGAGCGTTGAATAGGTTCATAACACTAGCAGTCATACACCCGTTGGACGGGAGCTAGGGGTGTTGGTTTTTATCACCCTAGTACCCGCCAAAAGCTTCAAGTGTCTCTCAGGATTCTTTCTGCTTTCTAGTGTGGCTCATCTGTTACGTGGCTCGAATTAATCTATTGAAACTTGCAGGATCCAAGCTAGCTAGTTGAGAAAGTACTTTGCGGTTTAGAACCATGTTTCCCAGTCGTAATTGATGCATAAAACGACTATAATTTAGTCCATAACTACGAACGACAGCATTGATTCTGGTAATCCAAAGATGGCGAAAATCACGCTTTTTACAGGCTCTATCTCGGTATGAATATCGAAGTGCTTTCATGTGTTGCTGATTAGCAATTCGGAACAGTTTGGAATGTGTGCCTCGGAAGCTCCGATTCGCACGTAAAATTTTGTTGCGTCTTTTGCGAGCAACATAACCACGTTTCACTCGAGTCATAATATGAATTGAACAGAAACAATCGGCATGGATTGCCTTGTACCAAGTCTAAATCAACTGTAGGAATCGAAGCAATTTCTTACGAAATTGTCTGTTTCCTACAGTTGCGCTTTGCTCTTGCCTATGCTAAGATCGACACTAGATAAGGATGGAGCCGTAGTTCAATTGGTTAGAGCACCGCCCTGTCAAGGCGGAAGTTGCGGGTTCGATTCCCGTCGGTTCCGATCCCTCCACTATGATCACTTCTCCAGTACATGGATTGACGGTATACTAGTCGAACGTAGGTCTCAGTGACATTGTCACGTCAAACGAAGTTCTTAGTGCGTAAGCACGTCGATGGATGAATTCTTAGTCGTTTGTGGCATAGAGTGTTCCATCTTGATGTCGAGCCACTATGATTGATCGACTACCGTGAAGTTTCTATGAAGATGTTCGATGACACATGATAAATGTTCATAGAAACTTCACAGTGATTGGTTGCATGGATAACTAGCTTGACAACACTAGCAGTTAGGTGTTTGAAACCAACTAGAAAATACCCCCAGGGGAATTCGAATCCCCGTTACCTCCGTGAAAGGGAGATGTCCTAGGCCTCTAGACGATGGGGGCGTCTATGACACTGAACTTATCATACTTCAATTCGTGGTTTCATGTCAAGTCAGTCGAAAAGAATTTGTGTCAATTTGGCTCGACTTGAGGTACACTGAGAGTACAAAAATTCATATCCAATGAAAACATTGGCAGGAGGTTTGCATTAGTATTCTTATCGAAAATATTTCCAAAACCTTTGGTACCTTTCGTGCCTTGGATCATGTGAACTTAGAAGTCAAAGCTGGCTCCTTAGTTGCTTTAGTAGGCCCTTCTGGCTCGGGCAAATCAACTTTACTACGTATGATTGCTGGGCTTGAAAGAGCAGATGAAGGCAAAATTTGGCTGGCTGGTCGTGATGCCACATATGCGCCCATTCAAAAGCGTCATATTGGTTTTGTGTTTCAAAATTATGCTTTGTTTAAGCATTTAAACGTGGCAAAGAACATTTCATTTGGCCTAGAAGTTCGTCAAGCGAACCCAAATCAAATTCGTTCGAGGGTTCGGGACTTATTGCAGCTCATTCAGTTAGAACATATGGCTGATCGATATCCTGCCCAATTATCAGGAGGCCAACGCCAACGAGTTGCACTTGCACGCGCCTTAGCTGTCGAGCCGAAGGTGCTATTACTGGATGAACCTTTTGGAGCACTTGATGCGCGAGTCCGTCGAGAACTTCGAAGTTGGTTGCGTGATTTGCATCAGGAAATGCCTGTCACAACTGTATTTGTTACTCACGATCAACAAGAAGCCATGGAAGTGGCTCACGAAATTGTGGTATTTAATCAAGGGCGTTTGGAACAAGTTGGATCCCCGCAAGAAATTTATGATCATCCAGCGACACCTTTTGTCATGGGTTTTATGGGTCACATCAATCACGGTGTCGATGATGTTCAGCAATCATCATATTTTGTTCGGCCTAATGATGTTATCATTCAGTTAGTACCATCTACGAATTCATTGTCTGGCAAAGTGGTGGGTATGACGTATGGGGATACCTCGATGAAATTAGATGTCGATATACCCCAACAAGTTCCTAGCAGTGATTGGGCGCCACGTGGTTCACTATGGCGTATTCATTTGAGTCGCAGGGATTTCAATCAATTCAATTCGATGCTTGTAGGTGGTATCCAAATTGGGTCTGTCCTATATGTACAGCCTCGTCGAACTGAAATGGTTCGAGGGTATTCCATTTAATTAGAGGCGAAATCGTCACGGCAAAGCCATAGACGATTTCACTCTCCTTAAGAGGATTGAAATGTGCCAAGCAAGTCTTAGGTCACTACCATCTTATGCGACAAGGGAATTTAACACCCCAACCGTAAAGACGAGTGCGAACCAAGCACTTACGCCTTGAAACACATATCCTTTCGTCACGTTCCATCCCTCAGGAGCAGCAAAAGCTACTGGTACACCTACAACAAGCAAAAAAGAAAGGGCTACAAGTGCAAACAAAGCTAATTGGAAAATGAATGTCATGCTCCTAAGGTCCTATAGAATCGAAAAAATTTTGGGCTATTGAAAGCCCTCGCGTGGATAATGTTATGGTACCATGTCCTTACATCAGACAAATTTTTGAGGCCGCATTGTGAGTTATTTAATGTAATGCTATTTCTCAAATTGGCTTCGTAAATCATTCAAGTCATCAATCGGAGGGGTGGCAGAGCTGGTTGATTGCGGTTGATTTGAAATCAACTAATCTGTTTTGACAGATTCAAGGGTTCGAATCCCTTCTCCTCCGGGCTTCTATGATTCGATGTACGAAGTACTGACAATCGTATTCGAGAAGTGATGCTAGCTAGTGCTTATGCGCTACCAAGCTATCTTATCGAGGCGGGAGGGATAGGTTGGAACACCTATTCCATTGACCGCATGAGCCGAATTGTATTCTCGCCTTTGGATAGAGAGGCAAGGATTCAAGCAGTTCCCTTGAATCGTTGAACGAATGTTCAATCGACGAAGTCTTGAGTGACTAGTCGTTTCTATTCCAACCGATATGTTCCAATTCTTATATGAACACACCACATGATTCACAATCCACCTACCAGCAGTATCTGCGTACGCTGGATCCTACCTTATATAACGAGGAAGAGAGTTTAAAAACTAACCCATTTGCGTTAGAGACCTTTGGGATTGATCCCCGAACTACCGAAGTTGATGAAAATTTTGGATATGATGAGTATGACGAAGTATCCAGTCATCTAAATGTAGACCGCTTTGGGCTTGTTCATGATCGTCGGTACCTCCCTTTCCACAAGAAACAACTATGGACTTAACGCATCGGTTGTACCGTCGATTCAAGCGTAAGCCTTTGTATTCGATTATCGCCAACTCTGTGCCAGAGCCACAACGTCCTTTGGTCCCTCTCGACCTGCAGGAGATTAGGTGGCTCAAGACTTCGATTGATCGAAAAGAAGGTAATTTAAGTATCAAGCGAGAAGAATTACGTCGGCTTGAAGCTAGACCCGTAGGTTTCCGGGTTTTCTGTGTCAGAGTCAAAGAACATTGGCGAAATCCTTTGTATATTACTGGGTTATTCGCAGGCTATGTCAAGGCAAGCACGAAATTGCAATTCTGGCCATTCTGGGCGGACAGTAGCGTCAAAAAAGAAATTCGGGACGAGTTCATTCGGCGCTTCATTTACAAGTTAAGTTTGAAAAGAACTTCTGACTGGGACGTATTTAAGCAAGTCATTGCAAGTGACATAGTACGGGTCTCGAATTTTCGTTTTCAACGAGATTTCTTCTACGAAACTGTGTTACAGAATGTAGTCCAAGTTTGCAATAAAGATGGCTTGCGAGAAGATGTGCTTGTATTCTTTGGAGTGAATGCATTCATTTATGCCTTGTCCCTATCTCCATGGCATACGCGCGTCTCACACGCCATGCCTCTTTTCGAACAACCAACCGAGACAGTCCAATTAGCTACAGTTCGTCTCCAAGAAACCGACCTATCTCGGGCCTTTGATCAGGTTGTACGTGTCGAAATTAGTCATAGCGATGTGGTGATGGAGATGAAGTATGATCGACAGATATCTCACGCATATTGGGGAGACCCAACGCCTAGCACCAAAATTCAAACCATTTCAAGTTTTCAACCTCGCCCACAAGAGCTTGCCAATGAGTCGATTGACATAGGGCCTGAAGAAATCCCTCACCAAAATCTCACATCGCAGATCAATTCGATGGGTCAGGCGATTCGTGACTTTGTCAAGACACATACTAGAATGGCAGGCGAAGAGTTAGTGCCTAACGGAGTCTTGAAGATGATTTCGTTTCGAAACCCTCTGTCCGTCGTCAGTCTATTTTTCAGACTCTAGCTAATGTGATGGATAAGATTGTCTTGATGAGTCAACATCTAGATGAGAATCTTGACGAATTTCCAGGGAAACTCTCGAGTAGTAAGTGCTTACAAAATTCGATCTATCTCACAAGCTTAGAAAAGTTGAATCTCAACAAAAATGATCCAGCGAATCGTATTCGTCAACTTGTTGAGACTACTCATCGATCTCATCAGCTTCACCAAAATTCATGGATTGTTCCTCAAGCTCAGGTTCTTGGTGCCTGGTTGACTGATGAGTCTAGCCTTGCTTCTTCTGATCGACTTTCCGCCGATGTCCAAGTCCAATCGGACTCGTTCAAGCTTCCGACAGTATACAAACGTGAGTATGCACTCGACTCGTTCAAGATTCCGACAGTATACAAGCATGATTATACAGTCGATGAGTTCACGATTCCGAACGTGTACACACGTGAGTACACACTCTTCATGCCTCGCGTGCAGAACGATCATTTGCCAAGAAATTTTGTACGGGAATATGTTCCATCTTCGACTGAATATGATCGAACTCCTAAAAAAGTTCTTCGCTTTCTATTCCAAGCGGATTCAGAAGTAGGTTTTCCACAAGTTGGTGATCAGTATCCTGGTGAATCCTTTCCTGTATCTATACCTTATAGCGATCTTGGTGCAGCACGACTTGCCCACTCGATGCAACGTAGGAATGCCTTAGTAGCCAACGAGACTCACGAGCTTGCACCCATAGTTGCTGATCGTGCGATGAGTCGTTATCGGTATCCTGATATGGATACTGACCAGATACGTTTCTTATGGTTAAGACAATGTCTTTTCGGTACTCAAAAAGTACGTCGACGTGTACGTACAAATTTTGGTGTGTATAGAACTTTGCCACGTTTCCAACCTACTGTCACCCCTCTTGATATGCAAAAACCTTCTGCACCAGGTTTTTCCAAAACCCTAGTGCAATGGTTAGCTTTCGTAGGGAATGAAGGCGATCTATCTTATTCGAAACTTCCTGCATCATTAGTCAATTTAGATGTACTGCATCCAGAGAAATTAGACCAATTGGACATTGATGAGTTGAAGAAACTAACCAAGCCGAAATGGGAAGAACAGTACAAAAAGCCCTTGTTTGATATTTTAACCTTTTCTGGCAATGGACAGCAGAGCAATGGACAATCTACAAGCAAGCTCTCTGTCTTCCATCAGAAATTCGACGACATTGATGAGCTGCTCGAAGATGGATTCCTATCTCAGCCTCTCGCCCAAAATCTCCGACGAGCTACTTCAGACTTGGAATTGGAGACTACCAGCGAAGAGCAGGAAGTGTTAGCAGAACAAGAGTTTCGCCAACGGGAAATAGAAATTGATGAAGAAGTGAGACAAGCTCGAGACTACAAGATTCAACAATTTGAAATTCTTCATCAAGTGAAGTTAGGTCCAGATCTATATCCTATCATTGACCCAAATGCAGAGAACCAAGGGTTGGACTGGAAAACACAAAAACCTCCGTTACCTCAAGAAGATGAAGAACAACTACTTGTGACTTCAGAGTCGGAGACTGAGCCTATAGCAGAGTCTAAGACTGAGGGCATGGCAGAGTCTAAGACTGAGGGCATGGCAGAGTCGGAGACTGAGGGCATGGCAGAGTCTGAGACTGAGGGCATGGCAGAGCCTGAGACTGAGGGCATGGCAGAGCCTGAGACTGAGGGCATGGCAGAGCCTGAAACTGAGGGCATGGCAGAGCCTGAAACTGAGGGTACTCCCAAGGCGGAAAAGAAGAAGTCACCACTTGAATTATTCCATGAAGAGTTAGAAGAAGATCGCATTGTCGCTGCGTACAATAAATATGTTCGAGCCGCGACGCATGTAGCGAAGCTTGGAAATATCAAATCTATAGTACAGATCCAAAATGGGGTGACAGTTGCTTCAAAATATCGAGAAATACAGCACAATCTTCGAAATCATTTTGCAGAAGTTGATTGGATCGAATTAGAGCCTTTGCGTCCTAGACGAATATTTGAATGGGCGGAGGGGGCTGGTGACGATATCAGAGACTATTAGGATCGAAGTCCCTTCTTGACTATAAGCCTCAACGCAAAGAGCCTTCTTTGAAAGCTTCTCATGTGACGCGCCTCCAAACGGAAGCAAAGATGAGTCGAGTGAAACAAGCCTTCGATTGGAAAGTTGCCACTTCTGAAACTCCTTCTCCTTCTTTGGGCACCCAACTCAACCAACTTGCTAATCTACCAGAGGCGCTTGCTAATCTACCAGAGGCGGTGGATAGTGCGGCGAAACTCATAGTGGCAAAAGCTCGTCAAAAGGCGTTTCTTGGTCGACAGAAGGTCAAGAAGTTAGCACACCATCAGAAAGGACCCATGATGACTGTCGCAGCGAAAAGCATACAAGTAGCAGGTAAAACCGTCGGATATCTAGATAAGGGAGCGGAGAAATTGGAGCAGAAAGCACCGTTGATCAAGATGCCACTCTATTATCTCAAGTCTCTCAAGTATCTCAAGTATCTCAAGTATCTCAAGCATCTCACGACACCATTGTCTTATGCCCAGATACCAGGCACAATCAAAGCACAAGCAGGCAAACTCAAAGCAAAAGCAGGCAAACTCAATGCAAAAGCAGATCCAATCAAAGCACGAATCAAATTACATGCAAAAGATATATGGTATCAACGTTGGAACAGTACTTTAGACGAATTGGAAGAAATTCCATCGCTAGAAGTGCCAACACCTGAGACCAAGTCAGTACTCGAGATCGCGAAATCATACAACTTAGAAGATGAAACTGCTGAAGAAGAAGGTAGAGCTTTCGGTGCGACACCGGCAGGGCAAAAGGAATATGGTTTGGTGCATACCAACCTTCTGCCTATAGACTGGATTAAGAGAGAGCTTCTCTTCGAGTCCGCCACAAAAGCCAACCTACGTATCGATCACTTCCTAGATACCAATGAATTGGAGAAGCTTCCCGAATGGCAGAAGATTCCAGAAGAGTTGCAGAAGCAGTGGGAATATGTATCTTATCTGGGACCAAATCAATCTTATCTGGAACTGATCACAGGGTTCAGGCCATATGGAAAGCAAAAGCAAGAGCGAGAACAACAAGCGATTGACGCCGCCAAACAATTAGCAGCCAAACAGAAAGAAGAGGAATTTCAATCGAAGAAGGAAAAGCTGGCTCGAAGGCTAGACCAAGGAAATTGGTTCGACAAAAAGCAAACGAAATACGAGCTCAAAGCGTTAGAGATGGCAGAGATGTATTGGAAGGAAGACCAAGCAGAGCAAGCAGCCAAAGATCTAGAGCACAAGCTTAATAGACAAGCTTGGTTTGCGAGGTTAACTTGGGACAAGATGGTAGCAGAAGACAGATATTGGGAGGAGTCTTATCTGACACAATATCCAGTAGTAGGTCACAAGGATCTTGATTCCTTGAGCCCTGATTTGCCATCTATGACAAACCGTGACGTGGAGTTAGAGAATAGCGTATCAGAGGCACTGAAGAATAGAAGGAGAAAGGATGCACGTATTCCAGAACTACACCGTTTCATAGGAACAGAACGCCTCGAGTCTGTCCAGCCCATGCTAGAACCAACAGAATTTGAAGCGATCAACGAAAAAATTCGTACATTGTATACTACGTCGTTAAGTCAGTCATCCCATGCCGATCAATTCTTGGTAGAGCAAGAAACGCTTCTGCAACATCTTCGTCAACTTGATGAGGTCGCAAAGGAATTAGTAGATCGCACAAGAGGTAGTCTGGATGATGGGATCGAACTAGAGCCTTTGCTGAGTGCTCGTAGGCCGGAGGAGGTTTCGAGAGTCATGAGCCTGGAAGACTATGAAAGGATTCAGAATCACCTGAGACAACTCGATTCGACAAGTCCTCACTTAAGTTCACTCAAGCTTACATCCGCGGTATTAAGTAATAGTCCTAGCCCTTTGATGCAGGGTATACCTGCTACGAACCCGCACATGCTTGTATATCGTGGAGATATCAAATCTCCTCGTGTTGGACTCAGAGCCGGGCTCACGCCGCGCCCATCGAGAGAAGCCCCTAACGACTCGTCTCACAATTGGATAATTACAAGTTTGCCTGTGGATGTACTTGTAGCTAAACAAGTGAATTTACGCCGGATGCAAACGCTGGTTCAGAATTTGCAAAGTGCACGTAAGATCTTGGCTGCTCAATATAATTCACTACCATCTAGCGCATCGAATCAGGACGAACATTTAGTGCGTGCCAAGATCGAGGTCGCGTGGCAGGAAAAGCTGAAAAAGGCTAACAAGATCAACATATGGAACAAGATATGGAAGCGAGCTAAGACAAGCCCTAGCGACTTGCTAATGCGTGCAGAAGCTTTGGGTCTGATGAAGAATGGAGAACTGGATCGAACCAAAATTGATTCTGATCTCCTCGAGAAGATGGATCCTACTTTCTTCCAGTTTTTCATGCAGTTCTTACTCACTCCTGATCAAATTGTGAGATTGGATTCAGAGCTACTTAAGGTTTTCTTCGAGAAAGTACAAACTCTGAATTCTTTGAGTCGTTCTCCACGCCAGAGAATTCACATGGCGCCTGATCAGCTTGATGCAGTTGTGACAAGAATCAATTTTGAGGACAAGTATAAGGAATTAACGAGTCTTATTAATACACTTCAAGAACAAATTCATGTATTCTCTGTGGCGATCTTAGCATATCAAAGAAATGATTCGTTAGTACAGCAGCGTAAATTCGAACAGCTGACTCAGTATCTTGCTACGGTTACTCAACTTTCTGACTTAGATTCTATCGATTCGACAATTCTCGATGAAATTTGGAACAACTTAGCATTATTTCCATGGGCCATTCAGGAAGACATTTTTTTGATGTTCAAAGGACTTCAAGCATCACGTGAACCTTACGCAGATTCAGAAATGTGGAATTATGGTAGAGATCGAAGTGAGAATTTTGTGAAGGCCAAAGAAGCTGCTTCGCAGCAACGGTATGACCAACAATACAAAGAGACACGAAGAGTCATAGAAGAGCAACACGAAAAGCAGGAACACGAAAAGCACGAACACGAAAAGCACGAACAAGAACAGAAGCAAAAAGAATACCAAGACAAACAGCAAAAAATTATCGATGATGCTATCCAGACGTATGCTGATTTTTGCGAGCAGTTTCCTAGTAGTTATGATCCAAATGGTACAGAAGACCAGGATAGTGAGTTGACAGCCAAGGAAGGTAGTGAGTTGACAGCCAAAGAAGGTAGTGAGTTGACAGCCAAAGAAGGTAGTGAGTTGACAGCCAAGGAAGGTAGTGAGTTGACAGCCAAGGAAGATAGTGAGTTGAGAGCCAAGGAAAATAGTAAGTTGAGAGCCAAGGAATACGAGAGGCTCAAAAACAATGCTTACGAGAACGCGAAGTCGACTGCGAAACAAGCAAAGCAGGAGTTTGTTAAAGAGAAGTGGGAGCACGATTGGCAGCTAGCCTATGATAGACGGCAGTGGCCAGACACAGAGAATCCAGAACTATACGAAGAGGAATGGGAGACCAATTGGCAGCTTCAGCAAGCGAAGGCTAAGGCAGAACAAGCAGGTGATCGATTCGATGAAGAGGCATGGAAACGCGCGAGGGAAGCTAAGAAATGGGTACCTTTCCGCACCCAGAAGTCTCCTAGTCTTGAAGAACTAGAGGATTCGAAAGCTGAATCAGCTGATTTCGTAGAACCTGTTGACAGCTTTCACCGGATATCTGAGATGTCGACATCTCAAGTGATGCAAAATCCTAACCCGCTTAGCCAGCTAACCACTGATCAAGGAACGAAGAATGATGTGCTTAAGCAGTCGATTGATCAGAACGTGGAGTTTTGGCAAGAACTCATCAAATTATGGGAACGTATGCCCTTACCAATCTTAGAAAGAGTCCATGCACAAGCTATGAACCGACTTGCCAATGGTCATTCCATGCAGGATGAATTTGTCCGTTTGTTAGGTGAACAAGGCGCGAAGAATCTACATCACCATCGTGCTATTTTAATTCAATTACGAAAAGGTGAGTGGAGAAATATTACTTTTCCTTGGAAAGAATATCATGAGACTTGGGCCCAAATGCGTCAAGATCGTACAACCAAACGCCGTCATACAAGTAAATCTTATGAGCGTAGGTCATGGAAAACTTTGGCGAGATCCCGTAGAGATCGAGGAGAGAAGGAATTGCGTCACGATCTACGACCAAGCGCGAGGGACTTGGACTTGCGTATCCAAGAGAGAGAATCCAAGGCAGTCCGCACTCCTTCTCCTAGACTACGACCTGGCTCTCAACCACCGCAGAATGCTCAGGAGATGAATCTTCTTATGTTACAAGCTATGCGAGATATTGACATGGAAACTGATCAAGATGCTGCTTCTCCACCAAAGTTACCTATCTACCTTCAAGATCTCAATTCCTTTCAAGAATGGGCTCTAGCAAATGGTTGGATTCGTGTGCTTGGAACACACCTAGAAGTTTCTCACCTCCATCGCTCGCTACAACCACTTTGGGAAGCTTATTTGGCATTAGAAACAGGCCATCCGAAGCCAGGCTCTTTCAATCTGACTCAAGAAGAAGATGTCTTATCCCAATGGAATGAGAATTTGCAGAAGGAACACAAAGAAGAACAGCTAACAACTGATTTTGAATTGTGGCGTTCGGCTCGGGAATTGGCCATTTCTGATTCGCAAACCCAGCGAATCAATTCAGAGAAACAAGCAAAGGAACAAGCAGAGAATTTGCTCTCTTCCACTGATAGGCGAGTCCTGCGGACGCTTCAGAAGCTTTTCCAACAAATGTGGAAAACAGCTAAGCGTGATCGTGTTAATTGTGTTGGATCTCCACCGAGACCGAGATATCAACATCCAAAGTGGGAGCTGAATCGCTTGTCTCCCCAGGACCAGGAAGACGTAGAGGATGTTTTCGGATGGCAAGTACCTTTGGATCCGTATCAGGGGAATCTTGATAGGAATCAGCTTCGTAAAGTGTCTACTCGTCATCTCCAAGATGCTTATGAAGCAGGAATGAATACATCTGCGCGCGTTCCACGTCTAGGAATGATGTCCGTAGAATTTCAACCTCACAAATCAGCAGGACAAGAGAGTGCGAAAGAGAAGAAGAAGATCGTGAAGAAGCGCCTCAAGGGTCTCAAAAAGCTTCGGACTAAATTAGCTCGTGCGAAATTCCCTTCCTGGGTACCAACAAGTCTTGGTGAAGCAATCATGCGTCCAGTACCAGATAGAGCCCCTACTATCAAGCTACTAGGCACGCAAATATACAATGGAGTGTTTGGGGGCTATCCTGACCCATATGGTTTTTCTGGCCTTGTTCGTTTATTTGATGGTTATTATCGTATCGACGGTGCAGATGCCAAGAAGAAACAAGAGCGAAAACTGAGAGGATTCGACTTTTTTCTTTATGTAGCAGAAGAGATTCAGAAGGAACAGGCAGAGATCAAGAAGCAACAGGAAGAGAGTCAACAAGAAGTAGCTTTGATGGATCAAATTCCGAGTCATAGTGACCAAAACACTGAACCTCCAGGAAATGTGGGTTCCATGGAATTGACAGATGAAATGGCAAGTGAATACGATCAAGCTGCAGAAGAACCAGATCTATCTCCAATATCTATGGAGGCATCGATCTTAGATCCAGAACTCCTTCCCGAGAATGTGCTTAATTTCGCTCAAGACGCTCAAGACATTCAAGACACTCAAGACATTCAAGACACTCAAGACACTCAAGACACTCAAGAATATCTTGATTACATAATTAGCCATGAACGATTAGATTCTCTTGATGATTATGAAGCGAGTGAAGTAGAAGAAGATAATCAAGATCAAGAGGAAAGCGATGAGATGGATCTTCCTGAGGGACTCCATCTCAATGACCGTATTGGCCATGAGATATTTCGTCGTACTAGTTTGATGTTAGAACATACGCTCCAGGCTTATGTACGTGAGTTAAGAGACGATGAATGGATTTACAACGCACGGCGCCAATCTTTTGGTGGACTCGACCCTGAACGACTTAGTCGCGTGGCTGCCATGTCAGATATGATGAGTTTATTGGATTATTCATCTTTCATTCCAGGAGACACGCCTCCTACTTATCAACAGGATTTTGGGCCAGTCGTTTCGCCGTTTGGAGTGCATGTATTACAACCTCAACATGCTTTAGGAAATTCTCAATTCTATGTAGAACGTATTCCAATCCTTCGTCAAACAGCGAAATTGCTTCCTTGGCTCCGTTTCCGAATGAAATCTCCGCTCGATCTCTGGTCAGGTCGACGCTGGCAAACGAAAATGCAAGTTCGTGGAAGTTTCGAGTTGCTTCCTTATACAACTCCAGATGAAGATGCATCCACGTGCTATGATGAAGACCAAGATAAGAAATCCTTGACGCGGTTGATAAGCTCCAAGCCTCATCGAAGATTCAAAGATATGCATAGTGTGCCTCTGGGACCTATTCTGGACAAGATTGATAATCAATTGCCACTTGATATTGAATTAAATAGCCGCTTCCGTGGTGATATCAGATATGAAAGAAGTAAGCAGGATTTCATCGCACGTTTCTTGGTGCGTCGTAAAATTCCAGCTCGTCGCATATCTCGAGTATCTCATCGTGATTATGTTCATAGTTTCCTACAAGAACAAGAACTTTCTTGGGCTCCTTGGAAGAGGTTTTACAAATCAACGGATTCTGCCAAACATCAAGACGAGAAGAAAGATACCAAGAAAGGTGTCAACCAAGATACGAAGAAACATACCAACAAAGATACGAAGAAACAGGCCAAGCAACATGCAGAGACACACGTCGAGGAATACGCACCGCCATCGACCCAGCCACATAAACGCCCACGTAAAGGGAAAGTTGGTGTGATCCGTCAACAGGTGTTGTTTGAACGTCCTCAAGTGCATCCAATATCTCGTAATCCATATAAACGGAAAGTTCTTGATCGTACGTGGAATTGTCAACTAAATCAATTGGAATACTCTTCTATGGTGATACCTATGTACCGTAGCTTCGAGCCGAAGACAGAAGAGCAAGAGGAGAACAACGAAGAAACTGATCAGCAAAAAGATGAGGTTGAAAACCAAGAAGACCAGAATGTTCAAGATAACGACCAAGAAAATCGTCCAGATGTGGAGGATGACGGGCAAAGCCCTAAAGACGCAGAAAAAGATCAAGGCCAAGATACAGAGCAACAAGATCAGGAGCCAAAGACAGAGCAACAAGATCAGGGGCAAGATACAGAGCAACAAGATCAGGAGCCAAAGACAGAGCAACAAGATCAGGGGCCAAAGACAGAGCAACAAGATCAGGCGGAAGATCTACTGAATGCAGAGCCGGAAGATCAACGATTTGTTGACTGGCTCTTGAGGACAGCCCAAAAGTTTGATTTGCGAGAGGATGAGCAAGAGGCAGGACAAGAAGAATTAAAGCAGCATGGACAAGAGTCACGTTTTACGACTGACCGAGATAAGAAACTCACCAAGGCCTTCGATTTCATGCGCAAGGCATATCGGATAGCGCAACCTTATGGTATGATGACTCGTGAAACTCAATTCTTATTACGTTCAATGGCGATCACTCCTGCTCATCACATGGCGCGACGCTGGAAGAGATGGCGTAGGCTTAAATTGTTGAGAGACGCTCTCCCATGGATATCTCCATCAGAACGATTCTACGGTAAGTCTACGTGGCAAATTCATCCTGAATATTTGAGTCCTATCGCCCTGGCCTCTACTCTCTGGATGATTAGTTTACGATCACATGTTATGTCATTAGTGATTCTTCCTGAGATTCGTAGACGGGTATATGGGTTTGCGAAATGGATGAAATGGATTCAAGGAACGGTTTGGTCACTTGACTATTTAGATCGTAAAGGCAAAAATAACAAACGCACTTTGGATGACCTTGTCGCATTAGACCAAATGTTGTTCATTGAGTTGGCGAATATGATGTATGAATTGAAGAAAAAGCATTTCCAACCGATGAAACGTGTATGGATCCGATCCGAATTTGAAAATGGACCTCAGTATATCTTCCCTCAATGGACACCTGTGATCCTTCGTCGTCCTACGATCTATCATGCTGGCGCCATTTTAGTAGGCCCTCCAGGGACTGGAAAAACGTTGCTGGCTCAAGCTCTAGCAGGTTCCTCGCGTGTTCGATTCATCGGCATGTGTTCAAGTGAATTCTTAACAAAAGGTGTGAAATCGGCTCCAGTGAATATTCATCACATGTTTGCTTACGCACGGAATCATTCACCTTGCGTCTTATTCATTGATGAAATTGACAGTATTTCAGGAGTCCGTTTAGGTCATGCAGTCAGTCAAAATTTCCCTCCTTTTACAATTGGTTCATCTCGAGATTTACGATATTGGCGATGGAGACCTGGGGTGACTCGTGTGAATAAACGAGCTCAAAAGTATTGGACACTGAAGAGTCCTCTATGGTCACCCGAACCAATTACAAGAGAATCATACTATGAGTATTGTGTGTCTGTGGAAGTTGAGCATTGGCAAGGAAGAGATATTGGGGTTCGCCGCTCTCGTGTCAATCGATGGAAAGATCAGGATGAAAGTTGTATGACCATACAACTTCTCGCCGAAATTGATGGTTGTTATGCGAAGAGTAAAGTCTTTTTGATGGGCTCTACTAACCGTTTATCACGGATTGATTCGGCGATTACGCGACCTGGTCGTATTGACCGTTTGATCTACATAGGACCGCCGACTTTGGACCAACGGCGTGAACTTCTCTATCATTATTTCATCGATAACTATTTCCCATTCCGACCTGATCAGTTGACTTGGTCTGATATCTTGATCATGACTATAGGCATGACACCGGCAGATATTTCAACTCTTGTCAATGAATCTAAGGTATATTCGGTTCTCCATCAAATTAAGCTGGAAAAACGGCTAGGACGTCTGTTGGATGACTATCCTCATTCTCATAGCGTCAAATCAATCGAACGGGGGGTTGATGTAGTTACCTCGGTTCTCTCTGTCGACAGACGCCAGTGGGTACGTCACTCTACTTTGAAAACCTATGATCCTTTCGTATGGTCACGTATGGCATATGCTCGTGCCGGACGTGCACTCCTTAGTTCTCTTGTACCATCTGGATACTTTGTCGGCATTACACTCTTTTCACAAAGACCGCGAGGTAGAAAAGCTGAACCAATTTATTCGAAGATTGATCAAAAAGCCTACGAGGATCATTTCAACGCAGAGGAATGTAAACAATCGATTCTCATTCATTTGGCAGGGTTCGCTTCGAAATCGCTTGTGTTCCAACGTCGAAGTCCTGATGGAATAGGGCTAGCTTGGTCAGATAAACAACATATGTGGGATTTAGAACTGGCAAGTGCTTATGCCTACAAAATTGTCGATCAGTGGGCTTTGTTTCATCCATATATCAACCTTCCGAAATTCATTTTGGGCTCTCGACGAACTGCCAATGTTGAGCTTGATGCACGTAATAATATACGGAATCTCAAATTTAAATCTTGGTATGGTCCGACTTACAAAGGACATCGTCTTGGTCGGAAATTTAAAATGCAGGAATCAACTGTCTTCCAACAGCACTATTCTTGGGATACGCCGAAAGGCGAAGAAATGTACTTTGCTGATATGTGGGCTCAATGGTGGCGAGTCTATACCTTGGATTCCATGACGAAACGTGAGTATAATCATATGCAACACCGTGGACCACAGCTTTATTTCACGAAGAAAAGTACATTAATAGGAAAGTATCTGAATCGATGGTGGGTGCCACCGACCTTGCACTTTGCCTCACATAAAGTTCGCTTGTGGAATCAGCAGTCTACTTATTTAGAGACGCGTGATTCACAAGTAGGACATATTTTGCGGAGTGGATTTGAAGTTGTCTCCAAGCTTTTGGAAGATCATCGAGCGATTGTTGATTTATTCGTTGTACCGCTTTTGATCAAACAGAGATTGCGTGCACAAGACGTTGCCAAGATTCTCAGACCTTTCAAAATACGGCGCAAATATGATTTTGAGTTAGGAAATGAGCTTCCTTCTCGACTTAGTCAATATGTGCCAAGAAAATTCGAACGTTCCTGGAAACTTGAATCCAATCGTTTTGCAGGCCAACGCCAAATACGTAGGGTGGTCCCAGAAAAAGTAGGGTTATGGTCACAGCAGCATATTCCAATCCTCAATTTCTCCAGATACAATTCCTCTTCTGCTCGTCAGCAGCAGAGCATGCAGAAACTTCAAAACACACGGAAGCTTATGCACAATAGTCTCTCTCGAATGGATCAGGCGTTGGATCAGTTAGTCGTCTCTCTAGTGGAATTGACTCAGAACCATATAGCTACGCCGGGCGAAAATCTTGTCGAAGCGAGTCAGAATTTTGCCGATCTCATCAATCTACAGATTGCTATTCCTGAACCTGATCGTTGTGGCTATATTCCATACAGCACGGAAGATCCATCAATCCCTTCTCTCTTTACTTTAGAACCAGAGAACCCAAATCAGCTTGAGATACTCGATCCGATTCAAACTCCAGCTAAGCAATTGCAACATATTTCAATTCAGGTGTCCTATCCTTTAGCTCTTGCACCGATTGTTCAGACAGTCCAAGAATGGATTCTTCGATGGGTGAACCAAGATATAGATATTTTTGATTTGTTCAATTTCCTCATGTTATTTGATGATACATGGGAATCTGACATAAGTGATGTCAATACATTCCTAGCTCCAGCTAATGTTTATCAGGTTCTTTGTTACGAATCACGACGGTATGCATGGCTCCTCAAATCAAAACCAGAAGAAGTCTTGTGGGGACAGGATGTTTCCTTAGATCGTCTTGATGCATGGTCCCGTTTTTGCCAAGATTGGAAATCCAATCTTGATACTTATGTAGCATCTAGAGAGTTTGTCAATGTGTCAGATCCTCTTCAGGAAAGTTTACGTTATATGTTGTCCGAAATACAAATTCCAAAGTCTGAACTTCTTCAGGAAGATTTTTCTCGTGACTTACTTGATCTTTCTGAAACCTGGAGTCAGCAAGCAACTCGTCATGCAGCTTTAATACCATTGGTAATCTCTGCTCACGATAGAGTACAAGTATTGGTCAATGAAGGCAATGATGCGCAGCTCCTGGATCATTTCAAAACTGCTCTGAAGAATTTGATCGAAGCAGAAAACGATTTCATTCATACAATTCCAAGCCTTGCAATTGATATGTATGACTATGTCAATCAAAGTGTGTCTGTTTATTCAGATGCTATGGATCTAGGACGAATTGCTTGTCTCTATATATCCTCTCATCTGTATGAACGGCGAGATAGTCTGAAATTTCCTCAAGTTGCACATGACTAGATGATGCAAATATCTTGTCTCGACTTCGCGACAATGTCATGTAAGGCTCTTCAGGGATTTACCACCTAGAGTGCTTCGGGACCCAGTCAAGTCCCGAAGCACTCTAGTCATTTGCATTCCCTGTCTATCCTCTTAGGATCCGATCTAAGTACTACATAGTGGGGTAGGAACCCTACTGACCGCGTATCATGCCAATTATGCTTATTCCATTTTGCATCATGATTCTTCATACTATCTATGATAGAATACCAACATAAGGGCTCATAGCTCAGTGGACTAGAGCGTGCGTTTCCGAAGCGCAAAGTCGAGGGTTCGAATCCCTCTTTGCCCACGTGTCAAGTGAACTCTTGAAGGCGACGTCGCGCGTTGTCTTTTGCAGTCTTGATTGATGAAGGCCAATTTCTCTGGAGTGTGATCGTAGCGCTTCGGCCGTCCTCCTAGAGAATATTGTCCTCTTCATGATATTTATTTATATAATTAATCGAAATAACTTGTCATTTTGCACTCATTCAATTAATCTCAACATCTTGTGGCTACAAATTTGCAAGTTTCTATAATTCATCTACATTTGCAATAGATTGAGTAGTAAGCAAATTGTGATTTCGACTCAATTTTCAATTAGTTCGAAAGACTATTTTCGCGTATGAAATTTTGAAATGCTCATACTGACAATTGTCTATATGATTTCTATAATTTGATATAGAATCGTAGCCAGCTGTATGGGGCACACGAGATCAAGACTACTTCTTAGCTCGATCTTATGAAATTTAGAATCTTGAAGCGCGTATCTCAATACTGTGTATATGGACTGATTATTAGTGAGGGATTCTTCTCGTTATCTATACTCAAATAACATCTTTGCCTAGGTGTTAAGTTGTTTGCTCTTCACGTGTACATATTTCTATACCAATGTTCTACAGGACAAAGCTGTCTTTTGCTTTGTCCTGCTCTATTATGGAGTGTTATTTGCCGAGACTATACCAGGAAACACCTACGTCGTCCAAGATAAGTGAGGAGTTATAGATTTCAAGAATAATCAAGAGGAATACAGCAAAGAGTGCCATAAAAAGTCCCATGACTGGAGTTGTCCCCCATCCTGGAGCCACTTTTCCATATTCAGAATTCAAAGGTTTTAAAGCAGTCCCAAGTGGAGTGATTTTACTTGTAGATTCATCTGCTTTTGCTTTGGATGTACTTCCAGTTGCCATAATTTTTGCAACTCAGCTTAGATTTTTTTGACTTTCTGTCCTATGATAGAAGGAGTTATATGCTTGAGCCAATTGTCTTCCAAAATTTCTATCTGATAGTATCCTAGCCCGAAGTGCGTAAGTCGACGGGCGAAGCCCTAGTAGGTGCATAAGCATGGCGGGTGAAGTTCTAACGTGCGTCAAACTAGCTACTGTAGCTCTCATCATTTGGAGAGCTGACTGATATCTAGTTCTTCCGACAGAATTCGAAGCAATTCCTAGTTGATAGATAGAAGCTCAATTGGCTAAGCATAGATAACACTCAACTATTTATTCTTACTTGGAAGATGGAAACTCCTGCATTAGTCGCTACAGTTTTTGTGTCCTGCCTTGTACTTAGTATTACAGGATATTCGCTTTACATTGGATTTGGTCCCCCTTCCAAAGAGTTACGAGATCCGTTTGATGAGCATGAAGATTAATATGAGAGTGTCGGATAGAATGACAAGCGCTTGGCATTGCCAAGCGCTTGATTAGCTTCGATTTATTTCACAATGCGAGGTGGTTCGCGGAAGAAAATACCAAAGAAGATAATGCCAAGAGTAGAAATGAGAAGAAAGGTGTAAACTAATGCTTCCATGGTGTGCAGAAAGTGAAAGAGGGTGAAAGACCAGGCAAGAGTTACACTGCCTGACGGCGAGTTGTAACGTCTCCTAGCTTCTGGAATGCACCAAATTCAACTTGATCATCAAGATCTGGGTCAATTCCGCCAAATACATCTCGGAAGATTGTTCTTGCGCCATGCCAAATATGTCCGAAGAAGAATAGAAGCGCGAACCAAAGGTGTCCGAAAGTGAACCAACCGCGTGGGCTGCTGCGGAATACACCATCTGATTGAAGAGTCGCACGGTCAAATTCGAAAACGGATCCGAGTTGAGCACGACGAGCATATTTTTTCACAGTGCTTGGGTCATTGAAAGTGACACCATCAAGTTCCCCACCATAGAATGTCACGCTAACACCTACTTGTTCAATGCTGTACTTGGATTCAGCACGACGGAATGGAACGTCTGCACGTACAACACCATCTTTGTCTACTAACAACACAGGGAAGGTTTCAAAGAAGGTTGGCATACGACGTACGAAGAGTTCATTGCCTGCTTTATCGGTGAATACTGGATGTCCTAGCCATCCTGCAGCAATTCCGTCTCCACTGTTCATCGCGCCAGCACGGAATAATCCACCTTTCGCTGGGTTATTTCCGATATAGTCGTAGAAAGAGAGTTTTTCAGGAATTTTTGCCCATGCATCGGATAAACTTGCACCAGAAGCTAAGCTACCTTGTACTCGTTTTTCAATTTCTTGTTGGAAGAAACCTTGGTCCCACTGATAACGAGTTGGACCGAACAATTCGATAGGTGTAGCAGCAGATCCATACCACATTGTACCAGATACAACGAAAGCAGCCCAGAAGACTGCTGCAATACTGCTAGAAAGAACGGTTTCAACGTTCCCCATACGAAGTGCTTTATACAAACGTTGAGGTGGTCTTACACTGAGGTGGAATAAACCTGCCAAAATCCCAAGGATGCCTGCTGCAATATGATGTGAAGCAATTCCCCCTGGATTAAATGGATCAAATCCTTCTGGTCCCCATGCAGGTTCAACAGGTTGAACACTGCCAGTAATCCCGTATGGATCAGATACCCAAATACCTGGTCCATAAAGGCCAGTTACATGGAACGCGCCAAATCCAAAACAAAGAAGTCCTGATAAGAATAAGTGAATCCCAAAGATTTTTGGTAAGTCGAGTGCTGGCTCACCAGTACGTGGGTCACGGAACAGTTCCAAATCCCAAAAAACCCAGTGCCAAATGGCAGCCATGAAGAGAGCACCGGAAAGAAGAATATGAGCAGTAGCTACTCCTTCATAACTCCAGATACCTGGATTGCTTACACTCTCCCCTGTAATGCTCCAACCACCCCAAGATTTAGTCACACCAAGACGGGTCATAAACGGAATCACAAACATTCCTTGACGCCACATTGGATTTAAGACAGGATCAGATGGATCAAATACAGAAATTTCATACAGAGCCATGGATCCTGCCCATCCGGACACCAAAGCAGTATGCATCAGGTGAACTGCAATAAGTCGACCTGGGTCATTTAACACGACAGTATGGACACGGTACCAAGGTAGTCCCATCTATACTCCTTCTAGGTCTATTCGAGACCTTTATAACGGTATGACTTTCTTGCTATAGGAGGTACCAATGAGTTGCATGTGTGTTCAAGTATTAATATGTTGTTATGTTTTCACGTGTCTCCTCACAACTTGTCTCCATACGTAGAACTAAGACAGCGGGCGAAGCCCTAGTCCATTGGAAAGTTGACGCCATAGTTGTTGGATTTCGATAGTAACTAATTTGCCTGTTGATCTAGTAGGAATTCAACTAGTAGGACTTCTTCTCGAAATTTGCATTTGATTTATCGATTCTAGCATATCTAGCCTGCCGACGGACTTGAACCGACGACCTTCGCTTTACAAGAGCGATACTCTACCAACTGAGTTAGGCAGGCAGTGCGGATAGAGAGGGATTCGAACCCTCGGTACGGTTACCCGTACGCAGCATTAGCAATGCTGTACCATAGGCCTCTCGGTCATCTATCCTTGACGTTTAGTATAGATCATCTCTTTCTTCATTTCAAGACCTTTTCTGCTGGGGGCCTCATTTCGTGAAGCCCCTTTTGGTTAGAAATCTTTGGTACCTGGGTTACGACCTGGGTCATTGGACAAGAACCCAAAAATAAATAAAGAAACAAAAAATGTTACGACTGTATACACAAAGATTTTCAGAGTCAGCATAATTAGAAGAAATCGTCGAAGAATTGAGGGTTCGTAAACTACTCTCTTTGTTAGTGTATCACACGTGCCATTGAGATGCTTCCTGCCTCGAATTGACTATATAAATGAACCCTTTCAACATAAGAGCCCTCAACCAGAATTGAACTGGCGACCTCATCATTACCAATGATGCGCTCTACCCCTGAGCTATGAGGGCCTAGAAAGTTTTGGATGGGCCGAGCTGGATTCGAACCAGCGTAGGCGTTGCCAGCGGATTTACAATCCGCCCCCATTAACCACTCGGGCATCGACCCATACATTGTTCTAAGACTAACATGTAGATGGAAGAAATACAATAGAATTTTCTGTCGAGGTTCAAAGATTCTATCAATTCATTTTTCGTCAAATTCCATTGGTTCTCACTCCCTCGAAACGCGTGAATGTTTGATTTCGAGTGATTTCGTGTGTGAGGCGATCGGCCTGGGCTTCAAGTATTTCTTTAGCAAGTGATCAATTCTTTTCAAATGGCTTCGAATGATCCAATGAATCCAAAAATTTCGAAAGAAATTCTCGTGAGGCAACTTTAGAAATCCATGATGCACCTGCGGAATATGTAATAATGAGATTAGAAAGCTTTCTGCAGCCAAGTCGATATTTGTTCTAGCCGTGGGCTGATACGTACACTTCAATCACATGAGCATAGTTCTTAGCACTATGACTCTGGAGAGTGACGTATTGTAGGAATGGATCTACTGACCATATCAAACAACAATTTTGGTTTGAGACAGGTGCCAAGGCAGTATTGCCTAAGCCAGGAAGACTATTTCATTCCTCGTGTGAAGAGAGGAGAATCTCGATGACAATTAGTCCACCGGAGCGAGAAGCGAAGAAGGTGAAGATTGTGGTTGACCGTAACCCAGTCGTAACCTCCTTTGAGAAATGGGCCAAACCAGGCCATTTCTCTCGAACTTTGGCGAAAGGTCCTACAACAACAACTTGGATTTGGGACTTGCACGCTGATGCTCACGATTTTGATAGCCACACCACAGATCTTGAAGATATTTCTCCCAAAATCTTCAGTGCTCACTTTGGTCAATTAGGCGTGATTCTGATTTGGCTCAGTGGAATGTATTTCCATGGTGCTCGTTTTTCCAACTATGAAGCTTGGTTAAGTGATCCAACGCATATTAAACCAAGTGCTCAAGTTGTTTGGCCGATTGTTGGCCAAGAAATTCTGAATGGTGATGTTGGAGGTGGATTCCAGGGAATTCAAATTACATCTGGTTTCTTCCAGCTTTGGCGTGCAAGTGGGATTACAAGTGAATTGCAATTGTACTCCACTGCAATTGGGGGACTTCTTTTAGCGGCCGCTATGTTCTTTGCAGGTTGGTTTCACTACCATAAAGCTGCACCAAAACTTGAATGGTTCCAAAATGTGGAATCCATGATGAACCACCACCTTGGTGGCCTTTTAGGTCTTGGATCTTTAGGTTGGGCAGGACACCAAATTCACGTATCTTTGCCTGTGAATAAGTTGCTCAATGCGGGTGTGGATCCAAAAGAAATTCCATTGCCACATGAATTTTTGTTGAACCGTGACCTTATGGCACAGTTGTACCCAAGTTTTGCCAAAGGTCTCACTCCATTCTTTACGCTGAACTGGGCAGAATATGGAGATTTCCTCACTTTCCGTGGCGGATTAAACCCTGTGACTGGTGGCTTGTGGTTAAGTGATACAGCTCACCATCACGTTGCTATTGCAGTTCTCTTCTTGGTGGCAGGTCATATGTACCGTACGAACTGGGGAATTGGACATAGCATGAAAGAAATTTTGGAAGCTCACAAAGGACCTTTCACTGGCGAAGGCCACAAAGGACTTTATGAAATTTTGACGACTTCTTGGCATGCACAACTTGCAATTAACCTTGCTTTATTTGGATCTCTTTCCATTGTAGTAGCGCATCACATGTATGCAATGCCGCCATATCCATACCTTGCAACGGATTATGGGACTCAATTGTCTCTCTTTACACACCATATGTGGATTGGTGGCTTCTGTGTCGTAGGAGCAGCAGCTCACGCAGCTATTTTCATGGTTCGAGATTATGATCCAACTAACAATTACAACAATTTGTTAGATCGCGTCATTCGTCACCGCGATGCAATCATTTCTCACTTAAACTGGGTATGTATTTTCCTTGGGTTCCATAGTTTTGGATTGTATATCCATAATGACACGATGTCTGCACTAGGACGTCCACAGGATATGTTCTCTGATACTGCTATTCAATTACAGCCAGTCTTTGCTCAATGGATCCACAAAACCCATGCATTGGCTCCTGGACTGACAGCACCAAATGCATTGGCAAGTACAAGTCCAAGTTGGGGTGGAGATGTTGTTGCAGTAGGTGGAAAAGTCGCGATGATGCCAATTTCACTTGGAACAGCTGATTTCCTCGTACACCATATTCATGCATTTACAATTCACGTAACTGTTTTGATTTTGTTGAAAGGGGTTCTATTTGCTCGTAGCTCTCGTTTGATTCCAGATAAAGCCAATCTTGGATTCCGATTCCCATGTGATGGACCAGGGCGTGGAGGAACTTGTCAAGTATCTGCTTGGGACCATGTATTTTTAGGTCTCTTCTGGATGTACAATTCCATTTCCGTTGTAATCTTCCACTTCAGCTGGAAAATGCAGTCTGATGTATGGGGCAACGTAACTGCTCAAGGCGTATCGCATATCACTGGAGGTAACTTCGCATTGAGTTCCAATACAATTAATGGATGGTTACGCGACTTCCTCTGGGCACAGGCATCTCAGGTGATTCAGTCCTATGGATCTGCGCTTTCTGCCTATGGATTAATCTTCCTTGGGGCACACTTCATTTGGGCATTTAGCTTGATGTTCTTGTTCAGCGGCCGTGGCTACTGGCAAGAGTTGATTGAATCGATTGTTTGGGCTCACAATAAATTGAAAGTAGCTCCTTCTATTCAGCCGCGAGCTTTGAGTATTACTCAAGGACGTGCAGTAGGAGTGGCTCATTACCTTCTAGGTGGAATTGCTACAACTTGGGCATTCTTCCTAGCACGAATCATTGCGGTAGGATAAGCTAGGAGGAATTGACAAACACTATGGCAACCAAATTTCCAAAGTTTAGTCAGGGCCTCGCAGAGGACCCTACAACCCGTCGCATTTGGTATGGGATTGCAACGGCTCATGATTTCGAAAGTCATGATGGAATGACAGAAGAGAGTTTGTACCAAAAGATCTTTGCATCTCATTTTGGGCAACTCGCGATCATTTTCTTATGGACTTCTGGAAACCTTTTCCACGTAGCGTGGCAAGGGAACTTTGAACAATGGGGGCAAGACCCATTGCATGTACGTCCTATTGCTCATGCAATTTGGGACCCTCATTTTGGACAACCTGCAGTTGAAGCATTTACTCGTGGAGGAGCTGCAGGACCTGTCAACATCTCTTATTCTGGTGTCTATCAATGGTGGTATACAATTGGAATGCGTAGCTCCAATGATTTGTATACAGGGGCTCTTTTCCTTTTGGTAGGCGCTGCTATCCTTTTGTTCGCGGGTTGGTTACATTTACAGCCAAAGTTCCAACCAAGCTTGTCTTGGTTCAAAAACGCAGAGTCTCGCTTGAACCACCACTTGGCAGGTCTTTTTGGAGTTAGCTCTCTTGCATGGACTGGACACTTGGTACACGTAGCGATTCCTGAATCCCGTGGACAACATGTTGGATGGGATAATTTCTTGACGACATTACCTCACCCAGCTGGTTTGGCTCCTTTCTTTAACGGAAACTGGAGTGTGTATGCGCAGAATCCAGACTCCGCGAGTCACTTATTTGGAACTTCCACTGGGGCTGGAACCGCCATTCTTACCTTCCTTGGTGGGTTCCATCCACAAACTCAGAGCTTGTGGCTGACCGATATGGCTCACCACCACTTGGCCATCGCTGTCGTGTTTATCTTGGCAGGGCATATGTACCGCACCAATTTCGGAATTGGGCACTCCATGCGAGAAATTTTGGAAGCACACCGTGCACCTTCAGGACGTTTAGGGCTTGGTCACAAAGGTCTCTTTGATACTGTGAATAACTCCTTGCATTTCCAATTAGGACTCGCGCTTGCTTCCTTAGGTGTGATCACTTCCTTAGTCGCACAGCATATGTATTCCCTTCCGCCATATGCATTTATGGCCCAGGATTTCACGACGATGTCCGCTTTGTACACTCATCACCAGTACATTGCAGGTTTCATTATGACTGGTGCGTTTGCACACGGAGCTATTTTCTTCATTCGTGATTACGACCCAATCCAAAATGAAGGAAACGTACTTGCACGTATGCTAGAGCATAAAGAGGCTTTAATTTCTCATCTAAGCTGGGTGACTCTTTTCCTTGGCTTCCATACTCTTGGACTGTATGTGCATAACGATGTTATGTTGGCCTTTGGAACTCCAGAGAAGCAAATCTTGATTGAGCCTGTCTTTGCTCAATGGATTCAAGCATCTCATGGAAAAGCTCTCTATGGATTTGATGTATTGCTTTCCAGTGCAGATAGCCCTGCAACTAGCGCGAGCCAATCGATTTGGCTTCCTGGCTGGTTAGATGCAATTAACAGTTCAAGCAATTCTTTGTTCTTGACAATTGGACCGGGTGATTTCCTTGTGCACCATGCAATTGCTCTTGGGCTTCATACAACTACTCTGATTTTAGTGAAAGGTGCATTAGATGCACGTGGATCTAAGCTAATGCCAGATAAGAAAGATTTTGGTTATAGCTTCCCATGTGATGGTCCAGGACGTGGCGGTACATGTGATATTTCTGCGTGGGATGCCTTCTACTTAGCTGTTTTCTGGATGTTAAACACGATTGGTTGGACGACTTTCTACTGGCACTGGAAGCATTTGGCGTTGTGGCAAGGAAATGCTGCACAGTTTAATGAATCTTCTACGTACCTCATGGGTTGGTTACGTGACTATCTCTGGTTAAACTCTTCCCAGTTGATTAACGGATATAATCCATTTGGTATGAATAGCCTTTCTGTGTGGGCATGGATGTTCTTATTTGGACACCTTGTATGGGCAACTGGCTTTATGTTTTTGATTTCATGGCGTGGGTACTGGCAAGAATTAATTGAGACATTGGCGTGGGCACATGAGCGTACTCCATTGGCTAACTTAGTTCGTTGGAAAGACAAGCCAGTGGCTCTTTCCATTGTGCAAGCTCGTCTTGTAGGTCTCGCTCACTTCTCCGTCGGTTATGTGTTTACATATGCTGCGTTCGTGATCGCATCCACTTCAGGTAAGTTTGGTTAACAATTTCATTAAAATTTAACATACGCGTAGCAGGCGAGTCAACCTGCTACGCGTATGTTAAGATGTCTTTTCAATTGATTATACACACGTGAAACTACCATTCCTACCTTACTGCCTGGAGTTTAAATTTTACCCCTTACTTCATGGCACTAAACATTTGATATTTCAGAAGGCGTTATCGTCTCAGCTGGCAGAGAACATAGCCACAACGACGGATCACTCTTTAGGGTTTAATGGACGAATGTCCGCAAATGCATGGTTACATTTTGAAAAGTGGAACCAGTTTGTCAAAATGATGTTATCTTATCGTAACATTATTACAATTAAACACGTAGATGAGCAATCTACTGATAAAGTGTCTGAACAGTCTCACTCGATTCATATTGAACATGCGAATATCTATGCGCAATCGGTATATTTGTCAGATAATTGTCTAGCATCGTTACGTGGTTCTATTGAGAATATTGATCCTTCCAAGTTAGCTAGTACAGATGTAGTTACTCCATCTATGGTTACAAATCCTGTGACATCTTCATCGAAATTTGCCTCTATTGCTGTAGCTCACTTCAATGAAAGAACTGTAAATCCAGGAAATCCTTGTGGCGGGCTTATTTTGGGCTTGTTAATTGTTGGTTTACTATTGCGTCGTAAATAATTTGTAGTCACGCAGACAATACCAATAAATTATCTGCGTGACTACAAATTTATTTGATTTGCAAATAAAGATTGACATATAAGTGTAGTATTACAACCTAATACTTCTTTCCAGAGATTAAAGCGATTAAACATTAAATATTTAACTTATTTTCCAAAAGTTTTTTGAGAACTAAATTTTAATTATAGATGATACTAATAAAGTTTTCAGAAAAATCTAGTATTTAATAATATTAATACTTTCAAATTTTAATAAGACTCTATTATCACGTGTAATATTTTATAATTGCTATCGTATTAATTTCAAAAAATATTTTGTTTGATAACTTGATGTTAAAAATAGTAAATACTTACTATTTTAATAATAGAAAAATTACAAATTAGTTATCTAAAAAGAAGTTTAGAGAAATTTAATTTGGTAGTAATTATCTGCTGTTTAACAGAATGATATATCATGATAATTATCCAAAATATATTTACTTTATTTATAACTATATTCTTCGAATTTAGTTATTTTATATTTTCTAATTTTAAGAATTAGTTAAGTGTTAATTAGCTTACACCTTCGTTTATAATGAGAAAATTATTTTTGATAGATTATTTAACTTAATACTTGTAAATTGATTAATTTAGCATCTAATGATTTATTAAATATTAAATAGATTAACAAAAAATTGGATATATCTGTTAATTTATTTGAAGTTGATTAATTCTAATATGTTATAAAAGCTATTTTTATATACAAATTATTTTGATTCTTTTAATGATTAAAAATATTTTGTATTAACATAAGCTTTGTACTAGAAATAATAGGTTTTCTGTTCAAATGATTTATTTATATAATTGTATTTTGATATAAATCCCTAGCGTTTTAATGATCATCTATTGGAAGCTTCATGTATAGTAACTTAAAGTTTAATTAATTACTTGCTTTTTAATAAGTAGGCGGGTTTGCTAATAACAAAATTTATTATTTGTAAATTCTATTAACTAGACATAATTAAATGAAATTTCTCAAACTAATTAAAAAGTGCATTTTTTAGTTAAATCATATTAAAACTGAAATCAATGATTTATTTTTAATTAATTATTAAGTATTTGACTCTTCTATTAAATATGAAAATATTTAATAATTTGTATATAGTATTAAGATGAATTAATATCTATTTTATAGAATCTCATATTAGTCGATCGTCTTCTCTACCCTGTCTTTTTTTACTTTCTAGACAATCTAGACCAAGCCATAACCTAACGAATTTGATAGAAATCAACTTATTCTTGCTATCTAAGCTAATCTATGCTCGAATTGAGCAAATTTGTATTTGCAAGTATTATAAATTATTAAGTTAATTTTGCAATAATTGGATTGAATTAGGTTCATATTCTTAAGATTTGTTTGAAGAGCTAAACACCACATTGACACTCACGTTAATAACCTAATGAAGACATGATTAGGTTATTAACTTGATGATGGATTCAAACCAACCCTAACTTATTTTGAATAACCATTTAATAATCTTATAAAGCATATCGAACACAAAAGAAATCAAAATAATCATAATTCGGCGAAATGACTTGACTAAATAATTAATCAAACACAGAAATTTGTAAAACAAACTTAACATACTCAAAATGAAATGATGAGAATTTGATTGAAACCAATGCTTCAGTTGCTCGAATACCCAGTGAACAATTACTTTGCTATGAAATGAAGAAGCTTAACAAGTAAATGTAAACAATCCTTGTTAAGCTTCTTCAACTGACGTAAGATTATCAGTGCAGGAATTCAGCTATGACAACCAACGCTTAACCAACTTGAAGAAGCAGTTCAATATCTTCCAAAGAAGTTCCGCCAATATGTGCAATAAATTCACAAGGAAATGTACCCACCGCCTGTTCAACTCAGTCAGCAGAGCGAAAAGGATGATGCCAGGAATCATTGGAGAGATAATAGTGTCATGACGTGAGACTTTGCCAAGGATCCAATCAAATACAATCAAGATCCTATCCAAGACCGTAATCACAATCTCCAATTTGCTAACTATGCCATTCAGAATCATAGTTAGTTTGTGAGTTCCTATGCTCAAACCTTCGATCAAAGATGCAATCCAATCTAGAGGAGTGTGGATTATACAAGTGAAGCCATACCTAAGAATCAATTGCAGCTTCATTCTGCAGGATTCGAGTACGGCACATATCGTATCTGAACCAGATAGGATCTGTGTCAAATCTAATTCAAATTTCAACGTGCCCCAAATAGGCACGATGATAGGCTCATCCAGACATGCAACGAGGATTTCGAGCATGTCGATTGAGCTAAGCCAAAAGATGATGAACAGATACATCAATAGATAATATTGAGCTATCGTGCTCAAGAATGGCGTTAGACTCTTCATGCATTCTGGGAGCTGTCTCAGTCTCGGCCCTACTGCCAAGGAGGCGTGGATTACTCTCTTTTGGCAATCTGCCTTGAATTGATCCCATCTGTTTTCCCAACTCATTGGACCTCCGTCTCGTCATTGAATAAAAGATGCTGAATGGTTTCGATGTCAACGCTAGTACTTTGCTTAGCTAGGTAGATACATTCAAGATTAATGACTGGATAGCCATGTTCCTGTGCAAATCGTTCCGTGGCCCGTTTGACTTTGCTTCGTACAAACCTAGGTATGTGGGCTAGTTCTTTTTCTGCTTCTGGCGTCCATTGACAACCCTTAGAATTTGAAATTGATTCTGCCATTTGTGATTCTCCTATTTGTTTCGTATCGTGTCCACCGAAGAGCTCTAGTAAGTGGTCCTCCATCCCAAGCCGAAAGGTATTATAGATAAGGTCCGCCACCACATTCGTGCCTTCATACCCTAAAAATGGACGGAAAGATAATGGGAAATTTTGAATGTGTGCAGGAGCTGAAATGACGCCACAAGGAATATCAAGACGCTTGCCTACATGACGTTCCATCTGGGTCCCAAAAATAGCAGCAGGTTCGAGTCGAGAGATTGTATCTGCCACTTGAGTATGATCCTCCGTAATCAAGATTTCATCAACATAACCATTCACCTGTTCTCGGAACCATGCTTCATCGTACTTACAATATGTGCCTGCACATACTACATGAATCCCTAGCTCGCGAACAAGTAGTTTTGTGATTGTGGCTGCATGAGTACAATCTCCAAATACTATTACTCGTTTTCCTAACAGGTTTTGACAGTCAATGCTACGAGCAAACCACGCTGCCTGAGACACAATAGTTTCATGATGTATAATGAATTTCTCATAATATTCGTGCCTATCTACGCCTCGTGTTTGTAGAATCGCTTCGATCTCTCCAATAAATTTGCGTGTTTCGATTAAGCCAATAGGAGTTCGGTCGATATATGGAATATGAAACGATTCTTCTAAATACTTCGCTGTCATTAGGCCTGCTTCTCGGTATGGAATAATATTAAACCAAGCTTTGGCAAGTTGATGAAGATCAGGAATGCTACCTCCTTTTGGTAGAACTGAATTAATCTCAATCCCTAATCCATGTAATAAGCGTCGTAATTCGCGAGAGTCATCACGATGATGAAATCCCAAATCAAAAAAACCAATCAAATTCGCCGATGGGGTGGGAGTTGGAGTCGTATCTAAAGTTCCTTTTTGACGTTCTGGATCCATAATATGCCGAACTACCTGTTCTAAAATACGATCCTGAGCTTGTAACTCGTGGATTCGATAATGCTGCACATCAGCCAATAGGACCTCTGATTTAGTATATGGTGCTGCGCGTGCCACATAGTTACCTAAATCTTCTTGCAAGATACTCGAGGTGCATGTGGGTGTGACTAAAATCAAATCAGGTTCATCTTCTTGATCCTTGCGGTGAATTGTTGCGACAACTTTTCTTTGCGATCCTGTCGCAAGTACATGACGATCGACAATTGAGGCTGTCACAGGGGTAAAGTCTCGATCTCGTTCTAACATAGATGACATCACATTAAAATAATCATCTCCAAGTGGCGCGTGCATAATTGCATGTACATTCTTAAATGAACTAGCGACACGAAGTACACCTAGGTGAGCAGGTCCTGCATACATCCAATACGCTAGCTTCATCTACCTAACGGTTCGATTGAATCTCAGCCAAACTATCGTATGAACATGTACAACTTCTTGGCATATTTTGGAGCTCACTGTATATCTGAACATAGAAGATAGATAGGTTTCATTGTAGTGAACTTGGTTTCCCCTTGTCGGTATTATGTTGGACATCTTGACTGATTATTGAATAATCAACAAATAGTTAGTGTGTGGTCCTTATTAGTGTGTGGTCATTATTAGATAGTCATCTATTTTAGGTCAATGCAAGATTCGTTATCAATCTTGCCATGAATCTCAAAGAGTATGTATCATTTCTACGATGAACAAGTAAATCAATTGGGTTCTGAATCGTTTTCAATTCAGTTTGGACACACTTGGGTCAGACGGTCAATTTCTTGCTTGGCAAATCTTTCCATGTCAGTTGTACAGATCTAGTCATGATGTAGAGCTCATTCAAATAATAGAGCTCATTGAAATAAGTTGAGAGCTCTCAAGTGAATTTGTATGAGTGACTTCTCGAAACTTTATGCCCTCGTATGAGCATATATCCTCTCAAAAGTATCTCGTGAGAACGAATTCTTGAATCGCCACGGCGTTCAACCAATCTATCTGACACTTAGTTCTGATTAGATAGAGCCAAACTCTAGCTCTTTTTGAGATGATTACAGCACTCGGTTCATAGAGTTCTATTGATATCGAACCCCCTTGCCACTACGGCCTGATGTTGTGCGGATCTACTAGACGATTGTCTTTTAGGCCTGCATAATCAATATACTATGAAGGGGGGTCGTGTGCAAGTCATTACGAAAAATAATTCGATTGCGAAACACCAATTAGGTGAGTATGCAGTTCATATCTACGTCTTATTGTATTACCTGTCTATGAGAGAAATTTTACGCGAATTCGAAGAAGCCTGTTTATTACAAGGTTTGGTTTCACCATCTACTAGATTATTAATTAGCTGTTCAGGTGGTCAAGACTCAGTCACATTATTATTTCTACTATGTCAATTACAGACAAATTGGACTTGGAGGCTTGGAGTTGTATATTGTAATCATATGTGGCGTTATGGATCTATAGAGACTCCGGCCAAATTGGCAAGAATATGTCTACTATTTGGAGTCAGTTGTTCTTTCAGTGTGTCAGGGAGTCGCCTCCAGAAAGAAGAGGAAGGACGATCTTGGCGACTTAGAGTTTTATGTCGCATGAGTTCTATCCATAGTTGGTTCTACATATCTACGGGCCATACAGCAAGTGATCGAATTGAGACGCTCCTTTCTAATGTCTTACGTGGAAGTAGTAGTTCAGGAATGCGAAGTATCAACTGGTATACTTCTCTAGACACCCAAGTTGGCCATCGAAGAATCTCTATTCCTATTATCCGACCTCTACTAGGTATTTCAAGACTCGAACTTCGAAATTATGCCAATCGATGGAAACTCCCCTTATGTTATGACCCAAGTAATCAAGATCAACGTATTCGAAGAAACCGGATACGTCATGAGTTACTTCCTTATTTGAGACATTGGTGGAATCCACAAATTGATAGATTATTAGCACAAACGGCAGAAGTCACTAGCTGGGAAAGTAGTTACTATGATTTAATTTGTACACAAATTTGTCAACAATATGAATGGATAGGTGACGGGGGAGTTCGCTTTCCTTGGCGAATTTTCCACTCGATACCGACTTCATTACATAGTAGAATCCTATGGATTTTTCTCAATCGAGCCTTAGTCTTTCTCAATCCTGCCCATGGATTTCAAGGGAATTTTGACATCCTACAATTTCTTCTGGAAACAAAAACTTGTCATTGTCGACATGGATCTATATATATCTCTAAGGATGTGGATTGGCTTCGAATGACCCTTGTGAAATAATGGAATGATCGAATGCATCCAGCTGGATTCGAACCAGCGATATTCCGATTATGAGTCGACTGCCTTAACCGCTAGGCTATGGATGCTACAGGCTTTCAGATGCAAGAGAAAGGTAGAGTCTCGATTCTAGATGAAGCTATTTGGTGGAGTTGGTGAGAATTGAACTCACTTCCGTCTCTCGAGGCCCGAAAGGTTATATTCACATGGTTTAGCTTAGATGACCCTCTAAGCAGGAGTGATATGTAGTATCTATCACCGTCATTGAAGTGAGTGTGAAACTCATAATACAAACTAGTGACAAAGTGGCACTAGAAACTCGCTTAAGCAGCAACGGCTACCCGGCGAGAGAAAGGAAGAATCTGATTAGCATGCAATCAAGCAATGAAGTGGAGAGTACGAGTCCATCTTCGACCTCGACCTGCTTTAACCTTTCGTTCTTAGAAGAGACGTCGATTCCATGACAACCCCATCTGTCAATAGTCTACTCTTTTTGTGCGCCCTAGTTGGGCGCACAGATTGGAAAGGATTAAAGAGTATCGACAGTATCGAATTCAAATTTGATTTCTTTCCAAACTTCACAAGCAGCAGCCAATTCAGGGCTCCACTTGCAAGCTGCACGGATCACGTCTCCACCTTCACGTGCAAGATCGCGTCCTTCGTTACGAGCTTGTGTACAAGCTTCAAGTGCTACACGGTTTGCAGCAGCACCTGGCGCGTTCCCCCAAGGGTGACCAAGAGTTCCACCACCGAACTGAAGACAAGCGTCATCTCCGAAGATTTCGACAAGCGCAGGCATGTGCCATACGTGGATCCCACCAGAAGCTACTGGCATAACTCCAGGAAGAGATGCCCAGTCTTGTGTAAAGTAAATACCACGGCTACGATCTTTTTCTACGTAAGCATCACGCATAAGATCTACGAATCCGAGAGTTACTTCACGTTCTCCTTCGAGTTTTCCTACAACGGTACCGGAGTGAAGGTGGTCTCCACCGGAAAGGCGAAGAGCCTTAGCAAGTACACGGAAGTGAATCCCGTGGTTACGTTGACGGTCAATTACCGCGTGCATTGCACGGTGAATGTGGAGAAGAAGGCCATTGTCACGGCAGTAGTATGCAAGAGAAGTGTTTGCAGTGAATCCACCAGTTAGGTAGTCGTGCATGATGATAGGTACACCAAGCTCTTTTGCGAATACAGCACGCTTCAACATTTCTTCCGAGGTTCCAGCAGTTGCGTTGAGGTAGTGACCTTTAATTTCACCAGTTTCAGCTTGTGCTTTATAGATTGCTTCCGCACAGAAGAGGAAACGATCTCTCCAACGCATGAATGGTTGAGAGTTTACGTTTTCGTCATCTTTCGTGAAGTCCAATCCACCACGAAGACATTCGTATACTGCACGACCATAGTTCTTTGCAGAAAGACCTAGTTTTGGTTTGATTGTACAACCAAGCAATCCACGTCCGTATTTGTTGAGTTTGTCACGTTCTACTTGAATCCCGTGAGGAGCTCCTTGGAAGGTTTTGCAGTATGCTACAGAAATACGCAAATCTTCAAGACGAAGTGCACGAAGTGCTTTGAATCCAAATACGTTTCCTACAATGGAAGTGAAGAGGTTTGTTACGGATCCTTCTTCAAAAAGGTCAAGAGGATATGCTACATATGCGATGTACTGATTGTCTTCCCCAGCAACTGGCTCGAGGTCATAGCAACGACCTTTGTAACGGTCAAGGCTAGTCAACCCATCGGTCCATACAGTCGTCCAAGTTCCTGTGGAAGATTCCGCTGCTACAGCTGCGCCACACTCTTCTGGTGGAACACCAGGTTGAGGAGTCATACGGAACGCTGCAAGAATATCCGTATCTTTCACTTGATAATCAGGAGTGTAATAAGTGAGACGGTAATCTTTTACGCCCGCTTTGAAGCCAGCTTTTGCTTGGGTCTCAGTTTGTGGTGCCATCGGTATCTCCGTACTATGAGTACATATGCATTTCTAGTTCATAACCACCACCATCTCCGATGGGGGCTGTGATCAATCTGTTGAGGTAAGATTCATCATTCTATAATCGGCTCGTAGATCATGGGTGTTGGTTAGGTTGACTCGAAGTCATTTACTACCTTGATTGTAGCAGAATTATAAGTCCTGTCAAGGAACGAAATCTCCGAAACTCCCAGGAGTCATGACTCCTGGGCATCTTCAGATGAATTTTTGGGTTCTTTGCTTGGCTCTGTTTTCTTGTCATATTTTTTCTTATATTTATTAGTGAGAAATTTGATCAAGACAGGCGTGAGAGCAAATCCAACTAAGATTAATATACTTACATTCCAAGGCACATGAGCATCTAAGTCGACCTTGAAAGATGGTTTATTTTGTACAGACTGATACAAATTCAATTTCCTATCTTTCGTAGTTTCCACTTTCCTAGGCTGTTGACGAAATGCAGATAATTTAGGTGTATGTGAAAAGTCATCAAAATGACGAATGTCTGATTGAATCTTACGTTCTCTTTCCTTCTCAACATCTTCTTGAATTCTATTAATATCTGCTCTTTCTTCTTCAAATTCTTGTTTTGTTTGTGGCGTCGTTTGAAGTGCTTTAGGTGTTAAGAAGTCGTATGGGACATAATCGTGATCATTATTGACAGGAACAAGAGGTGCGCTTGAAGAACTTGGCAAAGCAACAGGTTTGCTTGAAAAATCTGGCAACGCCACAGGTGCCTTTGAAGACGCAGACAACGCTACAGGTGCCTTTGAAGATGCACACAAAACGTGAGTAGTTTCAGAGATATCAGAAGCTATACTTTCAGATCTATTTTTTTCTTGAAGTTCTTTACTACTTTTCTTGTGTAAATAGTCGACACACCGATTGAAGAAATCTTGAATTTTTGTTGTCAAAGAACTGAAAATTCTCATCTCACATATCTCTCCCTAGGAAAAAAGATTTACACCTACTATAATGTATCTAGAGCTTATCGTCAACTAGAGCTTATCGTCCAGGGGCTAAATTTTTTCTGTGTACTTTTAACAAATAATTCCAAGAATCTGGTAGCAAACATTACATAGCTTGTTTTTTGATTTCATAGCTGCCAGCTATATGAGTATAGATAGCTGGCACTTATGAAGATAGACCATGGCCTAAGCGATACACAAGCTAATCGAAGAAAAGAGTTTCTGACTATTTGTTTCTTTTGCGAGAAGACCGTTTACGACCATGATTCTTCTTCCATGAATATACACACCATGTACCAATTCCCATGAGGCCAACTCCTAGCACGATGGGAAATGCTGAAAGACGATTATGATGTCTTTACATGAGATGGTCTTGGTAATTCTTGAGAACTATTTAGTCTGTCTGCTAATAACTCACCATTTTGCATGCAAGATTGTTCAATTGCACGAAAGAGCATTTCTTCTTCGTATTCGTTTTCTAGCAAGTCAACAACTTGCTCCAGTAAACGAGTATTGGGTTCTTGGAAAATTAAATTAATATCAATATTTTCAAGAAAACTAACAATTGTATATGGTGTTAACAACTCTGCAATTCGACTGAGATGACTCGCCTGTATGATTTGATCAGAATCGTCTGATGCAAATAGCTGATGACTCATATGTAAAACCTTTTCCTGCAATGGAGCAACGTTATTAAGATTTGATTCGTGTGCACCGATGGCAGGAAGGTTTCGTCGATTACTGGTTCCTCAAGCACGGGAAGGATTTCTTCACTAGAACTAAAAGGTAGACGGCGAGTAGTAGTTTCTGTACTAGTACTTTTAGTATCTAAAATTGTTTGAGGTTGTTCAACAATCGAAGTAGTGAGAGCCTCTATTGTTGAATTTGATAAAGGTTCAACATGAGAAGCTTCTAAAGTAGAAGGCTGTAAATTGTCAACAGCGGCAACAGGTTCATCTACAGAAATTGGATCATTTGCTCGAAACAAAAAATTTCTTAGATTTCTAGCAATAGTAAAACAAACCGGCAGCAGCACTAGGGTGCCTATTTTTTGAGACATTTGAAACATATATACAAAAATTTAATTAACTATGGGACACATTAGGTTGAACTTCTAGTCTAATTTGATTTCATACTCCCCAAGTTGATGACCGTTCTTCTCTCTGAGAAAGCAAGACCATCAGCTTGGGGACCATACTACTTTTCACCATTTTGGGATGCACTTCTCTTATTAGTCAATTTATTTGAGAGGCACATTCCAAGTAGAGTGCCAAGTAGAGTTCCGACAACAAATCCTAATGAAAATACTCCCCAATTATACGCCGCCGATTGGTTAGTAACGTGGATAGATTCTTGACCGAGAGATGGTATTGGAGCTGTACCGACAGATATCTTGGATCGGGCAGGTTCCACACCTTTGTTGAGTAATTCTTTGTCAATTTCCACAATGACTTTAGCCCCTGTATCAGTGACAAGATACCCCGTGGATAAATCCATCATAGTTTGAAATTCATTATCAACGCCATGAATACGTCTTGCAACTGGTATGTACCTTTTTGGCTCACTTGCCAAAGCTGTAGCCAAATCTGGGCTATTTTCCATCCGCATATCGTTGAGGTGAAGCCGATCTGAGAGTTTTTCAGGTTTTTGATCTTTTGTCATAATGAGCGCCCAATTGAAAATTGTTTTCTAACAACTCAAACATAGTTCCTTTGTAAACCTGATTTTTTTATCAGGTGGAGCTGCACGGAACAAAGCTACACTCCTAGAGTTAGGATTGCATAAGATGATCTGCGTGTCAAGTATCTGTGGAAAGATTAAATAACTGCTATTGCCACTTTTAGTGCACTATGGCTGAAGTGCTGAATGGAAAGATTTTCTCTTGATGTATTTATGAATAGGGCTTTGCCGTCGTTTTTTATTGAAACTATCATTCTTCATTTCTATGAGATCTTCATTTCAGCTAGCCATTCACTCTTTGATGGGAATTCATGGGATTTACTTCTACTTTGCTATAAGGCTTGACTCCCTGATTGATTGATTTCATGAATGACTGATTATGATCTTCCAACTTGAATGATTGATACTGAACTACAGTATCAATGACTAGTTCTTCATGGAGCTCTCATTACTTCCTCTCGACGACATCTTTCTGTCAGCTAGGTAGTACTTCAACCTTTGATGGACCCATAGCAAGAAGAGTATTTGTCTACTCTGTGATGTGCCCAACTGCTCTACACTGTTATGACTCCTAAATCGTCTATGTACCTTAGGGCTTCGCCCGTCATCCGATTTCTTCTAGGCACTTGGACCTCACCCTTCTATGGACTCAGCTAACTTATATGACTCGTGATGATTTCGAATCCATTTCAGTTCTGGAACTACTGATGCAACTCTAGCTAGATTGGAGAATGATTCTTCGGAAGAATTGGTAGGAGATTTCCAAGGAAACTCCTATTCGATGCGAAAGTCAACCTTCTCCTGAAGAAATTTTTCGAGGCTTACTCAAGTGGCTCAACGTTCTCCTTGACAAGAAGGACTTCGTTCTCGTCCGTATGTTGGGTTTCAAGACGGAGCACAGGCTCTTGCAGGGAAGTTAATTCGTCTTCCAGTTCAAGGTCTTCGTACTCTTTCACAACCACTGGACAATCAACTCCGATTAACTCATTGGCAACTTTGTTGCACACAGGGTTGAAGAGATGCTCCAATTCCTCAATTGACAAGTCGCCGTCATACACACACGAGATCCCATCGTGCTCGAGTGAAATGGGCAAGACATCGTTGAACAAGCACGTCTCAACTAAAACTCCCAACATTATGACCTCAAGGTTAACCAAAAGCCGAGACGCTGCTCGAAAGTCACTCTTGACAGGGTAAGGGGTCGACGCGGCACGAACCTGCTTGAACATTTTAGTGATAGACTGAAAGAGCTGCAATTCAAAAGCCATGGGTAAATCTCTGATTGCATCTTCTAAAAGGGCTTGATGCGGTTTGAGGTGCTTGGCGGCAGGAAGGTCAAGAAACTCGTTAACGTTATCAATTCGCCCTCCGTTCAAGCTCTTGTAGTATGCCTTCTTGCAAAAGACCTTCGCTAGTTCAGTTCCTAAGAGAAGATAGACGTCAGGATGTTTACGCTTGAGAACCTCAACCGTTTCATCCCACAGGGATCCTTTCAGCGCGGCTTCGAGGATCGGTGTTTGATACTTGTAGCTCTTCATCATCCCCAAAGCGAATCGAGAATGACACGAACTAAAATCGATGTACAGGACATGCTTGACTTTATAGGCGTACTTCAACTCGATCATTCCCCAAACACGCATGCACTTTTTCACGGCTGTGAAGGTATTCCCAGGCAATGGAATTAGACGACTGTAAGGTCGTTTATCATTTTGCTGCTTAACTTCCTCCGATCGCTTGTACATTCGAGGAAGCGCAAAGTTTTGAAACTGCCGGTTGGATTTGAAATAGGGGTCTCCACTGCTTTTTCCACGTTGAAGCGCTTTCTTCCAAATCTCAAACTCCAGTTCACTTTGTTGCCCACCTGCCCAAAGTGTTTGAGGATAAAGTAAGAGCATGGACACGATGTTAAACCCATGAACCGTGTCTGGGTACAAGGAGGATCCGATTGTAAACCTTGCCCAGGACCTCGCACCAATCCCTCCAGGGAAGGCATGAGTGACGTAGTTTTGTGCGTGCACGAGAGATTGCCGACGGTTCTCTTCAGTGGAGATTCCGCAAGTCGTTTGATCAACATACAAATGGCACGGCCAAAGAGTCAGGGGATCAAGCGAGGTCATTTCTTGGAAGAACTTCAAACTGATTTCCCCTGGAAGGCTAGCATCAAGCTCCTGACTGACACGCTGCGAAGCTGGAGGACTAGGTGGTGACAACCTAGGGACGTCACGAGGACTAGGCTGTGACAACCTAGGGACATTCACAAGGACGTTTGGTTGGTCAGGGATGACGTAACTCCTGTCAGGGATGACGTAACTCCTGTCAGGGGTGACGTAACTCCTGTCGGGAATTATGTCACTTCGAGCGGGCGAAGAAAGGGCGTATTTGACCTCGCCTGGCTGCGACGCTGGAGGCAAAAACTTCACTCGCCTTTCAATAAAGGGAAGATAAGGTTCCCAAGGATCCTCACGAAGCGCAGGCAGAGTCTTGTCCAGTGGCTCGAAAGGAGGGAGGGTATGTCCATCCGCATCATGAGGTGAAAGGGAGAGCCCCAAGAAAAACCAAGACTTACTTCTATGAAGCCTTGTGACTTCAACCCCGTAATTACTCATGCAAGTATTAAGGACTTGAGATGAAGCAACTTTCCAGGAGGTTTTATCTTCTCGTTCAGCTGTAAAAGCCTCCCATTCCGTCTTTAAGGCTGCTGTAGTGGCTGACCCACCAACATAACATTTCTCCGCCAAAAATTGATCATAGATCGAAGCATTAAAGGACTCATGCACTTTGCGAAGGACATCAGCTCTTGGGACATCTGTTAACTCAGGATTCGCAGGAAGCGCCCACTGAATGAATTGGCTCAATGCTTCATCTGACAAAAGGAACTTTTGGAATGCAGGGTCGACGCGTCCTCCTTTCCTGCGCTGGGTTTGGGATTTCAATGACACGATCTCGCATCGCAAAGTCCGCAAACCCTGACCCTAGATCCTTTTCAGGTTTGTTTGAAAGCAACACAACCACACCTCGGAACGTAAACTTAAAGAAACCAACATAGAGTACTTTGTTGCTTACTAAGTCGCGACCCGTGAGTGTTTTCAGGATTTCGAAGGCAGGTGTGCCTGTTTCCAACTCATAAACTTCATTGACAAAGAGAACACGCGCATTCCTCAGTGCGGTCCTTGCACTCTCATTGTGCAATTCCGCTAATCTCATTGCATGACATCGATCTTCACCAAGGAGTTTCGTGACAATTTTCTCCAGTGTGCTTTTCCCTGTCCCTTGGTCTCCTGACAAAAGGAAGGCTATATTTGAACCTGGTTGATATGTGAGACAATGATGGAAAAATAAACGCAATCGGTTTAAATCTGCCGGGTCAGGGCCTACCAGTCGGATCAGTGCCTCTTTGAACCGATCAGTCAGTGGAGGTAACTGATTTAAGGGGCCAAGACGAAGGGGCACTTGGTACATAAAGTTATGGTCCGATGATGGGTCGATAGTTTGCAACCCCTCCTCAACCTTTTGAATGACCGCATCAATGAGGTTAGCTCCATTTACAAGCATGTCGCTCGTCGAGAAAGATGGCACGATTTTTCGCAGAACTCCAACGACTTTCTTGACAAAGTCTTCAGTGGTTGTGTATGGTCGAACAAGAAGCTCCTCATCAATAATGAAGTTAAAAAGCATGGTCTCGAACATGTCTTGATCGACAAGGGTCCAGCATCCATTTTCTTGCGTCCAATACACAAACCCCTTCCTCTCTGCATCGTAGGCTACTTTCAGGTTTTCATTGCAAGTTGCGTACGACTTGTAACGGTTCGCAAGAAAAAACTGATTACTCATTTTCTTGGCCGGGTCCAGTTTATCGGAACTTGGTGAGGACACCTCAAAACCGTACTTGGTGACGTAAGCTTTCTCCGCTTCTTTAGTCTCGGGATCAGTCGGCTTTCGCACATGGATTTGTTGCCAGGCACTATAGGCAACCCTTTGGATTTCACTTTCAGGGAGTGGATCCGGCATGACCATGTTCATAACGAACATCACACCGAACACTTCGTCAACGCTGGCCGAGGGGTTTTCACTGCACAAAGTACAGCCTACTTTGAAGAAACTTTCATTCCGTTCATGAACACTGAATGGAAAAGGAAGAATCTGTTTCTTGTTCTTCCAAGGGGTTAAGAACAAAGGCAGCTCGTCTTGTCAACTCCCTGAAGGTCCAAGTCGAGTAGGCTTTCCCGGCTACAACAACTCGCTGTTTTCTCTCGAATTGATTCCAGTCACCAAGGTTCCTGTGGCTGGAAATCTCTTTCGGAGAGTCTCTTTCAATATGATATGGAGTCCGCCTCTCGGCGTTGACGTCAGAATTTCACAACGTCGAAATTTCCCCATCTTGTACGGACCCAGGTCGTCAAGATCTAAGCAGAACAAACCTTCAGGTAGGACCCCTGTGACCGTTGCATCCGGCGAGCTTTTCAAGTAGTCGCAAGCTTCTTGCAAAGTCATGCCTGGGCCCTTCTCTGATTGTCCTTTCAATAACTCTTTTCGAAGACTTTTCAAGAATTTCACTCGCATTTTGGACAACCCTTCTAAAACCTCGCCATCATCAAGTGGATGAAATTCTTGCCCTTTTGGGTGAGGCTTTGAAGAGTCCCTTCGAGGCTCACCCATTTCTTCTTGCGGGTCTGATTGCTTGCCAGGATCATCCAGCCTGTCAGGCTCTTGCTTGTCAGGTTCTTGACTTTCATGCTCTTGCCTTTCAGACTCTTGTTTGTGACTGTCAAGTTCTTGCGGAAACTGAACCTCTGTTTCATGAGGAAACGTGAGTTCAAGAGGCTGAGGATCCTTAGGGAGTTCTTGTGGGGATGGAACCTCAGCTTCTTGAACAAATGGAATCTCTGCTTCTTGTGGAAAGGTCATTTCAAGGGGCGGGTTTTCAGTGGGGGGTGGTCCTTCAACTTTCGTTGTCAGCGATGGCTGGTCCATTGACCGCGTATTCGCCGGATGATTCGGCTGCAGCAGGAGGTCAAAAAGGTTAGCGGTCTTCTCCTCATCACCTTTCTTCACTCGTTTGTTTCGTTGGGTCATTAATCGATCTCCTTAGTAATAATAATTTGAGTTTTTTTTGTGTGGCCCTTGCAAGGACCAGGAAGTCAATCATGTTGGTCTCCTTGGTTGGTGAGAGGAGACCAGTCATCCCATTCCTTCCCTTTGCAGAGAGTTTGGAAGAGTTGCTCGTCTGAGGTTTGATCTGGACGACTAGGGCTTCGCCCGTTGGCCCCTTCTCAAAGATCTCTCGTACTTGATCTTTCAAGTGCCCTAAAGAAGCCTCATCCAAAATTTGAAGAGCCTTAGGGAGAAGAGCTCGGTCTTGTTCCCGGAAGTGCTTTCCCAAATCCTGAAGGGCTTTCTCGTCACTAGGGTTTCCTGTAGGTTCTTGGCTATTCATTGGCAAGAATTTTTTGGAATTCAAATTCTAATCCATCGAGGAACAAGCTTGACCATGACAGTTCCCAATTGTCAATTTCCTCCTGAGTGCTCAGTCTGCACCAAAGCTTGTAAGCGCGCAACTGAACCAGCTGAAGCTCGTAAGGAAGATTAGCTCGAGGCCTTCCGTAATCAAAAATCCATTGCAGGCGTTGCTTGACGTCCGCAAGCATTTTAGGAGGGAGTTGTTCTAAGAGTTCCGGCTTGAGCATGGGGTGTCTTTGATGGAGCTTCCTTAGAAGGCCCTCGAAACCCAGTTCACGGTCAAATTTCTTATGGCTCATAATCAAAGGGTTCTGTAGTTGTGGGTGTAAAGAATGGTCGTAATGCGTCTTTAGGGCTTTGCCCGTCAACCTAGGATTGGAGTTCTTTTTGAAGCAAGTAGTTGATGGATTCAGAAAACGTCATCCCAGCTTGAACACATCGTTGCTTCCAAGCAACGTGGAGCGCTTTCGGAAGGCGCACGTGAACTGAAACGATGGCTTTCTCCATGTGCTTTTCGAGGAGTTCGAGCCCTTGCTCTCAAGTCTTGAGTGTCGACTTGAGTTTCGAGACGGAGCACAGGCTCTTGCATGAATATTTCCTGTTCATCTCTCTCTTGTAAATTTGCGTTCATTTGACTCCCTCCTAGGTAGGTTTCAGTTGAAATAGTGGCCTCTCCCAAATGACGTAACCTACATCACTTTCTGAGGTGGTTACGTCACTTTCCGTGCAAGTTACGTCACCACCTGTGCAAGTTACGTCACCGTCTGTGCAAGTTACGTCATTTGGAAAGGCTGTCCCAATCAGAATAAGTGATCGGTGTTGGTGTTGGTAGTTGATGGCTTGAGGAAGAGCTTGGGAAGGGGGGTCCCAATTACCTCCTTTTGCTCACCCTTTCCTTCCAGTTTGAAGTTTTCTTTGGCCAATTTCCTTCTTCGGTTCTCAGTGGCCGCTGTGGAGCTCCTCGAGCTTCCAGTTCGAGCGTACTCCACACAAAGGTTCAGAAGCCGCGTGATTTGCACTCGGTTGTAATACGTTGGTGCAAGAGGACTATCACCTAGAACTACGACGTCAATCACATCCCTTTTTGAGAGAGGGTCATAGACTTGTTTCCGGACTCCCGCGGGGTTCACAAAAGTTTTCGGTTTCTTCCCTAAAACTTTTTTCAGGTAAAGAGGATTGTCCCTCATCTTGGCGATGTAGGACAAAGCTTGTTCGTTAGTCAGAGGAACATCAATCCCGGTCAAGGAGGCGATGTCCTCTGATTTGATGTATTTGGCCAAAAATCTGGCCCTTGATTGTGGGTCAAGGGCTGAGAGTTCTTTGGGGATTTTACTTTCCATTAATCCACCTCCTGTATGAAATCAGGCATAGAGACGGTTGGTATCTGCTTCATCGCTTCCACGATATTCATGGTGCTCAACCCTCGATAAAACCCATACAGATAGAAGAGTGCTGAGGTTAACCCCGTCTTCGTTAGAGCTCGATAGACTAACGAACCTAGGATGAAGCTGAAGGACCAATAGGACACAAAAAATTTCAAGGCTGGTCGACCTGGAATCAATGGGAATGCGACTCTCATGCCTTTTGCATTAAATTGAACGCCCCATAGAACCCCTTCATCACCGGTGGCTAATCGAACGAGCCAACAAATGCATGAGTGCACTCCGACGGTGATTTGAAGGATCTGGGTGACTTTGGAGAAAGTCTCCAAGGTTGGCCCTAATTCATGGGCAAAGTCTTGGACAAATGTACGCAGTTTCTCCTCTTCAGTTTTATAGCCTGTGAGTTTGCGTCCAGCGAGTAAAACTGCCCATCCTGTTTTCTTTAGAACAATCCCTCCAGGGTGAATTAGGACTGTTTTCAGCACGGCTTTCCCAAATCGTGCTGAGTTGCTCATGATTCCACCCACCAAGGGCAATGAATTGAGCACATTGTTGGCGATGAACACATAGTAGAGCTTTTGCCCCATTTGGATAATCGCCGATTGCTGTGCGTGCAGATCTCTGTGCCGATAAAGGTCAACGAGAGCCTTTATCACGCTCGGATGAAACGCTTGTTGTAATGCCCCAGCAGGCATATGGAAGCTCCTTTCTCTTGGAATTTTGATGATGAGATCCTACCACTCCGTCAGTAGACAGGCGAGAGGCCCCTCGTCTGGGCTAATCCTCCCACCCCTCCGCTTGATTCTAGTTGCCAATCTTTGAAAGCCAGTTTGTCCAAACAGACACATCTGACGATTCGTCATGTTTCGCTTTGGACAATCAACAAGCTTCCAATGTGTGTGTTTGTACAATCAGGATCCCTGATATGTGATTGTTTGTACAAAGACTACTGTCAATTCATATGAACGAGATGATGGAAACTTCTTCATCATCGTAGCCATTCGTTGTGGACTCATTGGAGCCAAATTGATGACCTGCACAGGAAGCTTTGGACGAGCAGAATCTACCTGATTTTCACATCACATAGACTCTCGAGGCTTCGTTGTGATGGCACAATAAACATACAAACTTTGATCATACTCTATTCCCCGGGAGCCACGTCAACAAAATTAACAATGAACTAACCGAAAAGCTTCTGTCTCCTTTGGTGCCTCAAGGGGTTGGCCTGCGAATGACTAAAGACGCACCACCTCTTTCTGATCTACGTCCTCTGACGGTGACCATATTGCTACATTCAACTACGGGATGTTTGCCAACTTGATACAGCGTATCAACCAATGGCACGGCACATGGAACCGCCTCTTGACGAGGCCTTCGTGAAGCAGGTCGTTGACGGACTCTGGAAGTATAGCAATATCGACTTGGATACAATCAATGAAGTCGATGAAACAATTAATTTTTTCACTGAGATGGCTGCCAAAACCCTTGGCCAGATCGGAAAGGAGGTTGAGACTCGCGGACTTCCTGCGGAAGCTTGGGCCGAGAAAGAGATGCGACTTGATCGGGAGCAATACAAAAAGGTTGTGACGTTGCTCAAACAGTACATGCGAAAGAAACACCTGGCGCTCCAAATGATCATCCAAACCAGCATTGACTCCAAGAACTCTTAATCAATCATCCGCAACACCCGAATTCAACTCACTGGGATCAACCAAGTCAAAAGACAAGTCGGATCCTGAACAACATATGCAAACGAGGGCTGCAAGCTTGGATGCAAGAGACCCTCGTGCTGAATGGATGTTCAGGGTGCCAACCGAAGCTCGATCCACCGCTCCCGTTCTCCAGTCAACAAGGTGGGGAGCCCTAAGTCAAATGACAGCCCAGCCAAGTCGCAAGCAAAGCCTCGCCAACGAGCGGAAAAAAGCTTACCAAGCAACCATCCGACACTTGCTTGTCCAGCTATCATTGATTTCGTCTAGTACATCAATGATAGCTTCAACCATTCTTTACCAGCTTCGACCATTCTTTTCTCTATTGATTTGCCAATCGAAATCTCCATGGGTCAACATCCTGACAAAGACAAGGGTGACGAATTTGCAAGTGCCAAAGAACGTAAGACGTTCGAAAGATGTCTCGTTGATGACGATGTCGATTTGAGGCCGGCCACCTTAGCTAAGGTGGCAGCGGCCGCTAAGGAGAAGAAGCAACTGGAGGAATTGAAAAAGCTGCGCTTTCGACTCCAACTCATTTGGGAAGAGGATCAAACCGACACCGAACCTACGATTCAGCTCATTGCTGTCCGCGCTTGGCGTGCATGGTGCGCCTTGTCAGATTTCAAACTGGATACCGATTAATAATCCATGAGATGCTATTCCTGAACGTGAGTGGTACATTGACTTCTCCTCACCTAAATCAACCAATCGAATTAAAACTTCGTGGAATGACCTCTATGGACCAACTGACCCAGAATCCAAACCTGAGCCAGAATCGAAGGAGGACTAACTTGCAAATTCATTCGAATCAAATTGGGTTCACCCCATAGGTTCGAATGAATTTGCTGACGCATTCCTAGTGAGTGCCTCGCACTACATGACGACAAAAGCAAGAATCTCAAGCCTGGCAGCAACAACGTCAAGGCATGCCAGTCATGTTCAAGCTCCTCGAGTCTCAAGTCGTTCGAAGCGAGTGACAGAAGCCATTGGTTGATGGAAAGGAGTGGCATAGAGAATGATGACATTTTCTACTATGCAACCCCTCGATGACTAAGAGATCTTCATGAAAGCTTGCCTCCAGCTAGTACTCTACCCTTTGATGGCCCCATAGCAACTACTCTTCTTTCTCGTGCTTAACCTTCTTTCTTCCTCCATTGATTCTGACTCTTATGTAGTTGTTTCGCACCCATCTATGTACTCCTCCATCTATCTAATGACTAGTGAGGATTCAGAATGCATGGCAGATCTAGAAGAACTGAGTACGTTGTATGTTGATTAGGCATGACTCTTCTGGAGAATTTGCCCGAGATGCTCCATGAATGTTTGATTCGATTGGATCATAGTCGCGCGTCATGTCAGAAATCATCACATCTTGCTAATCATCATGTCACGATTTGTACAATGTGATCGTTTCTGCAATCACATTTCCAAAAGAATCTTAGCCAGAAGACGAGAAATTTTCCTTGATAGTATCCATACGTTTCTGAGTCATCTGAACTAACTCTTCTTGGCTCAAATGGATGACTTGTTCCTCGAACTCATCATTCGCAGCAAGTTTCGGACGAGCAGGATACACAATCATAAATTTGTGCCTGATTTTCACATCACATATTCCTTTGACACGAAATTGATCGATTCAACCATCTAACAACTGTAAATGACTTTGTTTTCGTTGCCCTCGAAGCTTGTCTAATCCAGTGTGCTCTACGGGCATGACATAAAATCTCGATGTCGTATAGACAGACAAAAGACTTGTATATGTGGACATTGAATACTCCACTACATAAGATTTGAAATGGAACTGATTGACTAATAAGAATCGCGTGACTAGACTGGAGATTGCTGGTGCAGGGACATAGACAGGAATTCCCACTTGCATTAAGTTCTCAACCACGATGTCATGAAACATTAAGCGCACCACCGAATCGATTTTTTCTCTTTGGAATGTGACTGTCAACCCATTAACCTCCTGATTGCCTACAGCAAACTTGATCAATTCTGCTGCCTTCAAACTGGTTTTGAGAACATTGAGACCATGCTGGCTCGTTTCTAATTCGGTTCCACGAAACACAAATGCCTGCAACTTCCTGATAGGAACCTTCAGATCTTGGACGTGAGTTTCAGGATGCAATGGCATTCTCTGAAGGCGACATATATAGAAATACGACATAATATGGAGGAGTCTATGCACAACAAAACCTTCTAGGCCCGTAAGCTGTTGCTCGAGGAGACACCAATCTGGTATAACAATTAATGGACTATAATTTTTCACATAATCAAATTGCCAAGTATATGTAAATTCAGCTATAATATACTGAAAGAAAGTCATATAGTTTTTATGTTGATTGGGCATGAAAAGAATCCCTTCACAGAGTATCCCAGATATTATCATACCTAATCTCATTTTGAGACCTCCTAAGCCTTGGTACGAACACGTGATTTTGGTGTGTGTGAAATCAGCCAATACATTTGATTCTTGGGTGGATCCTTACAAATATTGTATAGTTTTGGTAGGGAAATCACTTGTCATCTTAGTTATAAATGCAATTAGTTTTCTATTCATTGGTTGTCTCGTATATGGTACCATTCTGATACTCATCATGGGCTATGAGAAGGTTAAGTCTTATTTTAAGAATTAATTCCTACAAAGTTAGAACCGTTCAGTAGCTAATCTACCATGCAGCTAATTGGAATCAAGTTGCATGGTAGATTTGAGCCAAAAAACTAGACAACTGTCATGGTTGAATTATTTCTTATTCGACAATTATTAGTATTAAATTGAACATTTTTTACTAATTTTATATAACAAAGGTTCAAAAGTACTCTCATGGAAAAATATCTCTTGGAGACAAGCTCCACTTGGCTTTTTGATGCATAGTTTGGAGACCATCAATCGGTCTTGTCGAATGGATCTAGTTCCGATTGTTGTTCCATGACTAAGTGTTGTCATGAAATCTCTATGGACTTTGGGGTCTATCAGCAGAATTCACTATGGAGAGATATCAAATAGGGGTAGTTGAGTCACAACTATTTCTTGCTACATGGATTTGTCTTCGTCCTAAGCATTTCTTCGTCCATGACTCACTAGCCAATTGATTTTGTAATGAGAATATTGTTGTTCAAATCATTTTCATAGTTTCTAGTGTAATCATTTGAAATCAAACATAGAATTTTTCGAAACTTGGATTGGTCCAACGATTCTAATGCAGGTCAATTTCAGTGTCGGAACACTTGAATTGCAATAGTCAGACGCATCCATTTATTCAATCTTACGTATTACTAATTAGAAACTTTGTATTCGAAATCATTTTTTGCTATTTCTATAGGTGAAGAGACTTGAAGTTGTCTCACAAAATACTTCGAGTTTAGCTAGTGTGTTTTGATTTTAGCTAGGGTATAACTTCATTAGATAAGTTCTGGGGTTCAAATTCTCAACCAGAAAATCTACTGAATCTCAAAAATATTTTTATAAATAAAGCTTTTTACTATGTAATCAAGAAAATAGAAAAGTAGTAAAAAATGGATAACGAAAATCATTTTCTATTCTATTTTTCTGATAGGATCTCAAGTTTCCTAAGAATCTAATTAGAATTTAGACACCTTCTGAAATCATTGTAGAATCTATTGAGTTGTTATCTTTCACTTGTTGACACTCCCAATTTTAACCCATTCTTTCTTAAGTTTTTAGATGTTTCAGTTATAATTATCTCGTAGTGATTCTTAGTTGATATCTTGCTAGGATAGGAAATTACATTTTCATGAAAATGTATTATTTTGGTGTACTGGCCTTTCCGCGCAACTGTTACTAGTCATTTGTAGTAGTGCCTTATGAAACAAGCCCCATTGACTTAATACTTCTCAAGTATATCTATGAAGTCAGAACGCTTGACAGCGAAAGCAATTTTATTTGATTGAACTACTAGTAGGTTTATATACTTACTCTTTTTGAAATGTTAATTCGATGTTGTTGGCCTAGGCAACTTTCGTGAAATCCTTCATAGACTTGTCCATTTGATATTGTGCTTGGACTAGTCATACTTAAGTGATATATTTGCTAAATTTCCAGAATAAATTAATATAATTTTTTAAAATCCTTGGTGACTAGCTCAAATTGGCAAGGAAGATGATCTCAAAGAGGGATCAGTTGATACGCCGACACTTTCCACAGGAACTTGCATAAATTTGTAAGATGTTCATAGGGCGGTCAAGATAAATTAGATACCTAGGTTGCCAGATGTGGTCCCTAGAAGGTACTACAGCTTTTCAGGGTTCGCCTTGAGGATTCTGTCTATATTGTTGAGTCTCATGCTTGAATTGTGGAGATATTTCAATGTTGATTTTGTATCCTTCGTATCGGTGTCAAATCAAGACCGTATTTCATGAGCAAAAATCAGATTGTCATCTTTAGAGTTGAATATGGGTTTGTAGACTGATGATCTGGTTTGATGAATTTCAGCTGTCCTAAAATATTTTTCTCAACTAATTGCTGAAGTGTAAGCTCTCTTTGCATCGAGCTTGTCATCCGTATGACACTCAAGAAACCATGGCTGCGTGATGAATTTACATTTGATTTCAGACACATAATATAGTATTAACCTATTATGTACTATACTATTAACGTGTGAAAGTATTATGTAGTATTAACACATGAACGTATTATGTAATATTACCTTATTAAAATATTATAGAATCTAGTAAAGATATCCACCAAAATATATAGACCCTTACTTTCATTTGCTGAGCTTATATGATTGTAAACAATCGCATATAATTTCTTTTCTATAATTAGAAGGTCTTCTAAGATATAGCTCGAATCAAATGTTTTTCCTCGTTGCTTGAGATAAGATGATATTAAGTTGGATTGTGTTCATATAATTGGATTGTGTTCATATAATCTTCAATATTCCATATGTATTATCAGCATTTAGCTAACTATCCAGCATAGGCAACCTTAAAGCTAGATCCTAATTTCATACTATCATCTAAATTCTGGCCCAAAAAATGTGTATCAATCTTTGGATCCTCAATTTTGTCCTAGAACAGATACTATCCCTGTGGCCTCGATCTATTAAGACTTTCGCATTTACTGCAAGCACCGGACCAATGATACGTTTTCTGTGATTTTCTCAGTCTTGAATCAGACAATCCTGCAATTTGATCAGTTCTTTCTGCTGATCACTGCTTTCTGTCGACTTTTGGCAAGAGACCTCGAATTCATTCAAAGCCTCATCCAAAACAATCAGCTGGCCCTCGCGAACTACCAAAAATTTCCAATGATCTCTTTCTGCCTTATGACAGAGAGTCCTTTTTCCTCCATCTACAACTAGAAGATTTGATCCACACGAATCTTAGTACTTACATCCCATCCCCATCTGGCGTTCATACAATTCATAATGACTCTTCATTGGTCTTTGGCCAATCTACCCACAAATCGATTGGACAACCAAGATGAGACACTTTCGATCTGTTCATTCTATTTCTTGATGAAGGATTTGCTTTGTTGAACATCACCGTGAACCATTACAAATAAAAATACTATGGAAGAATCCTGAGAAACAATTGATTTTGGAATTGTTCCGCTTTCTACGCTTATTTGCATCCCATGACATCTAATTGGCAATCGTTTATTTCAGTCTATTAAACCAATTTGATTTGGTGGCTATTGCGGTGTTGTGCTTGAGACTTGCAATCATGGTGTATCATATTGAAAAAAGTTTCAAAAGCTGATGAAAGAACCGACCAAAAACAATGACGTGGTTAGTTCCATGTAGCAAAATAACCGCGTGATTAGTCCTACTCAATTATTCTATCAAATCAGATAATTTACCCTACAGGCGCTGTCTTCTCGTCAATTGGAAAATAATGCTATCTTCGGTCTATCAAACAACATGGAGAGGATATTATGCAAATCTTCAGGGCTAGGTATGACATCTTCAAAATGATCTCAAAGAATCGAAAATTTCTGTGCCATTTAGAGAGGTATCTGCACGCTGAGCCTTAGTCTCTCAACCGATGATGGGACCTCGGGTCTCTAGGGATGAAAAACTCTGCAGCAGGCAAGATTTGTTTTGGTTTCGGATTCAATTCCATAAGATCAAACTGTGTTAAATCATTGGCACTAAGACTATCTAACTCTCTCGATTGTACAGCAAACAAGTTGATCAGTGTACACAACTTTTCAAAAAATCCAGAGTTACCCATACTCTTCAATCCTGTTAGATATTTCATGTGAGACTTGATTGTAAGCTAGTTCGAATTTCATACAAATGAGAAATTTCATCTATCCATAGATCCCTCGCTCCAAATATGTTGAAAGACTTATGATTTGGTTGGTCACAACCAATCAAACTTGTTTCGATCGAGAAATTTGTTGGGGAGTTATTTTCAAAGTCTTTAGAAGGGAGTCAAACATTGGATTGTCTGACTCCTTTGCTATCTTACAAATCAGCTAAACATTTTTCAAATCTCTCAAACATCTGCATATCTCTGACAAATTGAGATTTAAAAGATTCGAATTTGTAATCCTTTACTAGATTTCTTGGAGAATATATTATGAGAGGTATTACAAGCATGAGTCAATAGCTATATCTAGGATAGAATATCGTTTGTTGTTGTTTTGGTATTTTATTTGATACATGGTTGATACTTGTCGTGTATATCTTGCATTGGTTTTGTCTTCGAATATGATGAAGTGTTAAGTGACACGTTCTAGGAGAAATTGGTCGGTAACATTTATTGTGTAACTTAGTCACTTTCTTCCTAGGACGATTAATAGCTTGTTTTGTACACTTCAAACGACCACATTGACATTCGAGAATATTTAACAACTCCTGAGTAGATATACTAGCCCAATTCGTTCCATCGTGACGTTGCTGAAAAATGACGTGATTGCAATTCTCTATTAGAAGAGATGTCATAAGTGTATGCAAAATTCGCTTTTTAATTAGATTTGAACTGAAACGGTCATTTGTTATATCGGTGTAAGGACTCAGCCTTTGAGAATCTCTAGTGATTTGATTTCGCAACCTTTAAATTTCTTTGTATCCTTCATATTGAATTTGCTGTATTTGCCGATTTGTTACTCTATTTCTTGGATAAAGGGCTTGTAACTTTTTATGTTTGAAATCTAAGTAGCGGAGAAGCTTTGCTGCGCGCTGACTATCAGAATCTGTGGTAAGCATGTGAAAATAATGCGTAGTAATCATAATGTTGATCCAAAATATAGGTCATTTTGATGATACATCCTTCGCTGGACACTAACAAACCCAAAATTGAGCTTGTCATCTATATGATATTCCAAGTCTAAGAAAAATACGTGAATCTCGCTTGAGTCTGCATATATATTGATAATCTTATTGTCCTTATACCACATATCTGAAAACTCAAACAAAATCTCCTATCTCAAATCATTCAAT